TTTTTTATATAATAAAATTTGTGATGAAAAACAGTATATGATTCGCATTTATTAATTTTAAAAAATGGTTCATTTTTTATTTTTTCCAAACAATTAATTTTTATATCGTTTCTTAATTCAAAGTATTATATTATATATCTAAAAAATGTGGTAACAATTCTCAAAACAACACGAAAAATTACTTTCATTTTTGTGAAATCATAATGATTTGATAAAAACTTACAAAAACAAAATACAATTTTTCAAACATATTTATGAAATTACGGGATTGACGGGACTCGAACCCGCAACTTCCGCCGTGACAGGGCGGTGCTCTAACCAATTGAACTACAATCCCTTGTTTAAATTTAAACATAAATGATTTTACCATAAATAAAACAAATTTTGCAATATGTAATATTTTTAAAAAGCATTTTTTAAATAAATATCTCGTTTAATTTTTTCGACTAAAAACAATTATTGCATTCATATTACGTTTGCGTTGTATATTAGATTTTATGAGTTTATAAATACTGAAAAAATGCCAAAAAACATTATGCGCTTATTGTAAAAGTTTGGTGTTTATAATTAAGAATAAATAATTTTTTATTTTTGATGGCAGTTGTTATTAGAATTTTGTACTATATATGGGTGAGATTTTGAGTGTATAATCGAATAAATCAAAATATGTTTGCTTTTTTATTCCTATTTTATTTAAACTTATATGGCAATCTAATATTTAAGTATACAAAAAAATAAAAACGATTTTTTTGGTTATTGGTTAACTATAATTAAATATAAAATGTCTGATAAATTTGTCAAGTATTTTTTTAAAAAAGTCCTTATTCCAAAAGGCTTAGCTTTTGTAGTAAATAAAAAACAAAAACTACAATCTATGTCTAAATTATTTAACCCAAGATTAAAACTACAACAATAACATAGTGTATTCTATGATTATTGCTCGTGCAATATTACTGTCATAAAAAGTCAAATAATAAACTTTGTATATAATTATTTAAATTTATGTTATGCACAATCATTTAAAATTATTTATCTTCCTTTCGGCGTCGGGATATTCACAAAATGAGTCTATAAAAGCCAAACTTTTTAGTTCTTGGTTTGTATTCATACGAATTCCATGTTTTGGAGTTTGGCCTGAGTCTTTTCTATACTCAGACCAAACATCAAAATCTAAAAGCCAAGAGATATATAAATATCTAGCATAAATTGAAACCAAAAGCTAAAAAAATTGGGTTTGTATAAAATCAGATTAGATATATATATCTGTATTTCGCATAAGAATACATACATGCTTTTAAGAAATTGAATATGTTTTTATCAAAACGCATTGGGTGGGTATTAAAAAAGAGAAAAACTAAAAGTATGAGGCGCCTAATATCCAAAAATATATCTCATACAAATAACTGAATATTGAATAAAATAATATTTTAATTAGCCGTGTTTTACGTGTATTTAATTTATACACGACGTTTTTTTGGAGGACGACACCCGTTATGTGGAACGCCTGTTTTTTCACGAATCACATTGACTTTAATTCCAGCTTTGAAAATTTCACGAATAGCTGTTTCTCGACCTTGTCCAGGACCTGTCACTAAAACTTTAGCCTCTTTCATTAAAAATTCACGTGATTTTCTTGCTGCAGTTTCTGCTGCTTTTTTTGCAGCAAAAGTCGTAGATTTACGTTTACCTTTGAATCCACAAGCTCCCGCAGAACTCCAGCAAACTACATCTCCTCGAATATTTGTAATAGTAATGATCGTATTGTGATGCCCTGCTTGAATATGAACGACGCCTCTATAAATTCGTCTTTTTAATTTATTTGGTGAAGCTTTTCGAGTTTGTCTTGCCATAGTATGAGATTTTATTAAATTCTCTTATAATATAATATAATATAAGTATTAAATGAATGAAATTGTAAAATAAAATAATAGAAATGTATACGTATACGTCTGAAGTAACATTGAGTTTTCGATATTATCTTTAGCTTTTAGTTTATAAAGCATATAATATTTATAAAAAGCAAATTCAAGAGAATACGAAAAACCATATTTATTCAATCATATGTTTGCAAAATCATATGACATTTCTTTATTTATATTTTATTTTTGTCGAAAATTTTTCAAAAAAATTCTCGTTTCCGCCTCATAACGGACCAAATTTAGGTATGTTTGTATTAAACATTATCACAATGTTTTTTATTTGATTTTTTGTAAACAAAAAATCAAATAAAAAAGCGAATCGTGTTCTATAGTATTTTTTTCTAAGTTTTAAACAATACAGAAAATCAAACGTGCAATAAATTAAATCTATTAACAAGAATTCTATTTTTATAAATCAATAAAAATATATGCTTAAAAAGTTTATTTTATTAAATATTATTTTGTTTTTTGCTATATTAGTCGAATCAAGTTTATTCGAAATTTAAGTGACATATTTGTATTTTTGATCTAAGCAATGCAATTCAAAATATAATTTATAATACGCAAGATGTGTTTATAAAAAATTTCTCATAGATAAATTTACTTATATGGTAATACATCAGTATCTTGTATAAAATGGGTCGAGTCGGATTCGAACCAACGTAGGATTAACCAGCGGATTTACAATCCGCCCCCATTAACCACTCGGGCATCGACCCTCATATTTTTAAGGATTTGGCGAATAAAAAACTTAAATATTAAAACGTTCGTGTCAAAAAAACCATACACTGTGATAAAGACTAAAAATGAAATGAACGTCAAGGTTTATTCCTGTATAAACTTATGAGAACCAAATCTAGAAAAGTTTTCGCCCTTTAGTCATACTGAAAAGTTTGTTTATTATACTTTTAATTATGTTAACAAAAACACTACAAAATTGCAAGTATTCTTTAGCTGAAACTCATTAATAAGCCGACAAAACTAGACTTGAATTTCTACTTGCGAATTAGACAGCAGAGATTTATCGAGTTAAATTAATATATGTAACACATATGGGCGAGCATGGCGACAAAAATCAATGTTTTTCTGATCAAATAGAAACACATTTTATTTATATAAGTTTATATATAAAATCATTAACTTTGCAAATAGAAAAAATAACTAAAAATAAAACAAATTTATAGTGTGAATTTGATATTCACACTATAAATTTATTATATACTTAACACAAGATGGTTTTGAAATCTGAAGATAAAATTATAGAGTATCGATAGTTTCGAATTCGAATTTAATTTCTTTCCAAACTTCACAAGCAGCTGCTAATTCAGGACTCCATTTGCATGCAGAACGAATAACATCTCCACCTTCGCGAGCAAGGTCACGACCTTCGTTACGAGCTTGAGTACAAGCTTCTAAAGCTACACGGTTAGCTACAGCACCAGGAGCGTTACCCCAAGGGTGACCTAGAGTACCACCACCGAACTGTAAACAAGCGTCATCACCGAAGATTTCTACAAGAGCTGGCATGTGCCATACGTGGATACCACCAGAAGCAACTGGCATAACACCACCCATTGAACACCAGTCTTGAGTGAAGTAAATACCACGGCTACGGTCTTTTTCGATGTAATCATCACGCATTAAGTCTACGAAACCTAAAGTTACTTCACGTTCACCTTCTAGTTTACCTACAACAGTACCAGAGTGAAGGTGGTCACCACCAGATAGACGTAAAGCTTTAGCTAATACACGGAAGTGCATACCGTGGTTTTTTTGACGGTCAATAACAGCGTGCATTGCACGGTGAATGTGAAGTAATAAACCGTTATCACGACAGTAAGAAGCTAGAGAAGTGTTAGCAGTGAAACCACCAGTTAGGTAGTCGTGCATAACAATAGGTACACCTAAATCTTTAGCACATGATGCACGTTTTAGCATTTCTTCACAGTTACCTGCAGTAGCATTTAAGTAGTGCCCTTTAATTTCACCTGTTTCTGCTTGTGCTTTGTATAAAGCTTCTGAAACGAATAAGAAACGGTCTCTCCAACGCATGAATGGTTGTGAGTTAACGTTTTCGTCATCCTTAGTGAAGTCTAGACCACCACGTAAACATTCGTAAACAGCACGACCGTAGTTTTTAGCTGAAAGACCTAATTTAGGTTTGATTGTACAACCTAATAGACCACGTCCGTATTTGTTCAGTTTGTCACGTTCAACTTGAATACCGTGAGGAGGACCAGCGAAAGTTTTAACGTATGCTGGAGGGATACGAAGGTCTTCAAGACGAAGTGCACGAAGAGCTTTGAAACCGAATACGTTACCAACGATTGAAGTGAATAGGTTAGTTACAGAACCTTCTTCGAATAGATCGATTGGGTAAGCAACATAAGCAATGTATTGGTTTTCTTCACCAGCAACAGGCTCTAAGTCGTAACAACGACCTTTGTAACGGTCTAAACTAGTTAACCCGTCAGTCCATACAGTAGTCCAAGTACCAGTAGATGATTCAGCTGCTACAGCTGCACCACACTCTTCAGCAGGAACACCTGGTTGTGGAGTCATACGGAATGCAGCTAAGATATCAGTATCTTTAACTACGTAATCTGGAGTGTAGTATGTTAAACGGTAATCTTTTACACCCGCTTTAAATCCAGCACCCGTTTTAGTTTCAGTTTGTGGAACCATTTCTCAAAAAAGATCAAAGAACATCTTGACGATCCTATAATAATCTAGCCGTGGGTTTAGTTTTATAACATGTTGTACACAAAATAAATTTTTTTGTTTGAGTTTAATTATACCTATCCATACAAAACTCTAGTGAGTATAAATTCAGGCATATTCTTTTATTGAAAAGCAAAAATGCATCTTCGTATAAAATTAGCTGTTTTATTTCGTATAAAAGGAAATATAAATGTATAATTTGTTTTTATGTTTTATTTTTTTTATATTAAACATTATAATTATTTTAACATAAAAAAAAATTTTTCGGTAGACTTAAATTTAATATTGTTATACTTTTTTTAGCACCTAATAAATTCGTTAAACAAAAGCTTGTTTTATTGGATTTATAAGTCAATTACATAATAGAATAAACGAATGCCTGTTAGTTTTGAATGAAATTAAAAATTAGTTCTCATTTTTTGCGATTTTTTTCGAAAAATTATTATATATTAAATAATTTTACAAAGTAAATGCTTTTGGTTTTTATTTATGTTTGTTCTCTAAAAATTGAGTTTCGAGCGTGTAAAAATACCGAATAAAATAGCCTTTAATGCATAAAACAAATAATGTTTATAAAAACTGAACCTTTTGATGTGACCAAAAACATTTATATTGATTTTGTTTTGTATAAACAAGACCCAGTAAATACCAAAAGCATAAACTCAAAAAGATGCGCCTTATATCATAAAAACGAAATATAAGCGGAATATCTGGTTTCATGATTCGCTCGTGAATTAAACATTTTAGTTATATGTAAAAATTGAAGATGCATTGGCCAGTTAAAAGTAAAACGATAATTATATACACATACATATCGGATTTATATTATAATTGACGTGGATTTCGTTTCGTATAAGAAATTTGATTTTTATGTTTATAAAAATTAAAAACAAACATTATTTATTGTTTGTTATTTTTGTTTAATGGACAAATAAATTGCAAATAAACAATCATTTCAGTAATGTTTGCTGATGTTGAGTTATAAGTTGTAAATAAAAAACAAACAATACACAAATAAATAAAACACGGATATTTTGATATGTCAAATTAATTATTCGTTCAATGCGTTTTTAAACTGACAATTAAACCAAAAAATTTGGCTTTTATAATTATGTTTAAGCTATCATGTGCCTTATACCACAAAAGTCATTGACAAAATTTTCATTTAATATTACAATTTATAACAACAATTTTAAGTTTGAATTTTTGATGAAAAATCATTATTCGCCTCATAAAATTCAACGCAAAACTACATTATTTAATTTGATATTAAATTGCTTCTTTTAACAATAAATTAAAAAACTTTAAAATCGTTATTTACTTAAGTTATAAAAGTCTCGTTTATTAATTTTCGTTTTCATTGTATATTTTTGTATATTTCCGTAGTCAACCTTTAAAAATATTGTTTGAACGATAAAACAATTATTCTCTTATGTTTTTTGTTTAACGCTTAGTTTGAATTTATAAAAATCAAATCTCTATTACAGCCAAATGCTTTTGGTTTTAGCGTATAAAAACCGCATGATTACAATCTTCGATTGTAATCTACACAATCTTTAGATTGTGTTAGAAAAACATCTATGAATTTTTCGGCGTTTACTCTGAGTTTTGTTTTTGGCTTTTGGTTCGAGTTTATTACACGCCTAACCCTTTGGCTTTTGGTCCAACCAAAAAAACCACTTAGACCAAAGGGCAAAAAGAGAACTCAGATTAAACGCCAGAAAGATTTCGTCGTCATGTATGGCTTAATGAAAACTCAAACCAAAAACTAAAAAATATTTATGTCATGTCATATGAATTCCATATATAAACTCGCACTAAAATCTAAAAAGCAAACATTTCATTTGGTTGTTATTAATATTCTGCGCTTTATACATAAAATGCATTTGTTTTTATTATGTTTTTTCTAAACTCACACCAAAAGTTCAAATAAAAACAAACAAAATTTATTTTGTGGTCATCAGTGATTCAAAATGTCATCTGTATTTGTATTTTTTTATAAAATAATGATGTGAGAATAGTATTTTAAATCGATTTTTCCTAATAAAACCCTTTGAAAATTCAATACAAAATACAAATTAAAAGTGAAAAATAAACGCGACGCATGTACAAAAGAAGTTGGTTTTAGTGGCTTAATTTATTAAAAAAATTGTTCATGAAACGATTTGGTTTTTATTTTAATAGATTCGATAGAATCTGAGAGTCGAATTAAATATATTAAAAAATTAACAAAACACTTATGACTAGAGTTAAACGTGGTAATGTTTCTCGCAAAAGACACAAAAAAGTTTTAAATATGACAAAAGGTTTTCGCGGAGCTGCTTCTATTTTATTTCGTACTGCAAATCAACAAAATATGAAAGCACTCCGTTATTCATATACTAATCGTCGTAAAAAAAAGCGTGATTTTCGTCGTCTTTGGATTGCACGTGTAAATGCGGCTATTCGTCGTTATGGTATGAATTACAGTGAATTCGTACATTATTTAAAAAATTGTTCGATTAAATTAAATCGTAAAGTATTGGCGCAATTATCAATTTGTGATCCAGAGAGTTTTTTACAGTTTGTTTTATCTGTAAAATCTGCATAATTAATTGAAAAACTCATTCGAGGTTTAATATAAAAATCTATATCAAAACAATAATAGAGACATCTTTTTTTATGTTTTGATATACGTCGAGTTTTGTTCACAAAAATTTGAATATATTGTTCTGATGTTTGTTTGCAAACAAACATCAGAACCAAAACAAGCACGAGCGTCAAAATAGCTGATAAATGGTAACATTAAAACAGCATTCTTTTTTTATTCGAAATAATTTAAATTCTCAGTTTATACATCTGTTCGAGAATTTTTTATGTGCAGCAAAAAAAATTATGCGTCCTTTTCGAAAATTTATTTTTATTTATTATTTATTCGTGGCATAATTTATTGAAATAAATTTAATTTATTCCCCACTATTTGCTGTTTGACATTTGGTTTAATGCTTATAAGGATTTGTTTTTTATAAATATTCTTTGTCTCATACACTAAAATAAAAACAATCCCAATCTGCCTTTATTAAAAACAGCCCCCGTTTATTCTTATAAAGTAGTAACTCTTTAGTATAAGAGATACGTTTTATTTAAAAAACATGAACATGTATATATACAGAAACGCAACCATCGAAACTAACTTTTGCGCCTGAAACGCATCAATATAAAAACAAATTTTTATGTTCGACCGCCAGCGAATCTAAATATCGACAAAATACGTATCAGCAAACTTTATTTAGTGATTAGTGAGTTAGAGAAAAACTGAGGGTCGTATATTTGATTTTTAGGCTGAGTTTTGTTTTTGGTTTTACCAAAAAGTAAAAAAATATGCTGCAAAATTTCGAATTATAGCGAATTAATCCGTTAACATCAGCATATATAAATAAAATCAATGTCAGTAAATCGAGAAAAGTGGTCATGTGAAACAATTTATTTTGATCGTTAGTTGTCACTAGTTAAAGATTCATATAAACTAAACAATGAGTTTTTAGCTTTGTGTTTGTGTAAGTAAAAACGAACTCAAAATAAAAAAATATTTATTACAACAAAAAATAAATTAAAAACGCAACGAATAAAATACTTTCAAATTATTAGGCGCATAATTAATAATATTTGCATAAAAACTATACAGTGATAATATGAGTTACGTGCTACGGTTATGTGTTAATAAGTTAAATAATCGTGTTGCGTTTATATTTTTTTGTTCAATAAAAACCATGAGTTTTAGTATTATAGCAATATTAAAATAAAAAATTTTATAGTGAGAAAAGCCTTAAGAATTCAAACAGTTTCATTTAAGGTTTTGAAGCCGAGACAATAATTAAAAAATATCTGAGATATCTACAAAAAAAAATTTAGGGGTTGTAATAAATAAAACACATGATAAACTACGAACCAATATAAAAAGTCAACGGATATATGATATAAAAGTATTAAATTGGTTTTTTTATTTTGGCTTTTATTTATTGTTTCTGAAATAGCGTATGCTTATATTTCAATTATTTTTTAATTTTTAATTTTATACGATCATATGAAAACAGAAAGAAAATAGAATAAAATTCGAAACGTGTATATTAGATCCCTAAAACATTTGAAAATTAAAAATAATAAAAATTCCATATTTTATGAGGCTTTATTTGAGAAACATATATAATGTTTACGTTTCGGATATTTATTCTGTAGATTTGAGTTTTTATATCATATAAGCGTTCACATTAAAAAATATATATTTCTTGATTACTATTTTTTGGTTTTTGTTAAAAGCAAAGGGATTTCATCGAAGATGAAACCTTATTACTCCGTTGGAGTAGTTAAAATGAAATATATAGTCAGTAAAACATTTTTGAAAACTCAAACTAAATACAAAAAATCATAAAAATATTCTGCATCTTACCTTATAAATTTAACATATGTACGCCACCTAAATATGTTTCTTATTTGAGTTTTTTGAATTGAATTTATGTGTCAGTTACATATAAAATAAAAGCAAATTCTATAAAAATATCAAAAATCAAAGATAACATCGTCTCAGGTTAACAAAAACGCACTTCAAAATCGAAAAAAAATTTAAGAAAAAATGTGTGGAAACAACAGATTTCAAAACAAGCTACACGAGCTTTATATTTAGCAAAATACGTTCTTCAAACAAAATCAAATCAAACCGATATTTCTGAAAATACTCTAAATAACTCAGTAGAATCTTAATTTTTTAAAAAAATATAGGATTGTTTAACTGATATTTATTTTTATACAAATTAATTTTGTATGCTAGCGCAAAATTTAATGCGCTAGCACATCGAAATAAACTCATTAGAGATTAAACACCATATTCAAGAAATACAAACAAACGTTTCTTGAATATGGCGTCTAACGAAATTTTGCGTTTTTGTTAGTCTATAAAAAGTATATATGCATCCTCATGCATTGGACTCATATCGAATATATTTCTCTTTATGTCTCTCATTAAGGTGCACACGTGTTTTTCATAAACATTTCAAAAACGAAGACCAAACATCAAATCTAGGTGCGGACGAAATCTACATAGGTCGAAATGCAAATTTCATTTTATTATCTAAAACTAACAGAAGCTTGCCAAACAAAAGCTAATAATAAAAATAATACAGGAATAACAGGTAAAACGTCTACGATTGGGTCAAAAGGAGCATAAGCTTCAGGTAATTTTGCAAGAATTAAAGCCATAGAGTGCACAAGAGTCCTTCAATATAATTGAAATAGTTTATGACTATAAACTTGTCGATCATTTAAATGAAAATTTCCAAATTCTCGGAAATAATTTTTGATTAACAAGCTAGTTCAACTTCGAACTAAATTTTTTCATTCAATAATAATCTAAAACATGAATATTTTATTAATAAAATAAGCGAATAATTTCAAACTATTTTTTATTTGTTTTATATTTTTGTGCCGAGTTTTTAATATTAAAACTGTCGGGCTTATATATAGCCGCAACAGACACATGATTTTTTAGTAAAATGCCACTTCATGTTTTATTTTAAATGCATTATGTCGGTATAAAAAACATAATGAAATTCTCATATTTTAGTACGAGAAATGAAATTTTTTTATTTTAATAAAAACTAATATCTATCTTAAGATGCTAAACTTTCCCAACTCATAGTTACATTGTCTAAAAGTAAAGAACTGTTATAAATTTCTAAGATAATTAATAAGAATACAGCAAAAAGGACAATAAATACTCCCATTAAAACTGTTGTGCCCCATCCAGGTAAAACTTTACCTGCTTCTGAGTTTAACGGTCTTAATAGAGTTCCTAATGGAGTCACAATTCCAGGTTCTTGAAGTGCATCTGATGAACTTGCTTTAGATTTAGAAGTTACTGTTGCCATGTTTTTCGAAATTTTTGATTTTTTTTACTTTCTGTAATAATATATATATTGGAGAATAATTTTGTAAAAGATGATTAAAAATGGATAGTCCTGCTTTTTTCTTTACCTTTTTTTTAGGGTTTCTTTTATTGAGTGCTACCGGATATTCAATTTACGTGAGTTTTGGACCTCCGTCTAAAAAACTCAGAGATCCGTTTGAAGAGCATGAAGATTAAATTTGTTATGCGCCATAACTCGTTTATTTGAATGAAAAACAAAAATACATTAAGTTTTTGTATCAAAAAAAGATGAACATGTTTATATGGTTGTTTTATGCGAAACATATATGCATGTCTGAGTCGATAAACAGCACGATGTTTTCTCTCAGCGCCTTTGGTCTGAATCTATCAAAATCGCATGATTACAATCTTCGATTGTAATCTACACAATCTTTAGATTGTGTTAGAAAAACATATATGCATAATTTGTATACCCTTATACGAGACAAATGACAGATTTGTCTCGTGTACCAGAGGCCAATAAACAACACGGCTGAGAATTAACAATATGCTACATTAAAAAAAATAATGCGAATAACTAACAATATGCTTTTATTTTTTGAAAATTGAGTATTTTTCTCAGAGTATGAGACGCCTCATGAATTAAAATAGCTAAATTACTCGAATCTGAAATTGAGGCACGTAATAAAATTCAGCACAATATCCTTTTCAGACTAGAGACTGTTACATTAGGTTTTATGTTTATAATGCGTCATCCTGCACTTTATTGTGTGTATGTATCGATGAGACTCAATTTATTTAGCATAATAAAGTCAAAGTAAATTATATAAATCTTTCATTCAAAATTTACATCGCAAAAATCTATAATATTATGCTATAAAATAAACCCCCGCGAGTTTTAATTTTTATAAACGAAACAAATTAGTTAATTGTATGAGACAAATACGTAAAAATTATGACATTATATATTTTTAATATGTGATTAATATGTTGCATTCGTGTTTTATGATTTTTTTAAAGTGTCTTATTTGAAACATAATTGAAATTTCTTAACTATATCCAATAAATTTAAAAACACCCTAAATGTTTTTCATAGAACTATAGAAATAGACTTTATTTGGTTTTAACGAATATTCGTGATTTTTTTATTTTTCATGGCATGATAATTTTTGTAAATCAAATTATAGTTTAAAAACTATACATGCTTGATGAATAAAACAACAATTAGGCATATATTTTTGTTTTTAAAATATGCCTAATTGTTGTTTTATTCATCAACATTCTACATAAAAAACTATTTTACCATGCGTGGAGGTTCTCTAAAGAAAATAGCGAAAAAGATAATTCCTAACGTACCAACTAATAAAAATGTATAAACTAAAGCTTCCATAAAATTGAATTTGATTTCTAATTTTTTAAATTTCTAGAAAAGAGCAATTTATGCAAATTTTCATACCAAAAATTTTTTCAATTAAAATAGTAATTTCTGTTTTAGATGCTGTTGCTTTTTAATAGAATAATGTTGCATTCGCGCAAGCTACGATATTATGATATTAATATCACACATAAATTTCGTTGTCTAAAAATACAATTATTTAGGCTGTGATATAAAACACTAACTTTAAATTATCCTATGAAAAAAGTATGGATCAGGTTGAGGTTTAATTTTCTCTCAAATCAACCAAAAAACTCTAACTCAAAAATCTATCAATTTAATAAAAATAAACTTTTGTGAAATATGTGTAAAACATACTCATAACGTAAGTGAAAATTCATTTGCTTGGATAATATCCAGTCCCATCTAGAGCTAATAATTACGATGAATTTACTTCTTATCCTTATAACCTGACGGATAATATTGAATTATATCTGAGATACATGACGCTTCATCTGATAAAAAAATGAATGTGTAGTTGTAACTTAGCGACCTCTGGCAACAGGTTTTTGTTCGACTCGTGGTATAAAATCGTGGTATAAAACATCAATAAAACATCAATGAGTTTGTAAAAACCAACTGACTCAAACCAAAAGCCAAAAAAACAGCACCTTTGCGGTTTTTACATTTTATGTTTTATTCGTTGAATAAAACGATTCTGTCAAAAATATAGCATTTATTTTATTTGCAAATAAAACATAAACTGAAATACAGGTCACGTCATAAAAATAAAACACTCGTTCTATTATATGTATTTGGATTCTGGGAAAAATGATATATGTGGCTCATTGATATTGTGTTTTTATTTCTGTATATTATATACAGAAATAAAAACACAATAAAAAATATATATGAGATATCTCATATATATTTTTGTGCATATCTTTGTTATACAGAATAGATATAGATTTATTTACTTCCATCTGAACGATATATAATGTTTTTCAGATACCCAAAAACGCACAAAAATAAGATAAAGATTAAAAAAGAAAAGAGAAATACTTAAGAGAGATAAAAGCATACACGACGTGAAACAATGAAATTTTGTTGCAAACAAGTGCATTAAGTTTGTGTTATATATGTGAATGTCTCTAAAATTTCATGCATATAAGTAATATTTAGAAAGCTTCACGAACAGAACTAGTATCTCCAAGTTTTTTGTATTTACCAAATTCTAATTGTTCATTTAAGTCGTCATCAATACCAGCAAATACATCACGGAAGATAGTACGAGCACCGTGCCAAATGTGACCAAAGAAGAATAATAATGCAAAACATACGTGACCGAAAGTGAACCAACCACGTGGACTGCTACGGAATACACCATCAGATTGTAAAGTCGAACGATCAAATTCAAAAATTTCACCTAATTGAGCTTTACGTGCATATTTTTTAACTGTAGCAGGGTCTGTGAAAGTCAATCCATCTAATTCACCGCCATAGAAAGTCACAGAAACACCAACTTGTTCGATACTATATTTAGATTCTGCTCGACGGAAAGGAACGTCTGCACGTACAACGCCATCTTTATCGATAAGTAATACTGGGAAAGTTTCAAAGAAAGTAGGCATACGACGAACGAAAAGGTCACGTCCTTCTTGATCTTTGAACACAGCATGGCCTAACCATCCTACAGCAATACCATCACCGCTGTTCATAGCTCCTGTACGGAAAAGACCTCCTTTTGCAGGGTTGTTTCCAATATAATCGTAAAAAGCTAATTTTTCTGGGATCTTCGACCAAGCTTCTTGTAGAGAAGAACCACCGGCTACGCTAGTTTGAACTCGTTTTTGAATTTCTTGTTGGAAGAATCCTTGGTCCCATTGGTAACGAGTTGGACCGAATAATTCGATCGGAGTTGCAGCCGATCCATACCACATTGTTCCTGCAACGACAAAAGCAGCCCAGAAAACCGCTGCGATACTGCTAGATAATACAGTTTCAATACTACCCATCGATAAACCAAAGTATAGACGAATCGATGGACGTACACATAAATGGAACAGACCAGCTAGAACTCCTAAGATTCCAGCCGCAATGTGGTGAGAAGCGATTCCACCAGGGTTATAAGGGTCAAAACCATCAGCTCCCCAAGCAGGGGCTACTGGTTGAACACTTCCAGTTAATCCGTAAGGATCAGAAACCCAGATACCTGGTCCAAATAGTCCTGTTACGTGGAATGCCCCGAAACCAAAACATAAAAGACCTGATAAGAATAGATGAATCCCAAAAATTTTTGGAAGATCTAAAGCAGTTTTTCCTGTTCTTGGATCACGGAATAGTTCTAAATCCCAATATACCCAGTGCCAAACTGACGCTAAGAATAATAGACCTGATAGAATAATATGTGAGGCAGCAACACCTTCATAACTCCAAATTCCTGGATTTGTCGCTGTTTCACCACTGATTGTCCAACCACCCCATGATTGTGTAACACCTAAACGTGTCATGAAAGGAAGAACGAACATCCCTTGACGCCACATAGGATTTAATACTGGATCTGATGGATCAAAAACTGCGATTTCAAATAATGTCATCGAACCTGCCCAACCTGCTACTAATGCTGTGTGCATTAAATGCACAGAGATCAGTCTTCCCGGGTCGTTAATTACTACTGTATGAACTCGATACCAAGGTAAACCCATTGTGATTTTTATAAAATAAATTCTGTTTACTTAATTGCTAATTGAGATGAAATGATTTTATCAGATACATTTTGTTCATTTTATCTACATGATAATTTCCTGTCTCTGATATGTTGCATAATAAATATATCTTTTTATTGACAAATTCCTATTTTATACGGTGAATACTCTCTATTATTGGCTTTTAGATTTTCGCTTAGTTATTCGTGATTTACACTAGATCTCATTACGGACCATAGATAGATCACATTTTCGAGTATAAATTATAAACGCATTGGCTGTGTATTAAATATTTAAATGTCATTGACTTATTTGTGTATAGTGATATTACATTATTTGACATTTGCTCCTAAGCTATTCGTCTCACATCGGTCATATGACGTGTTTGAGACTGAAAAACTAAAAGCTATAATTTTCGTTCGTCTTGATTTTTTAACTTGTTTCATATAAACAAATTTCACAAAAATAATCAAACCCCCTGGTTATAAACAATACGTTTAATCCACTAAAGTGTTATTCATAATATACGTAAATAAAGGCTGATTTTTATTTTTTATTGCTCTATAGCTTTTATTCTGAAAAGCATATAGCATTGATGTATTGTGTCTCTAAATAACATTGTTAGAATTAAGTATGAACTGACATAAAAAATTTTAAAACTAATAAATTTTTTTAACATGACTTTTTCGTTTAAAAATTCATCTACACAAGTTTTAATCACTTTAATTATAAAAATCAAAGAAATTATTAAATTTTTGATAAATCGCAGCTGTTTTTTATATACATAAAAATATTTTATATAATACTAAATTTTAGCAAAGCTAAATAAAGTTGTCAATTTTATCTATTATTTCAGAATGTCGATGTCTTGTTATATTTATTGAGTCAAAATGATTTTAGATTAGAGCATTTGTTAATTATTTTGTGTTTTAATGAGGCCTTAAATTAGTTTGTTATTTTATTATTTTATTTTTTATTTAAAGTGCTCTAATTGGTCTTGTGTTTGCCGTTTGGTCTGAGTGTTTGATAAACAAACCTTTCTAACAGCATGCATATAACTTAATATATATATATATCTCATATCGAAAAAAGTAAGAAAACACGCCTATGCATGGCTACTATTGTTTTTGCTTATCTCGAAGATATGAGATACATATAAATCTAAATCAAAAGCATGTGTTTTTGTTTTTTTAAACTGATTAAACTCGTATACCAAAAGACAAGTCGGTTTTTTATAGACTCGAACCAAAATCTCATTTAAAACAAATGCTTTCATCTAAAATCAGTCTGAATTACAAAATCAACGATGTCGGTAAACTAATCGTCCTTTTGTCAAATCATAAGGGCTTAATTCTACTGTAACTTTATCACCAACGACAATTTTAATGCGATTTTGTCGAATTTTTCCAGATAAGTGAGCAATAACTTGAACACCATTTTCTAATTTAACTCTAAATTTACCGTTTGATAAATTGTGAGTCACGATACCTAATACATCTACTAATTTTTTTTGTTTTCGTTTTTGATTTTGTGATGAATTTTTATCTTCAACAGATTCGAAATTTTGAGTCATAGTTATTATTTAATAATTAAAGTGCTTGAATTTTTCACTAAAAAATAGAAATTTATTAATTAAACATCAACACAATTCTCTAAGATCGATTGAATAAAAACCAAATGTTTCGCAAGCTCGCATCGTATGAGACAAACTTTCGTTAAACATCTAGCTGCGATCATGAATTTGCTTTTGTTTTTTTGCGGATCATAGAAATGATACATATTATGAATTTTCGATGGTATAAATCTTTGATTGATACCTACACAATTTTTAGATTGTGTTAGAGACCTGTTGGCTTAAGAATACGCGCGTGCCTGGCCCAATAGAATGTTATGTTTTTCGGTTAGTGAATCTAAAAATGTATTTATTTTGCAACTTCGAGTCAAACACATTTTTATTTTTCTAGAGATTCATCTCGTCTTAGGAAAACACAAATCGAAATGATTACGTGCTTATGGCGATGAAAATTCAATGCGATCATTTTTGGCTTAAATAAAAATTTAAAAATTCGATGCTTATCTAATAGTTTATGTTGGTCGAGACGCTTAACAAAATAAACAATCATATAGATTGTCGGTTTTGATATCATAAAAATGTAAAATGAATAAAAATCAAATTAAAAATACGAGTCCGTTTCTCAGATGTTCGATATGAGTCATATCCTATACCGAACGTCTGAAAATGTCATTCCTCACTGCGGTCTGCTCTTATAGTTCCCTAACTACTCTGAAAGAGTAGTGAGGTACATATATGTTCTTCGATGGGACCCCTCGTACTTTGGGTATGAAAGGTAATGACGGTCTGCTTTCATACTTCGAGTATGAACGATCTGCGGTCTGCGGTCTGCCCTCATACTTCCCCCTCATACTTCGGGTATGAAGGGTATAAACGAAGCAGTGCAATGCAGTGCAGTGCAAACTGCTTTGCAGACTAACACAACCTAAAGATTGTGTAGGTTACTGCGGTCTGCGAAGCAGTCTGCCCTCATACTTCCCCCTCATACTTCCCCCTCATACTTCCCCCTCATACTTCGGGTATGAAGGGTATGAAGGGTATAAACGGAGCAATTGCAGACAATGAAAGATGGAGACCATCTTCGATGTGATAATTTCATTCATGATGAATAAAAACCTTTTTTATTTTTTATTAGAATATTTTCGAATTCTTCTAGAAAGAATTTTTTTGCGTAATTTTTGAGCTAAACGAATACGAGTCAACATTTCACCGAGAACGAATTTAATAGAATTTCTCGAATCATCGTTTGCTGGAATAACATGATCAGCTAATCGTGGATTACAGTTAGTGTCTACTACAGTGAACATTTTTATACCGAGTTTTTGACATTCACGAACAGCGTTCATTTCTTCTTGTTGACCTATGATGATTGCGACATTATTTGAAATTTGTTTTTTATTCATTTTAGCCATTTTAGTCAGACCGCCAAAATATTTTTCTAAACGTTGCCATTTTTGTTTACGAGCAGCAGCGATTTTTTTAGAAGTGAATTTTAGTTTATCATCGTAAATTTGATCCATCGGATAGCTCATTTTAGGATCTACGAATTTTTTCATTAAAACTTGAATAGTTTCAGACATTTTAGTTTTTGGCGTAGGTAAATAACGAAGTTTCGGTAAAAATTTTAATAATCTTTGTTCTGAAGCTAATTTTTTCAGTTTGATTTTTAATTTAAGAAGATTTTTTTGTTCTGCTAAAAGTTTTGTTTTAATCAATTGAAGTTGTGAAACAATTTTTTGAATAAAAATATCGTATTCATTGATTTTTGTTTTAATTACTTGAATATTTGGGTGAATATTCGTCAATAAAGCTTGATTGTTTTGAATGCGTAAAATTAACGTTTCGATATAAACTCGAATGAACGGTAAAAAACGCGTGAATTTATTTAACAATTTACTCACTACGATCGTATTTGCATTTTGTGCCAGTTCAGGAGCGACTGCTGAAAAAACTACATTATTACCCGCCCATGAGAATTGTTGTGTTTTAGCACTATTTAACGAAGAAGTCGAAAATTGTTCGTTATTAATATCATATTTAATTTTCATGCTATTAATAATTGTATTTAAAACTTGTTTTGGAGGATTCGGTACTGCATATGATACAGGATTCGATGAATCTTCAGTTTGTTTTAGAAGTTTTGTGAATTTTGCGTAAGATAGGGCTAAGATTTGTTTGCCTTGTTCATTACTAGATTTTTTTAAAACAATTAATTGCTGACCAATTAAAAATAATTGTGTGAATTGTTTAAGTTTTGCTTGATCTTTTTGAAGTTGTTGCAACAAGTTGTTTTTTTGTTGGATCAGCAAATTGCCCATATTTCGATATTGTTGGTTTTGTTGAACGAATTTTTTATGTTTTAGGTTTAATTGTGTATATTTTTGAATGAGAATTTCATTTTTTTTAATCAGCTGTGTTTTTTTATTAACCAGTTTTTGACTGTTTTCGATGAAACCGTGTTTGTTATTTTTGATTCTTGCGATTAAAAATTTTCCTTTCGTCATTAATTTTTGACTGCGTTTTCTCAAAAGATTCACTTTTTTAATCAAACGAGTTTTGATTTTTTGTCGTTTTTCTAAAATTTTTTTGATTATTCTCTGTTTTTCTTTTAAAATTGGTCGAATTTGAGCAATCGATTTTAAAATAGTTTTCCAATTTGTCAACATTCCACCTAACCATCGAGTGTTGACAAAAAACGATGTTTTAGTCAACATTGCTGTTCGAGCAATTAAACCCGCAGCGGATTTTTTCGTGCCCACAAATAAAAATGTTCGACCTTTAGCAGCATATTTAGCTAGCTGCTTTAAAGCTTTTGTCAAACAGCGACGTGTTTTTAATAAATTAATCAAATGACGACCTCTTTTAATCAAAGGTCTGTTTTGATTTTTACCTTTTTTTCGTTGCCAGACGAATTTTCGCATGTTGGCATGGCAACGAATCGTTTTTTCTCCGAAATGCATTCCTGTTCGAATCATTTTTTTCACGCTATTTTTCGCTAGTAAATGTTTTTGATATTTACTCATAGGAGACACTTTTAAAATTTTTGCGACTGCAAAATTAGAACCTGTTTTCATAATTTTGATACGTACCGAATCGCCTAATTGAGCTCCTAATCCCATTTTAATGAAAACATAAAACTTCTTAGAAAAACTGTCATTATTTTGATTCAATCTTACTATTACATAATTAGCGTGAGATTTTGCTGATTTTGGTAAAATCAAATCGATTTTGCTACCTACTGAATAGTAGTTTTGATGAGATTCATCATTTTTCATCGTATTTTTTTCAGTAGACATGTTTCGCGTGTTTAATTTCTGTGCTCCAATCGTTGCTTTTCGTCGATCGAAACCGTTAGGTCCCTTGTGTTTTGATCCACCCTCGACGTCATTGAGTGTTTTAGCAAAAGCATAATTAGCTTTGATTCTAGTGATTTTCACTTTTAATTGATCGCCTACTTGTGTTTTAGGCACGATAAGTGTGAAATTTTCAAACAGTTGTACTAATCCTGAATCTTTGGGGCCTGCTTTCGCAATTGTCACCTCTAAAATCTCCCCGACGCGCGGTAATGATGAAACGTCTAATGTTTTTTTTGCTTTTTTAATGAAATCTACGACTTTTGCAGTAGCATATTTAGTTTTTTGTGAAACAATCGTTTCTATTTGAACACGAACTTCGTCTTCTAAATTTACGTTTGGAATTACAATTGTATAACCATTGGGTAACTCTGCAAGTCCTAAATTTTTAAAACCTAAAGCAGAGATTTTTACGATGAAAGTATCACCAATGTTGAATGGTGCGATTTGTTTGTTTAAAAACTTCGTATTTTTTAAAATAGATTTTTTGATGTTTGTTTTCATTTTATTTAAATAGAAAAATATTATATTATGAGAATTTTCTATATATTAATATATTAAATCGAATATATTTATCAAATAACTGTGATTTCAAAATCAAAGCAACTGAATATGATTAAAAAAGCATTTTCTCGAAAGAATTTTATTTGTTCATTTCATGCGACCAAACTGTTTGTTTTATCAGTTTTGTTTTGAGATTGTCATGTCGAATAATGAAACGCGCTATACAGATTAAAAATGAATCTGCGTATTCTTTAAATCGTGAAAAAATGCGTAAAAACATTTTATATTTATGATTATTTTCTTATTTTAATATAAACTTTTATTCGATGAATTTCAACTTTTAGACAGAAGTTTTAAGAATGACTTAGTTAATGATTTTGTAATATATAATTTTGATGCGTCAAAACATGAGGTGCGTAATAATTTACGAGTCCTGAAATATTATTTTTCAGTTGAATATTTTTTAAATTATGTTAAAATGCTATAGTCTTATCATATTTTAACAACGATAACACGGTTAAACTCTAAATGAACTTTCCAAATAAAGCATTAAAATGTGTCATTGAATTACACTTTTTGTTTTAAAGCGTAGAAATTTTTCCCTTATGGTGTGAGTTTTTTAAATATAAGCTTCGATGAAATTTATTTTGTGTGTATTATCGAAAAAATACAAAATAGATTTTTCGCGCAAAAAAAATCTACTATTAATGTGGAGTTTTGGTTTTGATTAAAACGTTTTGATATTCTAAAAAATTCATTTATTTATCGTGTGACAATAATGAAAATTGACAATTATAACGTTAGTATAAATTTCTACTAAAAATATATACTCGTCATAATATGTCGATAAACATTAAAGCTGCGGTATTAAAAAAAATTTTCATATTTGTTCAAACTGTTTTTTAACAAACTCTAAAAGGTTACTAACCAATCGAACCTGTTTTTTTTATTTTTATGGGACAAAAAATTCATCCTTTAGGATTTCGCGTAGGTATTACTAAAAGTCACCAATCACAATGGTTCGCTAGATTTCATAAACATCAATATGCCTCGTCTGTATTAGAAGATCGTTTATTAAGACAAACTTTATTAAAACTATTTCCAGAATTACTTAATCCTGTAGTAAAAAAAGCTCAAAAACGAGATGGCGATCAAGAAATTTTACCTAAAATCACTCATATTAAAATTGAAAGAGGATTAATTCCTTATGAAATAGGAATTCAAATTCATGCGGGAAATTGTGAACTAATCAAATCGGCAATCGATAATTTACAAGTCAATCAAAATTTAGTTCATAATTTACAAAAAACTCGTCGTTATTTATTAGATCTGAATGTCAAATTGAAAGATTCGCTTCAAATTTCATCACATAACGAAAGCGCATTAGGCGCTTCATCGAATTCTTCAGATCGAGACCTCTCTGTTTTCGAACAAAACACATCTAATGCTAATAAAAAACGCATTCAAAGACAAAAATTAGCCCAAAACCGTTTGAGAAAAAGAAAAACTATGGGTAGTTATTTTCGAGAAAATCTATTAGAAAACATGATGATTGTTAAAAAAGACAAAAAAATCATTAGAAAATTACAAAAAAAACTGACGTCTGCTGGATTAAAATCAGCCAATGGTTCTAAATTCAATCGTTCGAGAACGAACGAAACAAATTCACGTACTATGAATAAAAAATCTAGTGCGAAATTTGGTAAAAAAACGCCAAGTTTCACGTCAAACAAAATGTCATTAAATGCCTCAAATACACGTTCAATATCTAAACTTTCAATGACTGCTTTTGGTCAATCACAAAATACGAAAAAATTCGTGGATATTTTCATGACTAAAATGAATCAAAAGTTTTTGAAAACACTAAAAATTCAAATGAACGAGTGGAATCAATTTTTAAAATCTCATAAAGAAAACCAAATTCAAAAATATGGCGTTCTGCGTTATGCTCCATTAGGCTATCAAAAAAAATGGAGTTTATCGAGATTGAACAGACTTCAAAAACAACCAGTGAATATTTTGAGTAAATTATTAAAATCTCTTCAAAAAAAAGCACTTCTTAAGTTAGAAACGCTTCAAAAAGACTTTTCGGTATTGGGAACTATCTCAAAAATCGAATCATTTAATTATTATCAAATGATTCGATTCATTAAATCATTAAAACAACTCGTTCAACAACTGAAAGCAGAACAACAAGTTTCAGTACGACAAAAAACAGCTAGGACTAGTTTCGACGCAAGTCCGCAAATGCAAAGAAAACTAGAAAAATCTTTACTTTCTCTAACGGAAAAAGCACTGAGAAAAAAATTTCAAAACATAGATGATGAATGTCGAAAAATCAAATTCATTGATTATTTACAAAATGTCGTAAAAAAACATCGCCAAAAAAACATTTTTCTTTATTTATCGACAATTTCTGATTCTCGCAAATATTTAAGACAAATTCAAAAATTCACAAAACAACAAGCGTCTTTCTTATTCGGATTAAATTTACAGTCGATTCGTCAATTATCGCCAGAAAAACAACATGATCAAATTAAGGCGAAAGTGAAAAAAGCTATTCAAGAAGCAAATCGAAAAAATATAATCGAAAAAAATTTACAAGCTGTGTTTTTAGAACAACTTCAAAAACAAAGAACAGTTTGTCGTCGAAATATTGAATTAACGCCAAAAATTTCAATGAAATTTTATTCTGTGAAATCTCAAAATTTAGAAACTAAAGCGACTATCGTAGCAGATTCGATCGTAGACGATTTAGAAAAGCGAAAAGCTTTCCGCCGAGTGATCAAACAAGCTAAAGAAACTTTAATGACTAATTCAAAAGTAAAAGGGGTTAAAATTCAAGTTTCTGGGCGTTTAAATGGAGCTGAAATTGCTCGTTCTGAATGGGTTCGAGCAGGCCGAGTTCCGTTACAGACTTTACGTGCGAATATTGATTACTGTTATAAAACAGCTAGTACGATTTACGGAATTATTGGCGTAAAAGTTTGGATTTATAAAGGATACACTAAGCTTCGTAAGTCAAAAAAATCTCCAAATTTAGCATTGTAAAACAAATATAACGCAGATTTATGTTCGAAATGTCGACCAACGAATTTGTTTTTTATTTCGTTTTGTGTTATAAAGACTAGCTCAATATCGGTCTGAATTTTTTAATTCGAATAATCTTTGAACTTTTCTGTGCATAACCTTTTTTAGCTATGCACAGAAAAATTCAAATAGTCTTAATTAAAATTTTTGTTTATTTTGATTATTTATTAAAAACTATTTAGTGGATTATGCTCTAAAAAAATTGAATCTACTTTTTTGAAAAAATCCATGTGAGTTTTGTATATAAATATTGCGCTTTTATTTTATTCGTGTTTATTTGGCGCATAATCATTTTATAAATATGAGTAAAATGCAGTTTATTTTTTGATTTTTTTAAAATAAACCTATCATGCGTTTTATCCATCTTGTCAAAATGTTGACCTTTCAAAAATACCTATAACTACAATTTCTACACTTAAAATAGAATTTTCGTATATTTGTTTATTATTTTTCTTATCTGGTTTGTCCATATAAAACAGCTCGAATCACAGAAAATAAAATTTTCATAGTTATAGTTTTACGAATTTTCAGACGAGATGAATTTATAAATATTAAGGTAATTTTCAGTTCGTATGCGAAAAATGTATAAATGTATATACGAATTTGATTCGAATTTATTAAGCGTACAATTTTAAGAATCGCAATTAACGCTGCTAGTATATGTCGATTAATAATTCTAATGGTATTAAGTTATGAAATTTAATACCCGCCCAATGCAAACATTTCTATAAAATGTTCGAAAAATTAATGCGTTTATTATTTTTAATAGTATGAAACCGAATTAATTTCTGTCGACAAGTTCAATACAAAAACAAATAAAATGCTTAAGAATTTTAATATGCAAAATCAATTCTCAGGCTTCACTCTATCGTCGTATTAGACACCTCATGCCACTTTTTATGTGAAATTTTTGTTCTTATTTGCTATTCTCAAAAAATGTTCGACGAATCGTTTCGATGAAAAAATATAAACAAAACCTAGGCGCGTCATAGCCGGCAGTTTTATTTATGACTCTTATTGTGTCATCGAAAAAATCATTATTCGACGCATCACCAATTTTTCAATTGCGCCTTTTGCTTATAGAAGATAAATAATTTCTAAACATATAATAAAAATCACTGGAATCTATTTAGTTCGCTGATATCCGACATGAAATTTCATTTGCTTGATTATGTCAAGCAATTTTTCGTATAAAATTATTGATATGTATCGCGAAAAAAGTAATTGTCAAAAATCAAATGCATGGGTTTTGTTTATTTATTTTGGGGACATATATTTACTATAGATAAAAACTAAACGATAAAAAACGAGCACGCCTATTACATATTTTGAAATTTTCAATTATATTTGCTAACTATGAAAACTAAATGTATATCGCCTTTTTTTGGGCATTTCATTTCTACGTCGGTGACTTTAAATAGTTCCGTCCGAACGTTAAACTCTGCGGAGCAGCCCGAACTCCAAAATAAAGAGTGTTCTTTTGTTGCATCATATGACGGGGGCCTACGGCTGCATATGAACAAACTAAAAAACAAAAAACAAGATAAAATACGACGAACTTTATGTGCTTCGTATTCAAAAAAATTCTGTTCTAGTTCAGTAACTCGTACGAAATCTGAATACAATGGTTTCTCTTTAGTTCGATGCGGGATGTTTTCATCAGATAAAATTATTAATATGCCACTCATGCGCCGTATTAATTCGCAAACAAAAAAACATGTCGTAAACAATACAAAAATAATGTCGCATACAGACGTCACACAAACTCAAAAATCACATAAAACTCCTGAATCTGTTCATTCAAAAGATTACAGTAAACTTTTTTTAAATTGTGTTTTTGATAAAGGACGGTTAAAAGCTTTCGTTGTTTGGTTTTTACAAAATTACGGTCAAAAAAAAACCATCGAGTTATTAGAGCAATTAAAACAAATTGGTTTTGGTTATGCGACTAAAGCTGGAATTTCTTTGGGCATCGATGATTTGAAAATTCCTGCTCAAAAAACAGATTTGCTTATCAACGCGCAAGCTCTCATTGACGAAGGCTCGGTTCAATATAAAAGAGGAGAAATCACTGGAGTCGAAAAATTTCAACGATTAATCGATACGTGGCATCAAACGAGCGAGAATTTAAAACAAGAAGTTATTCGTCATTTCGAAGCTACGGATTTATTAAATCCTGTTTATATGATGGCATTTTCTGGAGCTCGAGGAAATATCTCTCAAGTTCGACAATTGGTGGGCATGCGAGGATTAATGGCGGATCCTCAAGGACAAATCATTGATTTTCCAATTCGAAGTAATTTTCGCGAAGGTTTGACTTTAACTGAATATATTATTTCGAGTTATGGAGCTAGAAAAGGAATCGTAGATACTGCTCTTAGAACTGCAAATGCTGGTTATTTGACTCGAAGACTCGTAGATGTAGCGCAACACGTGATTGTTTCTGAATTCGATTGTAAAACGAGTCGTGGAATTTTAGTTTTAGATATGAAAGAGGGAAATAAAACTATTTATTCTTTTCAAAATAGACTGCTCGGTCGTGTGTTAGCGAAAGATATCTTTGATAAACAACAAAAAATAGCATCGAAAAATCAAGAAGTTTCGGCCGATTTAGCCAATTCAATCGCAAAAATCACCAAAAAAGCATTGATTAGATCTCCATTGACGTGTGAAACAAAAAAATTAGTGTGTCAATTGTGTTATGGTTGGAGTTTATCTACCTCTAGCTTAGTATCGATCGGCGAGGCAGTTGGTATCATAGCAGCTCAATCGATTGGCGAACCAGGAACGCAATTAACTATGAGAACATTTCATACCGGAGGTGTTTTTTCTGGAGGCTTATCTGAACAGATCATCGCACAAAATGACGGAATTGTTGAATATTCGGCGCCAATCCCCGGAATTTGCGTTCGAACGCCCCAGGGTCAAATTGCGTTTCTAACAAAAACACAAGGATGTTTGATTTTTAAAACGACTGTCTTCTCGAATTCTGCACACCAACTTTCATCAGATTCAGAAACCCCCGATTCGACGCATACTAAAATCTGGAATATTCCACCTTACACAGTTTTATTTGCAAGAAATAAACAAAAAGTTTTTAAAAAACAAATCATTGCTCAATTAGCCTCTTTTTCATTATCTGGCGAAATTCAAAAAACACCGAAAGGCGACGCAGAGCAAACAATTTATTCTCTTTTTGAAGGTGAGATCTATAACAGCAATATAGACGTGATCGAAAAATTCAATGAATATCAAGATCTTACTTTTGAAGCTTGGGGATGGGGCTATTTGTGGGTTTTAGCGGGTAAAATTTATCGATATCCAATTCAATCTTATGTTTTTGCCCAACCAGGAGATTTTATAGGAAAAAACTCGGTTTTAAATCGAATTCAGTGGATAAGCAGCGACAAATTTTTTTTAAACACCAATTCGGTAAACAGCAGGGAATCAAACCTTTTGAATGGCCTTTGGTCGACCAAAAGCAAAATACGGGTGAGAGATTCAATATCTTACGCACAAAATGAATTCACTTTATCGCATAATCCGCGTGAGCTCGAAATGGAAAAAAATTCGAATTTTTTTCAGCCTAGCGATTTTAGGAAAAAAAATATGAAAATGTCTATTCTTACTAGATACGAAAAAAAACTAAACACTGAACAAACTTCATACAAAAATTCAAAAAATTTAGTGGACACACAATTAAATACACTACATTCATTGGAGTCGTACAGCAAACCTGAAAAAAAATTACTTAGTACGAAATTAATCAATAAACGACAAAGTGATTTTTTAAAAAAGAGCGTCAAAACAATTGCGTTAAATACGAAAATGCCTATAGTTTCTACTAAAATTCACTCGATTCGTTTAATTCGAACGAAATTTTTTAGAAAAAAATTTGATATTGATTATTGGAAATTCATCGATTCATCGAGCAATTTAGTGTATTATTCAAATCAACACGAACAAAAAATGGATTTATCAAATTTTCATTATCCTTTCCATAAATTTTTACGTAAACGTTTATCTATGATATTTAACAAAAAATTCGCCGTGTCTTATAAAACACATGAAACATCGTCTACAAAAACAGAGAACTCTTCACACAAAAACAATTTACAAAAGCGCAATAAAGCAAATCGAGTGAATCGCATTCATTTTTTACGACCAATTTATAGTAAAAGTAGAAACATCGGCGATTCTAATGAAAAATCGAAATATAAAACGCCTAATGCTTTTAAGCGAAATTTTAGAATACCGACAAGAAATCAAAGCGACATTTTTGTTTCTAATCAATTAACTTATTTGAAAAGATGGAAATTATTAAAATCTGTGTATCCGTATGTCAATAAAAAAACCATTAAAACCTCGATTTTTTCGAAATTGATTACTTTTCAAAAAAATCGAATTTTATTGCACGACGTGACAAATAAATCAGACAGTAGACATTCTCGAAAAATTGTTAAACTTGATACACAAGAACAGATAGCAGGTGCTGAGGAGCATTCGTTCTCGTTCAATTTAAAAACGACTTTAAAAAATATATTTAATGTGCAGACTAAAAGTCATTTCAAAACTTTTAATAAATATCGAAAAAAACAAAGTGTATTGACGCGTCTGTTTGCATCGAATACGCACATTAGACCTGTATTACGAAACACACGTAATAAAAACAATTTGATTTTAAATGAATCGAATTTAGGCAAAATTATACCAAAGAATTGGGCGTATAATAGACTATACCAAAAGAAAAACGCGGGTAATTTACAAATCGTGCAACAAAAACGAAATCATAAAAATAAGAGCGACTTTAATTTAGTCGCACGACACTCAAAAAAAGCTTCTTCTATTATCTTAAAAAAACCTGTTCTTTTATTGAGTTTAAAAAATCTTCGCTATCGAAAATTAGGTTATAATTTTTCTCAGGATTTTCGACCTACAAGCGAGATTACAAAAACAACACATAATATAAAACCATCTTTGTTTTCGATTTCACAAATCGAAGATGCGAATAAATTTAGCGGAAGTAACTACTCGACAAAATCGCCTTTAAATTTTGGTTATTATGCACCGAATAAAAATAAAGATGAATTTTTCAACAAATTTTCTTTAAAAACTTCGATTGATTCTCTTGATATGCTGAGAGACAAACAAAATACTTACGAGTGGAGTCCTATGTACGACTCTTTTTTACAGTGGTTTCCTAGTTGTCATCAAACACTAAATAACGGTATTTTTATTTTTTCTGGGATTCATCTAACCTCATCTTTTTTATTCAAAACAAAAAATAACTCGATTTTTTCTTCGAACAAAAAAAAAAATATTGCCCGCTCATCTCAACAAACACCAACTTTTAGATTAAATTGTTACCAATTTAAACGAAAATCAACGAGCCATTTATCGACAAATAAAATACATTACGCAAAAAAAACAAAACATATTACGAAACAAATCTCCAGTAAATTACCTATTTTGAAAAATCTAAAATTTAATGATGTGGCAAGTGGATTTTCTCTGCTTCCAAAAACTACCTTACGTTTTGAATTTAATAGGCATAAACACCTCATGCCTCGAATCAAAAAAAAGACAGTGCTTGTAAACCAGGCTATTATGCATAACTATAAACAAGCAAGTAATAATGAATCTGATTCGTCACATAGTCACAAAACTAGCCTGATTGAAAAACAAACTGAGTCTAATTTATCAAATAAAGCACATCACACAAACCGAATTTTCGTTCTCCCTTCTAATAGTGGCAATAAATCCCCGTATTCTTTGCATAAAGCACATAAGAATTTCAAAACATCCGATAAATTAAAAAAACGACATCAAATCAGTAATTCAGTTGTTTATTCATTAAATATGCTTCATCTCCAATGCTTAAAAAAAAGCGAACACAATTCTATTTCGAATGCACGTGAAATTTTTGTGTATAAGTCACTACACCAAATGAATTTGTATGATTTTAAAACGAATGAGCGTGATATTGGGCGTGTAATTAATTCAAAATCAAGCACATCAAGAACGAAATTCACGCCATGGACTCATCATTCATTGAATGTTTTTAAAAAATTCAAAAACCAACTTCGTTGGAAAAATAAAAAATTAAAACTATCAGTTAGTACAAATAGTACAAAATATTTTGCCCGTGTCACTAAAAAAAACATTAATCGCTCATTCGATTTTCGCAAAAAACCAAAAACATCGAGTGCTTTTAATACGAAATACGACAAAAAATCAAATTTCGCATCGTTTAATCCACGATCGAAATTCTCTGTTTCTTGTAATGAGATTTTTTGGATTCCGCAAGAAGATTATCAAATATCAGTTTGGCCTGTTTCGTTCGGCACGCGACCTGATTTCGCTTTGCATTTTTCAGAAAATCTAGCACGAAAATCTGACGGGTCGAACAAAAATAACAATGAATTTCGAAGTCCGACTTCGACTGTAGAATCTAGTGATTTCATGAATCGAAAATCTAAACCATTGTTTTATTTAACTAATCTTCAAGGATTAAAAAAACCTTTTCATTCGAAATTAGAAGGATTCTCTAAAATTTTCATTAAACCGCTCAATGCTGTATCTTCTATCGAATTGCATTTTTTACTGAATAACGAACAAATAACATCTCCATTAAATTCATCGAATGGGGTTATTTCGAAAAACAAAACGAATACTACAAAGAATAAATCACATGAAATAAATACATCGAACTCAATGAATTTAAAAACTGTTATTGATTTTTCTCAAAAAAGTCATCATCTATATAATAATCTTGCTCATAAATCTATCCCTAAAAATCGAAAACAAAACGCAATTCATAATGCGCCGAATTCATGGAATAAAATTCATCGAAATTTGAAATCATGTTTGATGAATTTTATCAAAACTAAATGGCAGGTGAATGACGAAAGTATATTTCAAAATGAAAAAAAGTTTCATTTGAAAAAACAATATACTTCTGAAAACGATTCAAAAAACCGACTGACATCTATACCTCATAGAGGCTTGCCCGCCAATGACATAAAAAATTCAAAAAATTCATTGGACGTGGTTATTAAACCAAGTTCACTTTATAAAAAATATAAAAATAAGCTTTTATTTTTTTATTATGCGCAGAATAAATTTGTGCCGAAAAATACTGTGTATTCAGTAAATGCTCCAATTACGAGTTCTTTTTATCGTCAAAAAAATTTTTTCAGTCATTTTGTTTTTCAAAATTTAAACCTCGTTAAAAACGCTCTAGTTAAACATAACAATGGATCGATTAAACAACGACCCGTTTCGACGACTAGATCGAATAGTGATGTTTCATTAATTATGAGCGACAATACTGCTTTTTCTTCTGTCATGACCGTATCCGATAAAAACCAAATGAATTTAGAGTCTATTACACGCCCAATCCTTTGGCCTTTGGTCGACCACAGAGAAGACTATACCGAAGGTCAAAAAATGCGTATCAGTATCCAGCCAGGATGGGTTTACTATAGTCTAAATAAATCTAATATTACAAAATGTCATCAAAAAATCGTAGATTTTGGAAAATTTGTTGCGGATGATTTGTTGTTTACTAACCACAGAGTGTCCATAAAAAATATCGTTTTGAAACACTCTCCTGTAAACATCTTTTTTGAAAATTCTAAATATGCACAGTTATCTCTGGATAATAATATCGCCCATAAATTTGAAAATAACATGACCCGTTTTTCACATTATTCATTCAATTTGAACGACTCTGTACCTTTTTACTCAGCGCAAGATAACAGTATCGACGAAGCTTTTGCTCTCGATTCTTGTTATAATGTTAATATGCGCATTTCGAATTCAAAAAGTCGTTACGGCGATGTTATTTTAAAACATTTAGTGAATCGTAGCAATACGTCGGTTACTATTCAAAATTCAGATTCGAAAGCGTCTGAAAATGAAAACGGTATCTTATCAAATATCGAACAAAAACAAAATGCTCCAAAAAATTTCTCGCTCTCTCATGATTCTTTAGCTATATTGATTAGACCTATGCAATATAAAATTTTACCTAACTTACATTTTTATAAAACAAAAATTTATCGAGCTAATAAAAAATCATTAGAATCTAATTTTTCACTATTAACTTATAAAAATTTTCAGTCGCACTTTTTAAACAAACAAAAATGCGATCAAAAATTCATTGCTACTTTTCCTGGCATAGACGTGCAAATTTCTTCTGATCCTCTACATTGTGCGCTTTATCCGCAAACCAAAAAAAAATATTCTATGAATCACGCTTTTTCTAAAGCAAATCAAAAAGCCGATTCAAAAAGTGTGATTTTCTCTAATACACGCCCAATGCTTGCGACGTCAAAAAAATCAGAGCGAGACTCTTTTTTATCGTTAGATAAATCGCGTTTTAAAAATTCAATCGATCAAACATCAAAAAATAATTATTTATTTTCTAAAACGACACCTTTAGCATTTAATGTTTTTTCTAATAAACATCATAGTTTTTCTAACTTGTTTTTTGACAAAACACCTGTGCGTCATTGTTTTGAGCAAACTTATTTGGCGTTATCTCCGATAAATTTTTTACCACTTGATTTGAAATTTTCAATACCATCTAGTTTCCATTATTTATTTAAAATGCCTTCATTCAATTTTAATTCTTCGACAAATATGTGCTTTGCTGAAAAACAAATAACGGAACGATTAGGTGCTTCATCCAGTTATAAATTCAGGAGTTATGTTTTAACTGATTTAGTTTTAAAAAACCAACGAAGATTATGCGATACATATATGCATGTATTGACAAAACCGCGCCAAAGCGTCATTTCAAACGTGAATTCAATCGAAATGAAATTGTGTTTAGATTCGCTGGCATCTTCGAGTTTTTTACCGCGCTTTGATTTGTATTTATCTGCAAAAATGTCGTATTTAGCTAATCAAAGGTTGTTTGCTTCTTATTTTAATTTCCGTGATTTTTCTTCTGCGTCGAATAAAAACACATCATTATTGGAATCTTTTGGCAATTTTCCTGTTTCACGAAATCAAATATGTTATTTTCAATCTAATAAAGTTTATTGTAACGAACCTTTTGCAATGACTTCATTGAATAGTCCTTTACGAGGTGAGATGCTTTTTAAACCTAGCAAAAATTGGTCTTCTGAGGCTGACCAAAATCGCTGTTTAATTTTAACTGAGTCCGATTTATTTGGCTTTTATTTACCGAGCATTGATACAGAAGTAAAAACAACCACAGCGTCTAATCAACAACAAACAAATAGTTTTGCTGAATTTTCGACGAAAAAAAATATAAAAAAACCAAACGTAGGTTATTCAGTTTTAGAAAATTGCAGCGAGCAAACAACATTTAAAAACAAATTTTCTACCCTATACCAAAATTTTTTACGATTAGAACAAATTCATTCTGATAAATCCAATGAACAAAAAACAACGAATCCAACCAATGAGCACAAAAAAAATGACAATATTATTGTCCAATATAATAAAAAACTTTACAAGATTAAAGGATTACGAATTGGTGCTGTTAAAGCATATCAAAAATTGCGATTAGGTTCTTTTTTAGTTTATGGCGATCTACTTTCATCAAACGCTGAATCTGCGGCTGCGATCGATCAAGCCGGACAAATCATTCACATGAATTGTTGTAAAGTGACATTTAGACGTGCGCAACCCATTTCTGTTTCACCTAAAGGAATTTTACATGCATATAATCGAGATTTCATCGCTCAAAATGCTGCGGTCATTACTTTGCCGTTTCAAACATTAAAAACAGGGGATATTGTTCAAGGTATCCCAAAAGTCGAACAATATTTTGAAGCGCGAACTACAAAACGTGGTCGTCTGTATCGTGATAGTTTACCTAACTTGCTCCAAGGACTATTCGAACGTTATAGAACTTTATTACCACTAGAAAAAGCAGTGCGCCAAAGTTTTTTAAAAATTCAACAAATCATCGTAGATGGAGTTCAACGAGTTTATAGGTCGCAAGGAGTTAGTATTTCAGATAAGCATTTAGAAGTCGTCGTTCGTCAAATGACTTCAAAAGTTCAAATCGTGCACGGCGGTCAAACTGGATTTTTTCCTGGAGAATTAGTAGATTTAGAATTCGTCGAGCACGTCAATCAGTTTTTACTTAAAAAAATTTATTACGAACCTGTCGTTTTAGGAATCACTCGCGCTTCTTTAGAAGTCGAAAGTTTTTTATCTGCTGCGAGTTTTCAACAAACAACCAAGGTATTGAGTAAAGCAGCTGTTTATAGAAAAAAAGATTTCTTAAAAGGACTGAAAGAAAATATTATTGTTGGAAATTTGATTCCTGGAGGAACTGGATATTTAGTTCATTTAAAAGAATTTTTTAACATGCGCTCAAAATAATCGAACGTCTAATATTTGTTTTCAATTCTATAAAAATTTCATTATCGAACATGGCACTAAATAACTTTTATTGTTTTGTGATTTTTATATGAAAATCAAACTCATACGAGTTTAAAACACCGAAAATCTCAATCTTTAGGCATATCGGATTTTCACTTATGTATTTTCATATCGCGAACGACGTGAATTATGACGATATAAAGCAAACGACTTTTCAGTTTCTTCTTTTTGATTTTAGTTTTTCTTTGCCCTGTGGTGTGAGTTTATGCATTCATAGCAAAAGCAAATCTACCTCGCATAGACTCACGTCAAAGGGCAAAGAGAAATTTTGTTCATGCCGGAATACGCTGGTTAAGTTCAATATAGAAACAACTTAAGTATCTGAAAAATACACTAATTAATGAATAATATACAATCTCACAGGTGTGATCATCCAACATATAACGTTAAAAAACGCATAATGTGAGATTGCATAAAGACGCCCAGATAAATGACCGACACTTTGATTATTTTTACGAGTTATTTTTAATATTTAAATATAAATTAATTTACTGCATTATATTGAATTTTGTGTTTGATATTTTGATTTTATTTAAAAACAAATTTAATCACTATATTTTTTTTATAAATTAGAATATAATTTGTTTGTCTATTTGTTTATTTGGTTCAAATTCTTTTTGACAAAATTTAGAATTATTTTTATCAATGCCTCGTCGTCCAATTAAAAAAAAACGTGTATTATTACCAGACCCGATTTATAATAGTTTATCTATACATATGCTAGTGAATCGAGTTATGAAAAGTGGAAAAAAATCAGTTGCTTATAGAATTGTTTATACAGCTTTAAGAGAAATTAGTGACATTACAAAAAAAAGCCCAGTAGAAGTTTTTGAAAAAGCATTAGAAAATGCAATGCCAAAAGTCGAAGTAAAGCCAAGACGTCGCGCCGGTTCTGTTCAATTAGTTCCTAGAGTTTTACGTTCTACAGAGAGAGGTAAAGCGACTGCTTTACGCTGGATGTTAGATGCTTGTGAAAAAAAATCGAATAAAAGTATGGTTTCTCGCCTTCAAACAGAAATTTTAGACGCTTACGAAAAAAAAGGCAATGCTTTGAAAAAAAAAGAAGAATTACATAAAATTGCAGCAAATAATGCGATGTATGCGAAGAGACCTCAAACTGTTTTAAATGCAGTATCTCAAACGACTTCTCCTTAATTTATTTGGTTTTCTAATGACTCCAAAGAAGTAATCAATCGAACCCTAATTATACATGTCATTCTGACTATTCTTTCGGACAAAATCGTAAGATTCGAGTCTGATTTACGGTCTTTTAGAGTCGTCCCTTTGGTATTGGGCGTGTAATACTATACATTTTATTCTGACTATTTTTGTTGTGCTTTTGGCATTGGGCGTGTAATACTACTCCTTTGGGATCTCATCTTCGATGGTATCAATCTTTGATTGATACCTACACAATCTAAAAATTGTGTTAGAGACCGTCACTATTCATTGGGCGTGTAATACTATTTCTTCGGAATAGTAAGGTCCGATCTATGATCGGATCCCTTCGGAGTAGTATTACACGCCCAATGAGTAGTGACGGTTCGACCATAGGTCGAATCCCTTTGGTTATAGTCCTCCCTTCGGCTTTTGGCCTTAATTCTCTCTTTGGTTTTCGGTCGAGTTGTCCCTTTGGTCCAACCAAAGGCCGAAGGGAAGACTATAACCAAAGGCCAAAAATACTTCGACCAAAGGTCGAAGTAGTGACGGTCCGATCATAGATCGGATCCTAACTATTCTTTCGGAATAGTAAGGTTTCATCTTCGATGAGATCCCTTCGGAACAGTGAGGTACATATCTGTCCATAGGTCGAATTCCTTCAGTCGAACCGTCAATACTCCAAAGAGATCTCATCGAAGATGAGATCTCTTTGGAGTAATCAGAACAGTTAAGATCGACCTTGAAATTAAATTCCAAGGAGCAATTAAAGTCGTTAGAAAGACGCCTAATAAATATAATCACCAAACTTTTATAAGAGCAAAATAACAGAGAATTAGATTCAGATAGATTAAAAAAATATCTGCGTGTGTTCTATAAGGTTAATTCATTCATATATAATTTGCTTGAGGTCAACAGTATTATATATTCCCGTCTACGACATATCGTAGACAAAAATAATTGAGCTTGAATTTTACGTATAGTTCTGAAAAGCGAGTTTATGGTAAAAAACTAAATATTTATTAATCAAAAATTATGAGCTTACAAATTTCTATTTTAACTCCAGAGCGTCCTTTTTGGAATGGCCAAGCTGAAGAAATTATTTTACCTACAGAAACTGGCGAAATGGGTGTTTTAAAAAATCACGCACCAATCATCACTGGTTTAGATGTTGGAGCTATGCTTATTCGTACGAAAGAATCTTGGAATTCTTTCGCTGTAATGGGAGGTTTTGCTGTGGTAAAAAAAAATCAAGTTACGATTTTAGCAAATGAAGCAGAGTCTGCAGAAACTATCAACGCGGACGAAGCAAAAAATTCATTTGAAACTGCGAAAGCGTCTTTAGAAAAAGCAGAAGGAGTTAAACAAAAAGTCGAAGCGAACTTCGCTTTTAAAAGAGCTAAAGCTCGTTTCCAAGTGATCAAAGTACTAAATAAAAATAGATAATAAAATAATCAATAAGACATATTTTATTGTTACAAAAAAGCAATTTCAGTGAAAATGCAACGTGCTCATAAAATATGTGTTTATTTTGTTTTTATACATATATTAAATTAATAAAAGATTATTATCTACAAAGTTGAATTTATATCATAAAGCAAAATACAGTTTAAGATTTAATAACGTTATTATGCGCATGCATAGATAATATGTGATATCTGTATCATTTATGTATATTTCATATATTTGATATGAAGCATCTTATCTTCGATAATCTCAATGGTTGATTGTCTGCTCTGTAGTAATTTACACAATCTAAAGATGGTGTTAGAGACTTCACTATACATTTCACTTTGAGCGCTCCGAGGGACCTCATCGATCTAGTATCATAGATATTAGCAAGATGAGATCTTTTCGGAGTAGTTGAAAAATCATATATGTGTGCTTTTATTGGAGACGGTACATACATGCTTTTCTAACACAATCTAAAGATTGTGTAGATTACTGCTCCGCAGACTAACACGATCTAAAGATCGTGTAAGTTACAATCGAAGATTGTAACCAATCGAAGATTGTAATCATTATTACACGTTGAATAATAAACAATAAATCGCTAATAAAATTAAAAAGTTGAATTTTATATTAAATTTATGGTAAAATAAACAACTAATGGAAAGGTGGCAGAGTGGTCGAATGCTCTGGTTTTGAAAACCAGCGTGGCTTTACGGTCACCGGGGGTTCGAATCCCTCCCTTTCCGAAAACAACCAAAAAACTAAGCTGATTCATTCGTCTTGTATTTCGAGTTATTCTTGAAAAATAAAGCGAGTAGCTTATTTTGTGCATAAGGCGCACAATGATTTTAGATAAATTTTAATTTTATGTGGAAACTTTTCAGTTTGAATTATGGTTTTATATCAAAAAATATTATGGATCAATTAAATATGAAATTAGCATATTGGATGTATGCAGGCCCAGCACATATTGGTACTTTGAGAGTGGCTAGTTCTTTTAAAAATGTTCATGCTATTATGCATGCACCTTTAGGAGATGATTATTTTAATGTCATGCGTTCTATGTTAGAACGTGAAAGAGATTTCACTCCTGTGACCGCTAGTATCGTAGATCGACACGTATTAGCTCGTGGCTCTCAGGAAAAAGTAGTAGAAAATATCACTCGAAAAGATAAAGAAGAGTGTCCTGATCTTATTTTATTGACGCCAACTTGCACGTCAAGTATTTTACAAGAAGATTTACAAAATTTCGTAGAACGCGCGTCTTTAGAATCAGAGTCTGATGTGATTTTAGCTGATGTGAACCATTATAGAGTAAATGAATTGCAAGCTGCTGATAGAACTTTAGAACAAATCGTGCGTTTTTATCTCGAAAAAGCAAAAAAACAAAATACACCTCCAAGCGACGAGGTTATGGCTAAAATGGGCAATTCTGCTTCGTTTAAGCCTATCGAAAAAACAGAAAAACCATCTGCTAATATTTTAGGCATTTTCACGTTGGGATTTCACAATCAACATGATTGCCGAGAATTAAAACGTTTATTGAATGATTTAGGCATCGAAATTAACGAAATTGTACCTGAAGGAGGCACTGTTTCTTCTTTGAAAAATTTACCCAAAGCTTGGTTCAACATAGTTGCTTATCGTGAAGTTGGATTGATGACTGCTGTTTATTTAGAAAAAGAATTTGGTATGCCTTACGTATCGACTACTCCAATGGGCATAGTCGATACTGCAAATTTCATTCGTGAAATCGAAACTATTTTAAAAATAGCTTGCGCGATGAAAAAAAATAGCTTGCGCGATGACGACACAAGTATGCTTACAAGCTCAACGCACTCAGCCGACGCAGCATCCGTGCAGGCAGAACACACGCACTTTTTCGATTTCGAGAATTATATCGATCAACAAACGCGATTTATTTCTCAAGCAGCTTGGTTTTCTAGATCTATCGATTGTCAAAATTTAACAGGAAAAAGAGTGGTTGTTTTTGGAGATGCTACACATGCAGCTTCTATGACCAAAATTTTATCCAGAGAAATGGGAATTCGCGTAGCGTGTGCCGGAACTTACTGCAAACATGATGCAGATTGGTTTAGAGAGCAAGTTTTTGGGTTTTGTGATCAAGTTTTAATTACAGAAGATCATACTCAAGTAGGTGACATGATCGCTCAATTAGAACCAGCCGCGATTTTTGGAACACAGATGGAGAGACATGTCGGAAAACGACTAGATATTCCTTGTGGGGTTATTTCTGCTCCTGTTCATATCCAAAATTTTCCATTAGGTTATCGTCCGTTTTTAGGTTATGAAGGTACAAATCAAATTGCAGATTTAGTTTATAATTCTTTTAGCCTTGGCATGGAAGACCATTTACTCGAAATTTTCGGTGGTCATGATACGAAAGAAGTGATTACTAAATCTTTATCTACTGACTCCGAATTTACGTGGGCAACAGATGGTTTGACAGAATTAAACAAAATTCCAGGATTCGTTCGAGGAAAAGTTAAAAGAAATACTGAAAAATTTGCTAGACAAAATAATATTCAAACAATCACTGTGGAAGTCATGTTCGCCGCAAAAGAAGCAGCTGGGGCATAATTATTTAATTAGTCAAATAAAGAGATTTTTTATTACGTTTTTTTATTTTAGCATTTATTGGATTATGCTTATAAAAACCAACTTCGAATAACAGCAAAATATTTTATACGACACTAATGTTTGATTTTATGTGTGATGTTTAAAAAACCAAATTCTCATAACAACTAATAAGAGCAAAATATATAGCACATGTCTTTGGTGATTTTAGGCATGACTCATTAAGCTTGATATGCGAAACATTGATGCATGCCTAAAATCATCAAAACCATTTTGCTGTCATAAAAGTTTGATTTAAATATTTGTCGCCATAGGAGCATAAATAAAAAATATTTATGCATGACTCATATCAAAAAAAAACTCACACATTTGTTTAGATTATGCGTCTTATTAATCATAAGCACATATGATGTATTAAGGGTTTATTTTTATAAACAAAAAACAAATACATTTAATACCTCAACTCCTCTTTATTTATAATTTTCTATAGGCAATATCAATGACAGCTGTTTTTGCTTGACTATTAAACTTTTATTCGGTATATGAGACAAAAAATCGCACATGTCAAACCAAAAGCACTCATAGAGATAGATATCTTGGATTTAATTTTTTCATATTAAGTTAAATTTTGATATATATTTATTTTTATTTGATAAAAAGAATGCATTTAATAAAAATTCATATATAATATTATTAGATCCTTAGTTTTTATGAATAAATTATGAACTAAAGAGATCACTTTTTGATTTTTTCATAAGCACATTTTAAAGCCTTAATTATAATATGAATTTTGAGATCGTTCTTCAACTTGCAAGTCTACTTTTTATCGTAGCGGCTGGTCCACTTGTAGTAGTATTATTATCAGCTCGTGGTGGTAATTTATAATTTTTTGTGAAAAATGAAACTGACTTTAAACTAACTCGTTGAAGTCAGTTTCATTTAGTGTGGTTACTTCTGAGATTTTAGTCACATTACTTATATAATGATTTTAGTTTTTCAGACATCTAAAATACAATTTGGCTGAAAAATAAAAAATCAAATCAAAAATAGATATATTGAGTTGAAAAAACAATTAAAATTTATTAATATAGATATTGATACTCAATTGATTTATATTATAGAAATCCACTTTGTATTGCATATATATGCTTCACTTGCAAATAGACGTTTTTTAACTGATATTTGAGACAATATTAGGGTTACTAACTCAATGGTAGAGTACTCGGCTTTTAACCGATAAGTTCTAGGTTCGAGTCCTAGGTAACCCATAAAATTCGCATATTAATATTGTCTAAAAAGAGTCAACATGTATCGCAACAAATCTCTGATTTCAAAAAACATGCGTAAAAACAAAAAATGAATTAAAAATGATTCGATCGAATTTTCATGTTCGATATAAAATACCAATGTTATGAGCTAATTAGATGTGCCTTATTTAAGAATACTATCATCATTAAAAAATCAAATATTTTATTTCAATAAGGCATATAATTTCAGTCGAACAGCTCATTTGAGATATAAATAAACGCATTTGGTTTTTATGAATTTCGAAAACCAAATATCCAGTTCAAATGTGAGGTATTTTAATTTTAGATCTCAATCTATTTTTAAAATGTTTAATAAAGCACATGAGTCACATCAAAATAAAAATCAAACGAAATTTAATACAACTCAAAGAGCGAAATTGGCGTTATACTTTTGGAGAAAAGCGAAATGAATATGCATGTGTTTTACGCAAAAAAATATGATACACAAGCAATCAAAACAAAAATCAAACAGCTTCTTCGACAGTATATGACGTGACAATCTTTTTATTTTAAATACGAATCGAAGCCGTGTGCGATGAAAGTCGCTTGCGCGGATTTTAAGGAAAATAGAATACATCGCAGATTTTATAAGTGTCTGTATGTTTAAAACATGGTTTCGATTAAGCTCGTATTATTCGATAAGCAAATACAAAGCGACGAAGTCTGTAAAAACAAAATGCAGAAACATCCGCATAAATTTTCTATTTTACCTGACTATGTATTTCCATGGAGCTCGTTTTTCTAACTATGAAGCTTGGTTAAGCGATCCCATTCATATTAAACCAAGTGCACAAGTAGTTTGGCCAGTAGTAGGTCAAGAAATTTTAAACGGGGATGTAGGCGGCGGTTTTCAGGGTATTCAAATTACTTCTGGATTTTTCCAACTTTGGCGAGCTAGTGGTATTACTAGTGAGCTACAACTTTACACGACAGCTATCGGTGGTTTAGTGATGGCTGCTGCGATGTTTTTTGCTGGTTGGTTCCACTATCACAAAGCTGCTCCAAAACTAGAGTGGTTCCAAAATGTAGAATCTATGTTAAATCACCATTTAGCTGGACTTTTAGGTTTAGGAAGTTTAAGTTGGGCTGGTCACCAAATTCACGTATCGTTACCTATCAATAAACTATTAGATGCTGGTGTGGACCCTAAAGAAATTCCTCTACCACACGAATTACTTCTAAATCGTGCGATCATGGCAGATCTTTATCCTAGTTTTGCTAAAGGATTAGCGCCATTTTTCACGCTTCAATGGGGAGAATACAGTGACTTCCTGACTTTCAAAGGAGGCTTAAATCCCGTGACAGGTGGTTTATGGTTGACAGATACTGCTCACCATCATTTAGCAATTGCGGTGTTATTCTTAGTAGCTGGTCATATGTACCGTACGAATTGGGGAATCGGACATAGCATGAAAGAAATTTTAGAAGCTCACCGTGGTCCATTCACTGGCGAAGGTCACGTAGGTCTTTATGAAATTTTAACTACATCATGGCATGCTCAATTAGCTATTAATTTAGCTTTATTTGGTTCATTATCTATTCTTGTAGCGCATCACATGTATTCGATGCCTCCTTATCCTTATTTAGCGACTGATTATGGAACTCAGCTTTCTATTTTCACTCACCATATGTGGATTGGTGGTTTCTGTATCGTGGGAGCGGGTGCTCACGGAGCTATTTTCATGGTTCGTGATTATGATCCGACGAATAATTATAACAATCTATTAGATCGTGTGATTCGTCATAGAGATGCTATGATTTCTCATTTAAATTGGGTTTGTATTTTCCTAGGATTCCACAGTTTTGGTCTATACATCCATAATGATACTATGAGTGCTTTAGGTCGTCCTCAAGATATGTTCTCTGATACAGCTATTCAACTTCAACCTGTTTTCGCTCAATGGGTACAAAACACTCATTTCTTAGCGCCTCAATTAACTGCACCGAACGCACTATCTGCTACTAGCCTTACATGGGGCGGTGATTTAGTAGCTGTAGGTGGAAAAGTAGCTATGATGCCAATTAATCTGGGAACAGCTGACTTTATGGTTCACCATATTCATGCTTTTACAATTCACGTTACTGTTTTAATTTTATTAAAAGGCGTGCTATTTGCTCGTAGTTCTCGTTTAATTCCAGATAAAGCGAATTTAGGTTTCCGTTTCCCTTGTGATGGTCCAGGCCGTGGTGGGACTTGTCAGGTTTCTGCATGGGACCACGTTTTCTTAGGACTTTTCTGGATGGTGCGACTTGTTCCTTCTGTAACTAACACTTCGATGTTAGGAAGAGAGGGGGGGCTTGTATAGGTCATAGTATCTATACTTGCTCTAACTGTAGGAGGGAGAGGTAAAACTCCTCTCAGTCTCCGGTGGCTGAATTCGTAATCTTATAGGTGAGATTAGCATTCTCGCTGAATTTAGCAAAGATTACGATATGTGGTATACGTAACGATAATTATTCAAGCTTCATGCATCGATATAGTCTTTCGAGATGACCACCTCTTCGAAGGTGAACTCACGTAGGCGTTTCGTCCAGCGCATACGACCGGGATTCCTACCATAGTGTGGGGGAGTTATGGAGTAATGTAATTATCTAAGTACCACGCGAAGCTCTCCTACGGAACAATGAAAAACTTTGCTATTCTCCGTCAGCTTCAGTTGATGGTAGGCATGCTAGGCCGCATGGATAGTAGAGTGAGGGAAACCCTCAAGAAGCCAATGCGTTCTTGCTAACGTAGGAACGATATGCTGACGTGAGGGGCGCAAGTGAAGATATATATAATCCTAATCATATGAGTATTACTATTAATACATGGAACGACATCGATTGGGGTGAAACTCGATCGAATGTTCGTAAGATTCAATATCGTATCTACAAATCACGATTACAAGGTGATCTTAAAAAGGTCCATTGGTTACAGAATTACTTAATCAATCATTTTGGTGCAAAATTATTAGCCGTTCGACAGGTAACCACCTTGAACAAAGGTAAGTCCACTGCAGGAATAGATAGAATTTCTACCCTAACACCGCAACAAAAACTCACACTCGCAACGGAACTTCAAATTGACGGCAAAACGGTGCCCATTCGACGTGTTTGGATTCCCAAACCTGGGAAAACAGAAAAGCGTCCTCTAGGTATTCCCACAATTAAAGATAGAGCTAAACAAGCTTTAACGAAGCTAGCTTTAGAGCCGGAATGGGAAGCGGTCTTCGAACCAAACTCATACGGTTTCAGGCCCGGGCGCAGTGCACACGATGCAATCGAAGCTATTTATCAAGGTTTGCATTTCGATACTCCAAAATGGGTTTACGATGCCGATATTCGAAAATGCTTCGATATGATCAGCCACGATGCGTTATTGGAAAAACTCGAAACTTTTCCATTAATGAAAACACAAATAGCAGCTTGGTTGAAATCAGGTGTTATGGAAGGGTATGCAAATACTACCAAAGAGGTTCTTGGATCAACAGCTGGGACACCACAAGGCGGCGTCATATCACCTTTATTGGCTAACATCGCAATGCATGGTCTCGAAAATCATTTGAAGGATTTCGTAGCAAAATTACCTATAAAGCCTCATCCCGGGTCAAACCGTGGGGAGACGGCGAAAAGGAAGGCTCTTACGGTCGTTCGGTATGCCGACGACTTTGTTCTTATTCACAGGAACAAACAAATTCTAGAATTATGCATCGAACGAGTCAAAGAGTGGTTGGCAAAAATGGATCTGTCCATCAGCGAAGAGAAATCTCGACTCCGAGATATTCGAGGCGGCTTTCTTTTCTTAGGGTTTCAGATCATTCAGGTCAAGAGACTCAAGAAACAGACTTACAAGGTTAAAATTCAACCTTCAGTCAAGAGCCAGCAAAAACTGTTGACCAAAATTAGCGATCTTTTACGTCGAAATAAGGCCGCTTCAGCTTATCAAGTGGTGACTATGCTTAGGCCGGTCATTATTGGTTGGGCTAATTATTTCAAGTATTGTGAGTGCAAAAATGTGTTTTCTAAACTTACGAATCTCATCTTTCAGAAATTGCGAGCATGGGTGTTTAGAAGAGACACGCGTAGCGGCAGATTGAAAATCAAACAAAAATATTTTCCATCTGGACGCACATATCAATTCGCCGGCCGAACACACGAGGACGAATGGGTTCTTGTCGGTCGTTCGAAATCCAAAGGAGGTGAGGTAAGCGAGCGATACCTGCCGCACATCGTTTGGGTTCCAAGTTGTAAACACGTCAAAGTTCAGGGCACTCAAAGTCCATATAACTTGGAACAAGGTCTATACTGGGCCTTGCGTAGCGCGCGTTACTCACCGTATCCTTTAAGGGTGCGCACATTGCTAATTCGACAAGAACAACGTTGTCCATGGTGCGACAGACAATTCACCATTTTCGACGCTTCAAACTGGGAAGTGGATCATATTCTCCCTAGATCGACTGGTGGACAGGACATGTATGACAACTTACAATTATTGCACAAAGATTGCCACATTGCGAAAAGCCGTGTGGATGGTTCCCGTAACTCATAGATACTTATAAAATACTGAAAATCGTGTTTGGTCAAATTTGCAGGAGCCGGATGAGGTGAAAGTCTCACGTCCGGATTTGAAGACGAGGCTGTACATAAATGTATGACCTTAGTTTACCTATAATTCGTTATCGATCGTGATTTTCCACTTTAGTTGGAAAATGCAAAGTGACGTTTGGGGTAGTGTGAATGCTTCTGGTGTTTCTCATATCACAGGCGGAAACTTCGCTCAAAGTGCTAACACGATTAATGGTTGGTTACGTGATTTCTTATGGGCGCAATCTTCGCAAGTAATCCAATCTTATGGTTCAGCACTTAGCGCATATGGTCTGATGTTCTTAGGCGCACACTTTGTTTGGGCATTTAGTTTAATGTTCTTATTTAGTGGTCGTGGTTATTGGCAAGAACTTATCGAATCTATCGTATGGGCTCACTCAAAATTAAAAGTAGCTCCTTCGATTCAACCTCGTGCTTTAAGCATCACTCAAGGACGTGCAGTAGGTGTTGCTCACTATCTATTAGGTGGTATTGCAACGACATGGTCATTCTTCTTAGCAAGAATTATCGCTGTTGGATAAAATCTATATTCAAGAAACGTATTAACTGTTTCATGTGTATTTAATAATATGTGTGTATGAAAATCATATATGCATATATTCATCATATTTTCGATATGGTATCAATTTTTGATTGATACCTACACAATCTAAAGATTGTGTTAAAGCCACATTTATGTGTTTCTTCGTATCGAAAATATGGTTACAATCTTCGATTGTGTTAGAAAAGCTCGTATGCTTCCATAAAGCATGTATATTTGTTTTTCATAGATGCGTATAATGAGATTCACACTAAAAGCCCAATTAAATTCGGCTTTTATGAGTCATCGAGCTCTTTTTTTATTTGCGCTCATGATGAATGTTTTATTTTTATTTATCTATTTTCATTCTCGATATGTGGTTACGCCTATATGTTTTATATAGGCGTAATTTGTCTCTCAATACAAAAAAATCAAAATTCATGTTTATTGAGAATCGGTTTTAGCTTTTAGGGCTAAAACCGCTTCTCAAAAATATATGATGCGCAAAATCATTAATCTTTGCTCTGGAATACTCAACAATCGTTTAGAGATTATTTTACGAAAGCATTTCCGATACATTCGTTTTGATTCTGTGCTTATTGTCGTTTTTGGTTTTTATAAAAACAAATAAACAAAAAAACAAATAAACAAAATATTTGTACTTCTCGTATGAGTTTTAAATCATGCGCCTTCTTGGTTAAACTTGACTTTTTAACGAAAATATTTTATTATTCTTACTAGAATTAATAAACAAGCTGTATTCTTATTTACGCCTTCTTAACTCAATCGGTAGAGTATCGGTTTTGTAAACCGAAGGTTACCGGTTCAACTCCGGTAGAAGGCTTTAAATTAACTGACAAAATGAAAGGTTAGTTAATATTGGTAAATGTCGCTCATTGTCGGTTTTTGTAGTATTTAATACGCAATTCGAGTTATATTATAGATACTTCTGGTATTTCGGATTTAGGTAAGAACGAAATCAATTTACGACATTTGATGTCGCTATTGTTGTTTTAAGCTCAACGCTGGTATAAAAGTTGTTTCGTCATGTCGTCAAATATGTGCTTATGTTTTTGTATTTGGAATCCGAAATAATGTGAACTTCATATAGACATGTATTTCTTTTTTGTTGATAGAAAATAACATGAATTGATTTCTGTCGAATTTGTTTTTTAAATTCCTAACACGTGTAACAAATATCCTGAAAGCGTCGTTTTTAATGATGTAGACAAAAGCATGGGCATGCTTTTTTTCAAATCTTATAACTTTGTTTAGACTAATATAAAAACCAAAAATATAGCTTTGCATTTTAGTTTTCATGTTTTCAGTATGCAAATTTCATTGACTGAAGTTGATATGCGACACATAATATAGATTATGCATGCCTAAGAATGAACAAAAAGCAAAATACATGTGACACAGTTAAGTGTTTTTATTGCTCAAAAAAGTTTTTATCTTAATAAAGTTTAAATTTGTAAATCTGTCACCTTTTTAAACACTTGAAAATAAATTTTCACATGAAAATTCAACAAAACAAAACTAAAAAATTTCACAAAAAAACACATTTTTTGCAAATTAGTTTATTGAAGTTTTTATATTGGCGAGATACAAATTCCAATAAGTCATGGAATGAAAAACACAACACATTAAACACTGAATGCGATATAGAAAAAACAATAGAACAAGAGTTATTACTCGTTCGAAATTTTTTACCGTTTTTTAAGAACAACAAATCCTTTTTAAATAAATTATCCACAAATACTTTTTTTGAAAAAAACATGCAAAAAGGAATCGACGAATCATCTATTCTTTCGAATTTTTTCCCACAAAGGCAGTCGTTTATGTATTATTGGATTTTACCTTTTGTGGGTTTCGTTGGTCTGGCATATTTAAACCAAAACAATCAATTTAAATTTCATCCCAGTTTAGAATTATGGCCTTATTTAAAAAAAACGGTCATTGCCGAAAAAACATATAGTGATTTACAAAACACTCACCAAATCCCTTTTGGCCTTTGGTCGACCAAAGAGAAGACTCGATCGAAGCAAACACGTGGGCAATACGATACAGATGCTATACTCGAAGCAATGCCTTTTTCTCGTGATCACGAAGCGAAAGCTGAGCATGTTTTTCCTTTATGCTGGGAAACTTTAGAATATTTAAATTATAAAAAATGTCTTTATGACGAATCAAAAAAATATGTGAATGAAATTTATACGTCTGAAGATAATTTATATTTTGTCGTTAAACCTAATTGGATAGAACACCAACAAAATCAATATTCTATAACTTTTAAAGATCTCAATTTATCTAATCAGTTCACAAAAATTTCAGATATAGAAAAAAGAGAAATTGAAAATTTATGGAAATTTTATTTTTACGAAACTCGAGATTTTATTTATTCACAATTAAGAGAAACATCGAGTACACAGGCAGCCTTTCAAATACCTAATCAATATACTTCGAAAAAACAGGCTCAAAATAGTCTAAATGCGTCGTCTGTAGATTTTGCGCAAAATCAAACAATAAAACATGAACCACAAAAATCTAAAGGCACACTGTTAGAAAATTTAGGGGCGCTCAATTTATGGAATCGTTCTTCTATTCGTTGGTATTGGTATCAAATAAATCCCAGTCATGCAAATATGTCTCTGATATCCAAAAATTCATTGGAAAATAGTTGGTTAGGTTTAGATGAATTTCCAAAAAAAATTTTCCCAGTGCCAATGAGTTCGAATACGCGAGAAATTCTTTCGCATCAAATAGCATTAAGCGCATCAGATAAAAAATCACTAACTGTTTTATCTAAACCAATGAACACTTTGAAAGATCAATATGCGAATGAATGTATAATGCATGACGAAAAAGATTCAACTCTGGGTTTATTTTTAAATTTAAATACTCAACCTATTCAATCTTATAAAAAATCATCTTTATTATTAGATAACTGGATGAAAAAATTACACCTCGATACGAAGTCTATTATGCATCAAATCCCACTTAAAGCGCATGACTGGGAGATTAATCATAATTCTTCTAACGATTACGAGGCTATTAAACGAAAAAACGATTTTATCTCTATTATTGAAAATAAATTAAATAGTATAGATAAATTAAAATATCGACAGCCTAAGGGTTCGTTGTGTTTTTATGAGGCGACCAATCCAAACATCTCCGAGTTGAATTCAGTAAATGCGTCAGATATGCTTTCTGTTCCAACAAATTTGACAGTCTCGAATGGCTTTTCGGTTTTGGTCGAGTCTGACCTTGGTCAGACTAAAAGCCAAAGGCCGAAGGTAAGACTATATCGAACAGAAGATCATATCAAATCGAAAATGTTTATTACTACTTCTGCTAAAAAACAAATATCTAAAGATTTACGAAAAATATTCTGTCTCAAACACTTCTCTTTTAAAACGAAAAATTCACGTCAACAAGAATCGAAAAACATATCAAAAACAAATAAAAATCGCGTTAGTTTTAATGATGTGCAAAATTATTTCGACTCTACTAAAAAGAATATTTCGAATGAGCGGGCAATAAATTACAATTTAATGACTCAGTTAAAACTATTAAATTCTTATCGTAAATTTATTACACAGCCAATCAATGAATTAATTCATTCGCCGTATAAGACGCTTAATTCTTTTGAAAACAATTGCCCGTCTATTCAAGTCGAAAAACAACATCTAGAGTTAAGTTTTTCGCCCCACTTTAATGACACCGATCTGACTCGCGAAAAAATCAATGTTTCTGATAAAAAGCAACAATTAATTAATTTGGGTCGATTGAAAGGAAAACTCGACCGAAGAGTAGACTCTACCGAAAGGAAGACGCGAGAAATCAAAATAGAATTTGATAACATTCGATCGTTAAAAAGAAATATTTATCAATTGAGTGTTTTACGTAAATTTAATCAGCATTTGAAAAAAAATAGCTTGCGCGAAACACAAATATACGAACACCCATCGAAGATATTCGATGATTCTGAGCCTATGGCGACAAAAATAAAATTCATTTTTGATGATTTATCTTCGATTTCGTTCAATAAACAAAAACGCTATGAAACAAATCAAGATGAAATACGTGCGAGTCGAGTGACATCAAAAATTCATTGGGCGTGTAATAAACTTTCTTATTCTAATCGAAATTTTCATTTAAACGAAATTTTAAAAAAGGCAAAAAACGCTTTTTTAACTAAACAAAATCAAAAATATGTTGGGTTTGATATGAATAAATCTAACCCGTCGAATGAGTTTGTCGTTAAATTACAAAATGCTTTGATTATGTCAGGGTATGAATTTCCAGAATTTCGTATCAAAGATGTATTCATGCATAAAAATAATCTCAGTAAAAAATATTTCGAAAAAAATGAAAAGCACCAGAATAACATAAAATATATCGTTTCGTTGCCTCCTACTTTCTCGAAATCTATACACGGTACATTAAAAGTCACAGCTCTTTCTCCGGCCAAAAATGAGAAAAACAAATCTTCACTATTTGCTGATAAGACACAGAATCAATACCATAACGTAAACATTAAAAAACAAAATTCATTTTTGTTTCAAAATTATAATGATTTTTTCACTTTATTCAAACAAAATTCTATCTCTAATCTCAACTCATATTGGAGTCATAACGGTCAAAAAAATAAAATGCTTTGCACTGCACTGCGGAGCAGACTGCACTACACTGCTTCGCAGATCGTAGACCGCAGACCGCAAACCGCAGAGAAAAATATTGATGGGATAAAGTCTTCAGTGACAATGCAAAAAGATATCGTGGAGAGACATATTGAAAACAGCGAAAAAACATTTTTTCATCATAAAAAACAATGGATTTATTCGGCGCATAGTAAAATAAATAGTTTTTATCAGTACTTTCAAAAAATCGTTCGTTTATTGTTTATAAAATTAAATAGTTTATTGAAACAAGTAGTCCATCGAATACAACATAAAATGCTTGATCAACATAATTTTGAATCTTATGTGATTTTTGATTCATTAAATGATTCTTCTTTTTTTGAAAAGCCTCATTTAGAGAGAGATCTCAAAACAATTTATCGAATGGGCGAGCAGTGGCCTCGTTACTTTTTTCATTTTAAAACGTTGAAAAAACAACAAAATCAACAAAAAATGCTACCGTGCGAAATTAAACGATTCGACGAAGGTCAGGTGGAGTCAATTGCGCCAAGAAAAGCAAATACAGCATCACCTCGTGTTTTTAAGTTAGATAAAACAAAAAAATATTTAAAAAACTCAATTGTATTTAAAAATTTAGAAAAACGCAAAATCGAGAAAATTTTTAGAACATATTTATCGTGTAAAGCGAATGAAGTTCTATTGTCGGACAAAGGAACAATAGCACCGAACGACAATAACGCGCATAATGAATTCGTAGTGAGTCAAAAAACGCGAATAAAAACATCTACTTTAAATTCTCATTATATTACGAACGCATTAAAAAGATTACAAATTCGTGCCAAACACAATTTATTAATTCATTCGACGCGTAATCAAAAAAATAATATGAAAAAATTATTTGTTTTTAAAACGACAAACAAAAAACAAAATTCAACATCCTTTAATAAAACTGAAATTAAAGAGGTCGATCGTCTCATCGAAAAAAATACTTATGCGCCTATCGCAGCGAATGGGCGTCTATTAAATGATCCAAATAGTATGAATTTCATTGTCTGCCCATCCGATGGGCGCGAAAGTGAACGCGAAATTTTTTTATTTGCCCGTAAGTATGATGCAGACATTGCTCATCATAAAAATAAAAAAACGTCTCGAAATAAACATTATTCGATGAAATTTTATCAGCTTTCGCCTAATAGTGTTTTAAAAAGATTAGGTTTTATATTTTTAAATCAAAGCGATAAATCTTTTCATGGGGTGGGTATTAAAAAATACGATTTTGGCTGTAATAGAATTTTCCCAACTTCAAAACACGATTTGACTCTAGATAATGTTAGCAATAAAATTTCTGAAAGTTTTTTTCAAAACGACGAAATGCAGAATGAAAAATATTCGTCGCATCATGAAAAACAAAAATATAATCAAAAAAAACGTCGTCGTAAAAAACAAAAATTAGAGAATCGCAGAAGAAAAAAACGAAAACGTTTTTATCCACGCCCAAAATGGTTACGTTTTGAGTTATATAAGAATTTTTTAAAAAAACGTCATTTCAAACACCAGATAAATTGTGATTTTGACGACACCTTCAATTTAAACGCAGTTCAAAATTATCATTCTGTCTGCGGAGCAGCGAAACTCAAAAAAATGAGAGATTTCGATGTTTATAAGACGCAGAATGGCGCCTCATTTGATGAAACCAATTCATACGAGAAACAAATGACTCGCTTTAATTATTTCGAAACTAAAGCGTTCAAGAGAATTTTAAAAACAAAAATTTATCGACAAAATAAACAACAATGGGGATTCTGCGCCTCATCGAGTGAAAATCCCAATTTTGAAAAACTAACGATTAAAAAAATGCCTTTATCTTGGTCTCTTCCTATTTTTGCGAATCACGACTTGTATCAAATTTCGAATGTAGTTATGAGCGATTTTCAACGTTTATGTTGGAAATCTTATTGGCTCAGATCGAATTTAACTCCTTATATTCATCGAATTCAATCTTCTCTCAAAAAACTCCAACTTTCACAAATACACGAACAATCATCAACGACTTTGAAAACTTTTGTATCACATCTTTTAGGGTTTAATTTGCCACAAGTTTCATCCCATTTATTTAACGATCAAATCGCAAAAGAGTCCATTCGACGAAATTCAGTCACATTAAACAGTGCACTGAATGGGGACTATTCCGTTGTTCCCCTTCATACCCGAAACATAAGGGGAAATATGAGGGCAGACTACTCCGTAGACCAAAAGCCAAAACATATTCGTTGGGCCGACACGTCAGAAATGTCAAATTATTCAAATAAACCTTCTATTTTTTTAACTGGCAAAAAATCACCTCAATTATCATGGTATTTGAATGTGCGTCAATCATTTCAAACTCGCAACGTTATTTCTAATTTTTCACTTTTTCAAAATACTCAAAACATCGCAGAATACAACCGTATTTTATGCGAAAGAATTTCAGATATAATTAAAAACGTGCGTACCAATTTAAACGTAAACGGACAAAATCACGCAAGAAGTTTTAAACGCGGGCGTCGTAAAAATCAAAAAACCGCTTCGAACCCCAAAAATTTATGGACTCGTCTTGGACGTGAACTCAGCCCAGAAATTCGGGCTTTTTCTCCTTTCGCTACGACCATAGATACTTCGATCAAACCTTATGGCGATTTACCCACATTGCGTGTTTTATGGGCTTTAAATAAAACTAATGTTTTGACTTTCAAACAAAATAACGCAGTGAAAAACTTATGGACGACTCTGAAAAATAGAGAGCAAAACAAATCGAATAAAACGAAAAAATTCATATCTAACTCTTGGAAAAAAATTTTTCCTGAAAATTTCGAAAAATATTGTTTTAGAAAAGCTTTTTTCGTCGAAGATAAAATTCGTCATTCTGGCTTTATTAAAAAAGACTACGAAAATTATTTAATTCGTTTAAAAATGCAATTTAAGTCTATTGATGTTCATAATAGTACTAGCGACGTACATATATCTGAGTTTTCTGGACGAGCACTGCGTTTCAAAAAACAGTCGCCCGAGTCGGACGTTTATAAACAAAATACATTTCATTCGATCGCTGATACAAAACAAACGATGGTGCGACAGATATTCAACAGCGATTCATCGCAACCTCAAACACAATCACAAAACCATCCAAAACGCTCTATGTTTTTTTGGTGGACGTGTTTTTCTCAAATCCATAAAGGATCGATGTTTATGCAACAGACTTTTATGTTGCCAAATTGGTCTATAACTCAATCTTCTTTACTTAACTTTACTATAGTCAGCAGTTTATGGACTTGTACTGTTTTATTTCACGTATGTAGTTTATTTTTCGTTTTAAATATTCCTGAAATTCGTAGTTTAATGAAATTTAATTTATTGATCTTTTATAAACTATCAAATAGTTATTTGATCGTTATTTATTCTATTTACGATTTATTAAAAAATTATAAAAACCAGATAATAAATAGTTTTGGGTTTGCATATCCTCGTCTAATAAACAAAACCACACGACTTATTTCGCGCGACACATCACTTAAATCGAATTATGAGCCTTTTGAGCACAAAACAAAATATGCTTCGAATAAAATGTATTTCTCGCCTGTTACTGCTCCGCAGAAGCAAACAAGTACTTCTCGAATTAAAAAAACCCACAAAAAAACAAATTCGAGACGAATCACAAAATATAACACAAACGCAATATGTAAAGACCCGAATTATGGCACATCTACGCATCGCACCCAACGTCAGGCGCCTTTTAAAGAAATTCATTATCTATCTAAGAATGGCACTTTTTTAGAAACGACGTTTCGAGTGCCTACACAACTGCATGAAAATTTCATACTTGGTGTGAGTTCGAATGAGCGCGGAATATTTTCACGCGATACATATGGCAAAAATGCGCGACATTTTTTTGGGTTAGGCGCCTATGGCGATGGAAATATAATTTATTCGGTCTGCAAAGCAGTGCAAAACAAAAATTACTCAAAAATAAAAGCTTTATGGGATGTTATTGAGCTCGAAATACAAAACCGTACGAACGATTCTCATATATTTGATATGAGCAAGCATGAATCTTCTTTAGTAGATACGAATAAATCTACGAGTGAAGCAAACCAAATTCCTTGGCAGGAAAAAACTCAACAACACAAATCTAAACAAAATAACAAAACAAATATCATTATGCGCCTTATCGATAAAAATGAAATGGCCGATTCCTCGAATCAGCAGTCAATGCGCATCAAAACAGCTTTCTTTGCAGATAAAACACAAATCAACTCGTACGTTTTTATAACTGAATTAATTTCGAAAAAATATATCACACCTATTCAGTCGCTTATTTCACTAGCTTTTCTGAGAGCAGCTAAATTGTCGATCGTTGTGATCGATAATTGCGCCCAATTATGTTATAAAACGCTATTTAAATTCATCGACATTTTAGAAAGTTTCATGCTAATTATTTATAAATTTTTAGAAAAACCTGCTGAACTCATGATTGACTGGATTGCTCAAATCTTTTTAGTAGAATGGTCATCGGATATATTGACCTATTTGCCAGAAGCTTTAGATAGCTCTATTTGGAATTCTCACGTGCTTTTGAGTCGTAGCTCCAGAATAGCGGGTCCTATTGGGTTTTTATTACAACGTCGTATATGGTGTTTTATGGAAATTTTCATCGATTTTGTTAGTAAACCAGACGCAGATCTGTTGATGCGCCAAAGAAAAGGAACGATTTTTTGGAACATTTGGGCAGAAATTTTGATTCAAGCAGCTGAAAGATATAACATCAACGTACAATCATTAACCACATTGAAAGAAGAACAAGAATTACTGATCGAAAAACTATTAGAGGATGAAAATTGGGATTGGACGAGACGCCCAATGGGCGAGCAATTTAAAACATCGATGAATAAAACACACGATGAGATGATTCCGTTAATCAAAATGATAGAGAATCAACGACCGCAAAATTGGTGGAATATTACCCGTCAATTAGCTGATATCGACGAACATGAATTGCCTCTATCAGTCTCGAATGGACAGACAAGAGATGTTTCATCTGCGAGCCAAAAACAAAACGAAGGGAAACGAGCAATGATCTCATTGCCCGTTCATCTCAAACATGAAATTCGTCCGATCGTTCATTTCTTCAATAAAGGGTCATCGAAACAAAAATATGCAAAAAAAGCACCAAACAATAAATTAGGTCTGTTTTCCCTTTGGCCTTCGGTCGAGTCTGACCAAAGTCAAGCCAAAAGCCAAAGGATTGGACGTGTAATAGACGCGAGTCTATTACACGCCCAATCCTTTGGTCAAGGGCATTCGAATGCATCTAATATTTGGAGACGATGGTCAGTCAATCAATATTTTACTTATCAAGGAAAAGACACAGATCTATTCATAGATATTCACCCCCCAAAAAGTTTCCGTCATATAAGCGCTATTAAATATTATCAACCAGCACAACAAACATTAGGTTCTTTAGTATGTCAAATTTATTCAGGAACATTTTCAAAACAAGTTTCCAAAAATATTTTAGTAGTTGGTGCTCCTGGAATCGGAAAAAGTTTATTAGTTCAAGCTTTAGCTGGAGAAACAGAACTAAAAATCATCACAGATAATGCTCATAGATACGCTTTAGTTCAAAGAGGAGTTGCTATTGGAATGAAATTATTGAGAGATGTTTTTGACGCAATAGCTTTACACACACCGTGTTTATTTTTAATGGAAGACATCCACGTGATAGGTGAAAGAAGACCCATGTTAATTTCTGACGATGAAAATGCAAAAGCAACGGAATCTTTTTTTGCTTCAGAAAACGAAGAAGTTCACGAAAAAAATCAACTGATTTATCAATTAAATAAGCACGCTATTTCTCATTATAAAAAACCTTACAAGGGAGATTTTTCATTGTTGATTCCAACGAATCATTTTTGTTTCGATTTATTTTTAGGAGTCAGTCCACCAAAAACTCGTCGATCAGGAATGACTCCTAAAAGTCCACTGGACATTTCATCCATCGAAAATGAGCTCAATAAATCTCATTCTGATTTGGCGAGCACTGCATCTTCAGAACAAAGTTCACTGGGCGCCTCATCGAATACGCTCGTTTCTACAAATAAAAGATTTCCTTTCGAGACTTTAGTCAGTCATTTACAAATTCCTTCGGACAAATATTTTGCTCCGCCCCCTACCTCACCTTTCACGATTCTAATGATGAAAGAGCAAAAAAAACTGCTTCCGAAAAAATTAGTAAAACAAATTCCTTGGAGTGGACTTTCGTGGGATCAAATGATGTTAGTTTCGAAAGTCTCTTATTCTATTCGCGTGAAAGTTGCTCTTTTGGCAGATGTCGCTATTAGTAATTTATCCGTTAAATTAGATATGATCACAGATTTATTAGTCATCATGGATAGCGTTCGCTCGAATCGAGGATTCGTCGTATTCGCTACGACTCATGCACCTTTTATTTTAGATCCTGCATTGAGACGTCCTGGGCGTTTGGACGAAACTATTTCTCTTCCATCATTACCTAATTTAATCAATCGATGGGAAATTTTCAAAGCAAATCTTTCTTCTTATACACACACTTTAGATTTCGTAGACTATAGCCTGTTATCTGTAAATTTAACAGACACACAAATTTCGAATTTCATCTCTAAGACCAAACTTTTATTATTTAATACTAAAGAAACACGCGGGTACTTCGATTCATCAAGTCACAGTCTAAAATACGCACCCAATCAAGCAATGAATTATGTAATGAATTATGTTTCGAATACACACAAAACTATTTATAGTTTAAATCAAGCCGTTAATATTGCGACGAATGCAGACATACTCGAACCTTCTCAAATCACAAAACGTATTCAAAGAGCTTTGACGAAAGTGAATAAAAATAAAAACGACAAAAATTCATCATCGAACAAATCGCATGGCGTTTCGCCTTTGGCCTTCGGCCGACCGAAGGGAAGACTATACCGAAGAGATGACTACACCATTGGGCGTGTATTAAAAAACACGCGGGCAATCGATAAAACGCATAATCAAAATCGACCAAATTCTTTATTGAGACTTTTAAGAAGTTTTGATGTTTATCCAGCGATTCATGAAGGCTCTTCTAATTTAATTTCATTAACATATTTCCAAATGGGTAAATTTTTGATTAATTCACAACTCGTATTTGATCGAACAAGTTATGGTCGAATCACTTGGTCTAAATTTTTAGTTTCACACAATTTAGAAGAACATATTTTCCGAGATTTATACGGTGCTCGATATGATTTAAATAATATTTTGATGCGTTTGTTTTCTGGCAAAGTCGGTGAATTTTTTATTTTCAATAATTCTTCTTTATGTCGTTATTTTTATTCGACACATAGCAAAACAACATCACACGAACGACATCGTTCATCGAAGGATACGAAAACTACTCATTGGTCTTCTAATACAAATGAAATGAAAATAAATACACAAACTTCAGCCACATTGAGCGCGTCGAGTTTTCTTCCAGATGCAACGCAACAAAATTTCATAACAACCGCAAAGTCGAAATTCTCAGACCAACCAAGCCCAATGCATTGGGTGGATATTAAAAAATCACACGCCCATTTGATTCAAAATGGTTTTCAACATAATGGTTTTTGGAATTTAGTTGGAATTCATCCATTTTGGAATTCGGCTAATTCATTCGTGTGTTCTTTAATGCAAAAACGTTATTTATATAATAAAAACCTTCTTGTTTCTAGAATGCTTTATTTCGAAGATGTTTCGACGAGAAGAGAGCCTCCGAGTCCTCCTAATTCGTCGATTTTAATGCCAGCAAAAAAATATGAAAATTTAAAAAGAACAGAAAATGATTTTCAACAAAAAGCAAATATGTCTATTCATGACAAAATTCGACTTCACCAACAACAAAGACTCATGAAAAAACTCTACGATCGACCTATCAACGAATATTTTCGTTCTGAAATGATCGAAAATCGTTTCACTAAATTCAATAGTTCTATAAAAGAATTAGGTTATTTAAATTCTTTCGCTAGAAGACCTAGCTCTGTTAATTCTTATTATAAAAACAGAATTTTAATCCGACACAAATTTTCATTGATGAATCAATGGTGGAATGGACAATTAGCAGAACATAATACTGAAACGACTTTTTTAAGCGATGTAGACTGGCGCTCAATCTTCAATAAATCTTTAGGTGATTTGCTGATTGATTTTCCAGATGCTGATCAGCATTATAATCCTCGTCATCGTCGATGGTTTTTACAATCTAGTTATTGGGGTTATTGGAACACTTTTGATAAAACAATGACGCAAGAAATCTCTTATCATTTTATGATTCAATGTTTTAACAAAGCGTATAATTTTTTAAATAATGAACGTGAAATTTTAGATTATTTTGCTTATTCGTTTTTACAAAAAGGGATATTAAATGAAATTCATTTAGTCACGACTTTATCTCGTTTTTATAATTCTCCTGCGACTGTTTTAAAATAAAAACGTGTCTTTCTATTTTCAATATTATTTTGCTTTTATTCTGGTTTGGGCATATTTTATATGCCCAAATCAAATCTTAGAGTCATTTGTTTTTATATGTTTATGTCACAAACATTTGATAATTTATTTTTTATTTTGTTTTTAGTTTTTCCTTCTATGGGAATTCTATACTATATTTTATATTCTATAAAAACAAATGAAATTAATTATGCCTATCAAACAAATTAGCCTGATAATTCTCGAAATAAATGCTCGAAACGCTCCCGTCCCAAATCTTCATACGCGCATATTATGTCTCGCATGACAAAACGTGTATATCATATCTTCGATCTGAGAAAAACATACTTTTTTTGTTCGAGTCATTTAATTTTAATTTTAATAATGCGCGAGATGCATATATGCTCCTGATATTATGCGCCAGTTGGCTCATAATAAACAATAAAAAATCAAAAGCGTGCATATATGTTTCGCATAAGTGTATGCGAAACATATATGCACGCTTTTGATTTATATAAAGTCAGACATATAAAAAAACCAAAATAATGATTTTTTGTTTTACTATTTTCATATAAAACTAGTATATGCACGCGTAAACGCGCATAATTTGTAATTCAATGACAAAATCAATATATATTGATTTTAGCTCATAAAGTGCATAATTAATTTAAACCAAATAAGAACATTTTGTTTTTATATATTCGTATAAACGCATACGAATATATTTTGTTTTTAGTTGTTTTATAAACTCAGACTTATAAACAGATTTGTTAATTCGCAGGCGTTTGTTTTGAAAATTATGAGGCCAATATATACTATTTCATATAAAGTTATTTTGCTATTCTTGGTAACGGATATCATAAAATATGAAAACAAAGCAAAGATTGTTTGCTCGTTTTTATGTGTTTTTTATTTTAAAGTTTATGAAAACAGCTTTTGTATAACATATTAAATATTGACATTTCAAAAAAACACAGCACCAAAAATATAAAAACACCTAATACTTTTCATTTTTGTGTTTTAATTATTTATTGATTTTGAATTTGTGCAGAAATTTTAAAATTGTTGAAATTTAAAATAAAACTAAACAAAGAGTCTTATGACCTCAAACTCGCTGCCGAGTCGTACGTAATAGTTGCTTATCATACGGCTCTATAGAGTCGAATTTATTCTTATGCCGTAGTTATACTGAAATATCATAATTATCTGAATTTTATATTAAAGTCGTGTTCATGATGATAACAATATGTATATTCATGTGTGTGGATCTTGTCGTTAAAAAATTAAAGATTTTTGTTAGGAAAAATTTGATTGAAATGTTTCATTAATAAATCGCATATTTGAAAATTACTCATTCAAATGAATTTATCAGTCTTAAGGGATAAATTGTTGCGACCGATTTTGTAAGCTAAATCACCTTTGATCGAGTAAAAAAATAAAATTTGATAAATGAATGTAAAATTAGTTCTCTCCCATTAGCGAAGAGTATAGCTTATCGCAAAGTTTCACGTCGTCTTGCGAACAGCGCATAATTCTATTTTTACGCCATCTACGTAGGGTAAATTGTACTTCAAATTTTATGAGCAGTGCCACCTTTTTGGCAAAGGCTTGCGATAGCAATAGCTACGTACTTTTCTCTAATCCCTCGATGTTTAGCTATCCATTCTACTAGTCTGTCAAAATGAAATGTATCGGCGTCATAAATTAATGCAGGTGAAGTTTTTTGAATTATAGTGATCGTGTTAAGATCTTTGATCACGTTATCAAAATCGATTGGCATAATAATCCTCTTATAATATTATTTACAATGTTCATTAAATCATATACGAGTTTATTTTTTATATGATAAATCTTTCTATCTCAATAAAATCTTTTAATTTCATATTGTCGGATTTTTCATGTTCGACTTTATTGTGAAATTTTTTTAGACAGTACAGCTGTTTTCTTAATTTTGATACTGCACCTAGGAGAATTTACTCGATACCGTGATTTCTCACTACGCTTCTAAAGCGTAACTCGGTGTTTTTAATGGCGATTTTGCTTCAAACTGGTTTGTTGACCAAAAAACAATCCAAATAATTGGAATTAGACAAAGCATCTTACGAAAAGTATATAAATTAAGTTCAAAACTTCATCTCCATTTAATGGCGTATTCTGGTTCCACATACTTTTATCCTTTTAGGGTTTTTCCTTCATGTTTATGTTTATATTCTATATCTATATTCATTTTTTATGTGTATTCGGAGTGAGACGCCATTTTCCCCGTCACCTCGAGTAGAACATAAAAATACCAGTCGAAATTAATATGCAATCTCGCGAATTGTGTTTTTTTCATTTTGTGTCTATTATTAGCTTTCACTTTAATCAAGTCATGCGTATTTCTCTTATAAAAGCAAAAGGCTTTTGATTTGAATTATGTGGTTTGCCAATAAGAGCAAAATCGCTTTTATTGACAAAAAATAAAAAACTATTATGCTCCATACATCTAGATCTTTAATTAACGATACACATTATACACGCCCGTGCGCTATCGAAAAAGTGACAAATAAATTTTTATTAATTTGCTATCCATATCACAGCTAACAATATTTCGTATTATGAAACATTTTGCTTTTATATACAGAAATATATTTGCTCGGATATATCATATCTTCGATTTGAACTGCATAAATGTGCTACAAATTGCAAATTAATAGAAGCTTATATTTCACTAACACAATCTAAAAATTGTGTTGGTTACTGCGGTCTGCGAAGCAGTCTGCCCTCATACTTCCCCCTCATACTTCCCCCTCATACTTCGGGTATGAAGGGTATGAAGGGTATAAACGGAGCAGTTGCAGACAATCTTTGATTGATACCATCATCAATGTGAGAACATATTGATTTCGAAAATAAAAGATATATGTAAATATCTCGTATAAGGCTAATTATTAAATATTTTGCTCTTATTATGTTTGAAACTTAACCTTCTTTGTGTCATGCATCGAATAAATTCATTTTAATATATTCATCTTTTGCGTATAAATCAAATAAAATATATTAAAATGCCAAAATTTTGTAAATATGTTATATTATCTTATGACAATAAACAAAAAAATAAAATTTCAATAAATTTAATAACAAGTAAAAATAAAGAACAGTTGAATCTTACTCGAAATATAAAACAACTAAAAAAATTAAATAGCGTTAATGATTTTGTTTTTTCTCCGCTTAACAAACATTTTGAATGTTTTATTAACTAGCAACAAAAATAATTTATTAGACATCATAGTTTTTAATTTGTCGATATTGCTAAATAATACATAAGCAAATAAAAAATATATTGTTTTGCTCTTGATTTTATAATTCCAAAAATCTATACACAAAATATGCTGAAACGATTAAATTCCATAAGGCGCCTAATAAATTTATAAATTGTCCAGATTATTACTAATTCGAAAATCGTTTTTGGAAGAGCTATCAGGCTTTAAAACAACGAATCTAAAATAGCTTGCGCGATGAAAAATTGTTTTATACATGTATATATATATATCGCATGACATAATATAAATATTTAACTTTAATAAAAACGAGACATGCGTATGTCTATTATTTATTGTCTTTCATAATATTCTATATATAAAATATACATAGAATATGAACATATACGCATGCTCTTATGGGTGGATAATATTTACAAAATTTTGGGAGGCTAATATAGACGAATACGATATACAAAACAACGATTTATTTTATTTGGTGCCTTATTCAAAATCACTTAGATGAAAATTAAAATGTGATTATAGACGAATCTATGTGTGAATTTAATGGTTTTTGATTTTTATACATTTCATTCGATGAAAGTAATTATTGATAGAGAGCTGTTCAACTTCGGCGAACGAATAAATTTGTATTCCCTGAGGAGGTATTACCCCGTGGAAACGCTCTTTAATGGAACACTTACAGTAGGAGGTCGTGACCAAGAGTCTACAGGTTTTGCTTGGTGGGCTGGAAATGCTCGCTTGATCAATTTATCTGGTAAACTTTTAGGTGCTCACGTAGCACACGCTGGTCTGATTGTATTTTGGGCAGGTGCTATGAACTTATTTGAAGTAGCTCATTTCGTACCAGAAAAACCAATGTACGAACAAGGTCTGATTCTATTACCTCACATCGCAACTCTTGGTTATGGTGTAGGCCCTGGCGGAGAAATTCTTGATACATTCCCATACTTCGTATCTGGTGTTCTTCATTTAATTTCTTCAGCAGTTCTTGGTTTTGGTGGTGTATATCACTCATTAATTGGTCCAGAAACACTGGAAGAATCTTTCCCTTTCTTCGGTTACGTATGGAAAGACAAGAACAAAATGACTAACATTTTAGGTTACCACCTGATCATTTTAGGATTAGGAGCATGGTTATTAGTTTGGAAAGCTATGTACTTCGGCGGTGTGTACGATACTTGGGCGCCTGGTGGTGGAGACGTTCGTCTTATCACGAATCCAACTACAAACGCTGGTGTTATTTTCGGTTACTTACTAAAATCACCATTTGGTGGTGATGGTTGGATCGTAAGCGTGGACAACATGGAAGACATCATCGGTGGTCACATTTGGATCGGAACTTTAGAAATCCTTGGTGGTCTATGGCACGTATATACTACTCCTTGGCCATGGGCACGACGTGCTTTCGTTTGGTCTGGTGAAGCTTACCTATCATACAGTTTAGGTGCGATCGCTGTTATGGGATTCATTGCTTGCTGTATGTCTTGGTTCAACAACACTGCTTATCCTAGCGAGTTTTATGGGCCAACGGGTATGCTTTAGTGCCCTTTTAGCCTAAGAAGGTTAAATTATACTGGGTGAATTGTCAAGAAAGACTAAGATTTAGATATTTTTTGCCGAGCTTTGTGCGACAAATTATTTATTTCATGTCAACTTGCAGCGGAGCTTACTTCAGGATTCTCATAAAGAGTAAGAACGTTCAACGACTAGAGAGCGAGGCATCCAGCCAGTAATCTCTCCAAGAGTGCCCGGGAGTTCTGTTAGTTATAGAGCTCATGACATAGTCTGAACTTTAGAGAAATTTAAAGAAAATCAGAGATAAAAAACTCTGATAAAAAAACATATTTTTATATAAAAGTTATTTCATGACAATACACGAGAGTTTTATAAAAAGTACAAAAATCATGTGCAATTTCAGTATTTTTTTCTATTTAGGGAAAATTTTTTGGTCATTTATATCGTCGAGTTTCTCTAGTTTTTCTAACATTTCGTCATATTTCGTTTTTGTAACAAAAATGCTATCGAATATAGATAAAAAATCTACACGCAACAATAACGAATTCTTTAAGATTGTGTCCTCAGAAGATACTTCTGATGACACTTTACCTAAAACGAGAAACTCAGATTCAGTTGTGGATGACATTTCATCTGCTGTGAAATGGGATATTACAGATACAAGATATCCTGGAATTTACGAAATTTATGACGTACAAAATAAAATGTCTTATTATGGAGAAACGTTTTGTTTATGTAGTCGTTATGATCATCATTTACGAGACCTAGAAGCTGGAACTCACCATAACAAATCATTGTTAAATGCATATAAAAAACAAAGCAATCCGGATGGATTTAGATTTTTCGTTTTGTATTATGGTGATGAATGGGCAGATAAAAATAAACGCTTACAACGTCAAAATGAATGTATTAGTTCGAATTTCGAAAATTGTTATAACATCACGGAAATCTCTGAAACACGTTCGATTAAACCAGTTATGGTTAATGGAACTCGTTATGCGAGTATACGTGAAGCAGCTCGCCAAACTGGAATTTCACGTTCACAGTTGATTCGTTTATTGAATTCACAAACAAATCCAGAAATTCACTATCTTGTGCATCAAGCACAAGAATACGGTTATATTCCTATTTTTGGACGAAAAAATGATGGTCCGAGCGTTTTGTTCGAATCTTATGCAGAATGTGTTGTTGCTGGTTACGCGACTAATACTCAAAATGCACGTCGAAAAATTCAACGAAACGAAACAGGTTGGCGTTATGCACACTTTTCTCCAGACGGTACCCCTGCTCGTACACCTTATACGTTAAAACCAGGTAAAATTTCGTATAAACAATACATTTTATTCGAACAATCGGAGATAAAGTCTACAACTTCATAATTCATACAAAAAATCACTACTCCATAATAGTTGCCATAATATTTCTCTGTGTATATAGAATATAAAATCTATATATTTTTTAATGTCATGTTTTATTTTTATCGAAAAAATAATGATTTTTGTCAACAAAATTGCCTGAAGCTTCACAATCTCAAGCTTTCACTTTCCTTGTTCGTGACCAACGTTTAGGTGCGAACGTAGCTTCAGCTCAAGGACCTACAGGTCTTGGTAAATATTTAATGAGATCGCCTACAGGTGAGATTATTTTTGGTGGTGAAACGATGCGTTTCTGGGATTTCCGTGGACCATGGCTAGAACCACTAAGAGGACCAAACGGTTTAGATTTAAATAAACTTAAAAACGATATTCAACCTTGGCAAGAACGTCGTGCAGCTGAATATATGACTCACGCGCCTCTAGGCTCTTTAAACTCAGTAGGTGGTGTAGCGACTGAAATCAACGCAGTTAACTACGTATCTCCTCGTAGTTGGTTAGCATGTTCACACTTCGTTTTAGGTTTTTTCTTCTTTATCGGTCACTTATGGCATGCTGGACGTGCTCGTGCAGCTGCTGCTGGTTTCGAAAAAGGTATCGACCGTTTAGACGAACCAGTTCTTTCTATGAGACCTTTAGATTAATGTTTCATGTGTCTCATCGACAGGGTTACATTTTTGTTTTTTGACATTTAAATCCGCAATTTTGAGATTTGCCTTTGTGATATACACACTCTGATATTTTAAAACGAGTATCAGAGCTGTGTATATCAACTCGGTTTTTTACAATGACTCATTATCTCTGATAATTTGTTTTGTTGTGATTTGATTTTTAATATATATATATGCACATATTATAGTTATAGAGCGAAATGAATTGAAAAACTGCAAATTTTTGTTAAATTTAAATCTGATTCTCGCATCAGTCGCACTAAAATCATATCGATGAATTCTATAATAAAATTTTTGGTATATTCATATCAGTTGAGAGCTCAGAAAAAACATTTGTTTTCATGGCGAAAAACACACATCTCATCGATTTTGACCTATTAGTTTCGACACTATTACGCTAAAGTGCCATTTTCTCGCTATAGTCTGAATATAATTATAATTATGCGTCTATGGCGATGAATATAAAAACCAAACTGTTTGGTTTTTATAAACCTAATCCAATGAACACCGAAAACCAAAAGCTACTATAAAACATATTTAACTCAAATCCTTATATTACGAGTATAAACTTTACCAAACTATGCACTGTATTCTGAAAATCTAACTATCAGCGATACAATAAACAATATATTCAAAATGAAATTCTATTTTTAAATCACGAAATTTTCAAAACCCGATAGATGATTTTTATTTATAGTCATACGCTCGGGATAATAGACACTTATAAAAAATCAAATACAAAAAACCTATCATAAATTTACATATAGACTTTTTTTCTAAAAATTGATAAAATATAGGCAGTTGATTTTTAAAAGTTTAGTTATTTAGCAAATTTTATATTTGTTTTAAATATTCCAAAACATTGAAGAAGAATCAGACGCCTAATATTTTGTACATATTAATTTGCACTTTATTATGGCTATCACGACCACAATCATAGACAATTTTGTCATTAAAATAAATTAAATTTATTTTTCTAATAATGCCTCGAATTTTAAATATGAGATATGACTCAGATCGAATGTATAAGAGACACGCATAATTAATTCAAAAAACACGAGTCTATTTCATAGTCAGAATGAAATGTATTTCAGATCGCTCGACTTTTTAGCCAATAAGTTCATATATTATTAAATAAAATACTTTTGTTTGTGATTTAATCTGTTCGAGAGAACTTATTCTGGCGAGCGTAGCCAAGTGGTAAGGCAGTGGATTGTGACTCCACCATTCGCGGGTTCGAACCCCGTCGTTCGCCCAATTTTAAGCCGTAAACGTAAATTCGATCTACTCGAGTGTGTTGGGTTATTAGAACCCAACACACTGCATCTTTTTGTTTGAGTCTAGAAAAATCAAATCGCCCTAATAGGCGCAAAATCACCATATAAATTTCATACAAAAATATAAAACCAGTCGTTTTTGTTTTTATACTTATCGCAGAGACAATTGCAATCCATCACGATTGAATTTTCATAGCTCTCGAATCAAATACTTAATTTTTATCACTAAAATTCTCAATCTTTTTTTGATTTTACCCCTTTTTAATTATTTATGTCACATTTAGTTAAAATTTATGACACTTGTATTGGTTGTACTCAATGTGTTCGTGCATGTCCTTTAGATGTTTTAGAAATGGTTCCATGGGATGGTTGTAAAGCAAACCAACTGGCATCAGCACCTCGCACAGAGGATTGTGTAGGTTGTAAACGTTGTGAAACAGCATGCCCAACAGATTTTTTAAGCGTACGTGTATACTTAGGCTCTGAAACTTCTAGAAGTATGGGACTTTCATACTAATCAATTAATCTGACTAAAAACATTTTTTGTATTACTGATCTTGTTCGTACAATATGTGCTATTGCTAACATATTGTACGAACAAGATCAGTAAATCTAATATAAAAGCTATTTGTCTCTGAAGCGACCCATAGTTAATTTTGCATATCTGACAAAAATATTCGATTTACACTAAAAAATCAGTTTTATGTTTATTTTTTAGATATATAAAACAATTTTAATTATGCGCATAGCTATTAAATTTGGTTTTTATTTGCTTCATAATTGCATCAGAAATAAGTAACTAATGGCGTGCAATTATACATATTTGTTTATCATAGAATTTGTTTTTTATTAAAAAAAACTAATTTTGTGTCGTGTAGGAAACACTTTATATTTATAAAAGCAAAGAACGCGCGGGATTCTTTGCATCTGCTTTTTTTTATCGTTATTTGAACCACTAAATTAAATTTTTCTGCGAGCAAATTATTTTCACGACATTATTATTCATTTTATTTGTTTAATTTCATCAAAATCTACAATAACGCTTCTCGATCGCCTGATTCTTCAATCTGTTTTTGTTGTTTTAATCGCTATTTACGGGCAATATTCATATTTTATATAATAGTTTCATGTTCTAAAACATAAAAACCCACATTAGACGCATTATTTTTATTTTTTAAATAAAAATAAACAACAAATTCATATTTTTGTAGATAAATAAAATCTATCAATAAAAAGGTGATTTTGCTTTTCATATAAAATAAAAAAATTCATTATGTTTACAATTACTAGTTATATCGTTTTACTTATTGGCGCTTTAGGATTCACACTGAGTCTTTATTTAGGTTTAGTAAAAATCGCTAAATTAATCTAATCTATTAAAAATTCAGGTATCTTTCTATTTTCTATTATTTGCCGTGAAAATAAAATTCACTTTAATAAATCAAGCTCTCATAAAACTGAAATTTTTCACGGGAATGACACGCCTAATGCACTGAAGTACACCTTCGTCGATTTCGGAGACGCCGTAAGTCGCACTTCAGTGTATTAGGGTTGCTTTTATAACTCAAATGTGAAATCAGACAAAGGCGTCAACAATTATGAACCTAATTTCAATCGCACCTTAAACATTCTGCGTCTCATTCGTTCATGTGACGATTTTAGCATTTCGATGCATCGACAAAATTATTGGTTCGGCATCCATCGCCGAGTAAAATTCTCCCACAATTTTAATGGCGAAACCGACTGAAGTTTTTATGCGATCGATCGAAAAAATATATTTGCGCGCAACGGCGAACGCGCTGATTCTCAGATGATGTTATCAGCGAAGTTTAACGAATATATTTGTGATCTATAAAACGCGTTTTGCTGCTCATAAAGTTATTTTTAGCAAAAGTAAAAATAGAAAATATATAAAATCCTAAATTAAGTATATGTTTCGAATGAGCCAATATATGTTAGTGAGTGATTATGCGTTTAATATACTCGCACGGAATATGCTATTTTTATAACAAAAAATAGAATAGAAAATAACTCTAGACTAATCAATATGAATTTTTTTCATGATCGCGCAAGGTGCCTAATAACCTCGCAAAATAAAGATTTGCTTTTTTTTATAAAAATGGTATAATTAAATTTAATTAGCTTTTGCTTCGTGTTTTTAATTTAGTTTGGAGATTCTCGAAAAATAGCTTGCGCGACGAATACAATAAATTTTTAAATTTAATGCTTCAAACGAATGTTTCGTCAGGCCATAAAACCAACAAACTTTATTCCTTAGTAGCTCAGTGGTAGAGCGGTCGGCTGTTAACCGATAGGCCGTAGGTTCAAGTCCTACCTGAGGAGTTTAAATAAAATTCGCTGTGCTTCTAACAGTCGCTGTTTTAAAACAGAGAATGCGTATTTTGCTTTTATGAGCGTTTGAATAAAACACGCGATCTTTTTCGGTGTTTTAGAATTTATTCAAAAAATCAATATATCTAAATAAAATATGTTGACAAAACATTCTAATATAGTTTATTATATATTTGTGATATACTTAAAAATAATTTATGCATTTCTTTCGTGCATAATGAAATTCATTTTTTGCTTTCGATAGAATAACATGTATTTTTGAAAATAACCGAAAAATGAGAGACTCTAAAAATAAATAGTCATGCTCGAAAATAGAAAATAGCAACAATTAGAAACTAAACGCAGGATAGAGCAGTCTGGTAGCTCGTGGGGCTCATAACCCCAAGGCCGCAGGTTCAAATCCTGCTCCTGCAAAAATATCAACAGTAAAAAACGACGAACCATATTCATAAATATGTGACTGAATGCCTGTTATCGAATCGGTGCAGTGCACTATTTGTTTCAATTCGCTTTATTCGCAGACGACCTATACATATACAAAATAAATGTTTATGAATTATAGATATTAGTTGATTTCATTTTTTCGATGTGAAGCATAAGGCGCACGATTTTTTCTTTGATACAAGATAGTCGGCGATAATATATTCTCATTCGCTCGTCATGACGGCGTTCTAAGACACACCATATAAATATTAATTTTATGTGGTTTTTAATTTGTGTGATATAATAATAATAATAAATAGTTTTAAAAAATCACATGAAAACCAAAACGCGCATAATGAGTTTGTATACATGAACGAAATGCGCACCTCTTGAATTTTTGGTTATTTTTACGTATAGATGAACTCTAATAATTATTCTGGAGATATACGCAATGACTATTGCGATCGGTAGTACATATCAAGAAAAACGCACATGGTTTGATGATGCTGACGACTGGCTTCGTCAAGACAGATTTGTTTTTGTAGGTTGGTCTGGTCTTTTATTATTCCCTACTGCTTATCTTGCATTAGGTGGTTGGTTAACAGGAACTACATTCGTAACTTCTTGGTACACTCATGGACTAGCAACTTCTTATTTAGAAGGTTGTAACTTCCTTACAGCAGCTGTTTCTACTCCAGCGAACAGTATGGCTCACTCTTTACTGTTCTTATGGGGTCCTGAAGCACAAGGAGATTTCACTCGCTGGTGTCAATTAGGTGGTCTATGGGCTTTCGTAGCTCTTCACGGTTCTTTCGCACTTATTGGATTCATGTTACGTCAGTTCGAAATTGCTCGTTCTGTAAACCTTCGTCCTTATAACGCGATTGCTTTCTCTGCACCTATCGCAGTTTTCGTGTCAGTATTCTTAATTTACCCGTTAGGTCAATCTGGTTGGTTCTTCGCGCCGAGTTTTGGTGTGGCTGCAATCTTCCGTTTCATTCTGTTCTTCCAAGGTTTCCACAACTGGACACTTAACCCATTCCACATGATGGGTGTTGCTGGTGTTCTAGGAGCTGCATTATTATGTGCTATTCACGGTGCGACTGTAGAAAACACTCTATTCGAAGACGGTGACGGTGCTAACACTTTCCGTGCATTCAACCCTACTCAAGCAGAAGAAACTTATTCAATGGTTACTGCGAATCGTTTCTGGTCTCAAATTTTCGGTGTAGCTTTCTCTAACAAACGTTGGTTACACTTCTTTATGCTTTTCGTGCCTGTAACTGGTTTATGGATGAGTGCTATTGGTGTTGTAGGACTTGCACTTAATCTTCGTGCATACGACTTCGTATCGCAAGAAATTCGTGCTGCTGAAGACCCAGAATTCGAAACATTCTACACAAAAAATATCCTTCTTAACGAAGGTATTCGTGCTTGGATGGCTGCTCAAGACCAACCACACGAAAGATTAGTATTCCCTGAAGAAGTATTACCTCGTGGTAACGCTCTTTAGAATACTCACTTTTTCGTTCTATAGAAATACGACGCACATTTCGTGTTCGTGTATTTGTTTGCAGATTCTATAGAAATTTTCATATTTAAATAATATGGTCGCACTGTAGTGCGACCATAAACATATCTATCTATATTCAATTTATTCATACTTTTCTAGTTATAAAATATGACTAGATTTGACCATGCATTATTTTCGAATTAAACACATTTCATTTATGTCATACATACATTAATGTCATGAGAACGATGAGACCTTACTGTACATACTCTACATTTCACTCTGACTGTATATATCTCATTCGAAAAATAAATGCATGTCATACTGAGCCAACGTATATGGCTATAAAAAATATTCTACGCAACGACGACTTTGCGATTGGAATTTTCACCAGAGTACGAGAGCCGTAAGCTATGAAAGTAGCACGTACGGTTCGAAGGGAGAAACTTGAATGACATCAAGATTCTACCTGACAAAACCAGGACATTTTTCACGAACACTTTCTAAAGGTCCAAATACTACGACTTGGATTTGGAATCTTCACGCTGACGCGCATGACTTTGATAGCCACACTAGCGATTTAGAAGAAATTTCGAGAAAAGTTTTTAGTGCTCATTTTGGACAATTAGGCGTTATTTTTATTTGGTTAAGTGGGTGCGACACGCCGTTGCATAAATATACGAAAAATCATAAAAGCAAAAATGAAAACGTATGCCTCTAATATTCATAAATAAATAGAGTATTTATTGTTTTTAATTAATTTAGTCCATAATGACTATTTTAAAAGCTTTTCAAAAACAATGAGCAGTTTTAGTTTTTATATTTTTTATAAATACAAATTGATTTTGCGCATAATGTACAGTTTTTATAAATATTATTTGCCACAATTTTCCACTAGTATATCGTGGGATATTTTCGAGAAAAATAAAACTAAAACATAATGCAATTTAAAGGTGATTTTTAATAAGCTTCGTTACCAAAATAAAGATTTTATTGAAGTATTTTCAGATTACGCGCAGACTGCAAAGCAGATTCATTCATCGCCGAAAAGGAATTTATATTTCAGTTCATACGGATGATGCATGTTATTGAAATAAATTTAATATGTAAATGTAAGATGTGCTTATTGGCACGAAAAAGATTGCATTTATATTTGTTTTAATAAAAACGAAGTAAAAGCAGATGGTACATTATTAACTTTCATGAAATTAGCCCAAGTTTCCACTTACTGAGTTAATTCGAAATATATATCAATATGCCGTTTATGCTCATGTATATTTGTTTTTCATTCTATATAAGATATGAAATAAAAATTTATATATGGATATATCATTTTCTAACTACTATAACTCTACATTTCATTTTGACTATACATTTTACTCATTGGGCGTGTAATACTATTTTTTCGAAATAGTGAGATCTAGTTCATAATTTAATATGCAGATCTGTGATATAGAAAATACTATTTATATTTTTGGAGTAAAGATTTCACCTTTTCAATTTGGTTTTTTATGCAAAACGTGAATAATATTTTAGAATACATTTATTATAATTATTATAAATATGTCATACTAAAATGTAAGGAAGCTCAACGAACAAATATCTATTAAAAACCATTAGCAAAATGGTCAATTATCAAAAAATAAGATTCTATTTAAAAGATACATTGGATCTATCCCAAGACAAAAATTGAGCTGATTCGTATATACATTCATTTTATTTTTATTTTTTTATAGAGGAATTGACTAAGATGCAACCTCTATATAAAAACATTAAATTTTCGTATAAGTGATTTAAAAAATACTTTTCCGTCAGGCGTTTCGTCGAATAGGCGGGGAATATTTTCATATCATTCTGTCTTTCTGTTTAGGTTTTAGTTTCATGAAACTCTGCTTTTGTGTTGATTACACGCTCAATCTTTTGGCATTGGGCGTGTAATACTACTCTGACTATTCCGGAAAAATAGTTGTGATATGTGAGTCAGTCACCAACATGCGACACACATGGACAAGCAATGTGGTTTAGCTATTTAAAATTCTATTTCGTCAATTTAGACACGTATGAAATGCATGGAATTTGCCGCTCATATGAATTCATTAAAAACGTGAATATATCGGCTTTTCGTCAAAAAAGTAGATATACAAACACCTTTGCCTTTCTTTATTTCTCTTAATTTATGGGCTTTTATTTTAGAGTGTTCGAAAAATATCGAATCTTTTAACTACACTGAAATTAAAATAACTCCCAAGAACTTTTTATACATTCATTAAATGTTTATAATAACGGTATTTTGTTATTATAAACAACCAAAAATAACGAAAAAAAGACTTCTATCATGATTTTTAAAAATAAACCAAAATGAATAGAAGTGATTTTGTTGGACGTTCTTGATTTATATTGAAATTTTTCTACTTTTTACATAGATCCATGTCTAATACAGGAACTACTGGGCGTATTCCATTATGGCTTATAGGTACTGCTGTAGGTACAGCAGCACTTGGTTTATTATCTATCTTTTTCTATGGTGCGTACGTTGGTTTAGGGTCTTCTTTATAATTTTTATATGAGCGTCTATTCTAAAATAAAAGACGCTCATATGATTTCTCAGACATATTCGAAAAATATAAAAGCAAAATATATTAGGCGCATAGTTAATTTCTAATATGCGCCTAATTATAATAGCGACAAAACACGCATCTCACCTCTCGGATATGAAGAGGGAATATGTATATAGCGCGTATATAAAAGTTCGACGAATTTCTCGTTTTTATCTGAAAAACGAGAAATTCAAGACTCATCAAATTTATCACCTTCTTTAAATATACTATAAAATAAGCGCAAGATTAGGCGTAGACTGCGATCAGTCGTGAAAAAACCTTCATTTTTCTAATTACTCTCACTGTACATTTCATTCTGAGCGCTTTTTCCTCCCATATTTCTCCTCATACTTCGCGTATGAAGAGTATGAACCCTCATTCTTCGGGCATAAACAGTAAAATATATTATCAGAGCAGTTAGAGTGATTAGCAGAGAATCGTTTTCATTACATAAATTTGCTACCACTAGATTGTAAAACTTTTTATGTGTATATAAACTAATAATAAAAATAAATTAATATTCTAGAACGAATATTTTGCGTCCATGCCTCGTGCATGCATGTCTCTCTATTTTGTATATAAAATTTCAGACGCACGACGTATATATCTCATACATAACATAATATGTATGAAATAGATATGAAAACTAGATGCGAGTATATTTTTCAAGGATAGATATATATTCAGCTCATATCTCATATATGAATCATATATAAAAGACGCGCAGAAGTAAACACAAAAATCAAAGACAAATGCGCATAATTTTATCATTTTATGAGTTATTCGTAGGTAACGTAGTTACCTGAGTGAACTTTTTTCACTGATATTTTATTTTTTCGTTGTTAATGATCCCACAATTCACCTATTTTTTTATATTTCATCATTTCATAAAAATTAGAAAAAACAAAAGCCCATTGGCGTTTTTTATGCAAGGTCTATATAAGAGATTAAAAGAATCTATATACCTAAAAACGACTAATTTACATCAAACACGAATATATCTATGAAATACATATATGCAGATGGATATATTAGTCTAATGAAAAATTTTTTTGAATATGCGTCTTATTATGCGTACGCAAAGCTCATAAGAGTGATATGCGTCTATAAAACACATAATTAGTTCGGCGTTTGTTATCAGGGGCATAATATATAGCATTTTCGTTTTGTATATGGTGCATATGAATAAAAAATAATAAAAAACGTTGGCACATCCAATTGAAAACTAGTTGCTTCAGTGTATAAATACTATATAGCGACTATTTCACACATAAGGTATGACATGACTATAAACTATTTTATGATAATGTCGCCGCAAAAAACGTACAAATATCATATTTCATATGGGATAAAATATATGCATATATCGTGTTTAGTTTCATGAAAAAATGCGTGCACAGAAACTGCTTATGAAATGAAGTATATAAAAAAATATAAAAAACAAATTTAATTTTAAAAGTAGGTATAAAATAATGACTGAATTTTTTATGAATCCGTTTTCAGACATCGCTGAAGTTTCTGTAGGTAAACATTTCTATTGGCAAATTGGTGATTATCAAGTCCATGGACAAGTATTGATGACATCTTGGTTCGTATTAGGCACTATTTTCGTGTTAGCTTTTTTAGGAAATAGCAATTTAAAATCGATTCCTGAAGGCGTTCAAAATTTCACAGAATTAGTGACTGAATTCATTCGCGATCTTGCGAAAACTCAAATCGGCGAAGAAGAATATTTAACGTGGGTGCCTTTTTTAGGAACTTTATTTTTGTTCATTTTAGTGTCTAACTGGTCCGGAGCTTTATTACCGTGGGCATTGATCGAATTGCCGAGTGGTGAATTAGCCGCACCGACGAATGATATCAATACGACAGTCGCATTAGCTCTTTTAACATCGATCGCTTATTTTTACGCAGGAATCAGAAAAAAAGGTTTAGGTTATTTTAAACGTTACGTACAACCTGCAGCTTTCTTATTACCTATCAATGTACTTGAAGACTTCACTAAGCCACTATCTTTAAGCTTCCGACTTTTCGGAAACATCTTAGCCGATGAACTTGTAGTTGGCGTTTTAGTTGCTTTAGTTCCACTATTCATTCCGATTCCTATCATGTTGCTGGGAGTATTCACGAGCGCGATTCAAGCTCTAGTATTTTCGACGTTAGCTGGTGCTTATATCGGCGAAGCTTTAGAAGATCACCACTAAAAATATTATACGTGTTATAACGTATAAATCGTATAATATGTTTTATTACGTGTTAAATACGATTTGATCTTTGACGTGAGTCTATAAAAATCAAATAGGCATATTTTGCTTAATTATTTTCATTGCTCTAATCGCTCTTCAGAGTAAAATATACGATAAGACCCTAATATCTATGATATTAGATCTATGAGATGCTAACTACTCATTGGGCGTGTAATACTATTCCGAAAGAATAGTAAGGTTCGATCTATGATCGGGTCCCTTCAAAATAATTAGAATACATAGAGTAGTTAAACAAAACACGCCTATTTGATTTTCATAGACTCATACCAAATATCAAAAAAAACTTCTCAAACACAACATTTGAAAAATGCAAAAGTCAAACACCAAGAAAAAATCGAAAAATTCGAAATTTATGGATCATTCTAATTAAAATAAATTGTTGTTATGAGTGGAATCGACCGACTTATACCAAGAAAGAAAAGTGTTTTTATTTATTTTGTCGCGCTAATCTACGTTCTCTATCGCATACGATAAATACTATCAATATGTTCATTGTATTTGCTTTGAATTTCCAAATTTAATTCATAGATATTGGTACTTTAGGTGTTCAATGAAATTTTATTTTAAAAGAACGACCGATTTAAAACTGGATAAATTATGAACAAAAATTAAATACTTTATTTGAAGGAAATTTGTTATGAAAGATTTTACTACTTATTTATCTACAGCTCCTGTTGTTGCCCTTGTTTGGTTCACGATCACGGCAGGTTTATTAATTGAAATTAATCGTTTCTTTCCTGACCCTCTTGTTTTTGCATTTTAAGTGTGCTTTCAATAGCACGATCTATAGATTGGCGACGGGTTCTCCCGTCTGACCGATCTAGGAAAAAGCTTTCTGAAACCAACTTATATTATATAACCGAAACAACTACAAATATACATAAAAACACATGAATATTATATTAAAACGCCTGTATCGTTTATTTTTAATTATTTTTAAAGAGCTATTATTGATTTATCATTTTTATGACGACGATTAAGGTGTTTTAATATAATATTAACGACATAAACTACACAAAATATATTCGTTGTGATTGTATATTAATTTTTTAATTGTCTTTAAACACTCAACGTGTTTGTTTATAAACGAAAAATCCAAGTGAGTTGTGAATTTAATTCTGGGCATATATATCTTATTTTTAATTTTTATTTATACGCCTTACGAAATCCATAAATGTGTATGTATGCATATATCATATCTTCAAATTGAGGACGCACAAAAATGCGTGGCTCAAATACTTTTTGGCCGGTCGAGTATGCACTTTATAAACCAACGGAGAATTCTGGGGTATACATACATGTATAGCACATTAAACCTAATAGATAAGCGCAAAATGAATAGTCGTCGCGAATAAAAGCGAGAAACTCACGACGCATGTGTATGAATCACATACATATTTCATATCTTATCTATGAGGCATTTCATCTCGCTCATACATATTTTTATGTCATGAGATCGAAGATACCTTATTATATATTTCATTCGGATCGCTCTGACAGATTCGACTCTGCGGTCGAAACCTTTCGAAACACTAAAGTTCGAATTTGAGTTCTCTCTTCGGCATTGGGCGTGTAATACTATTGCGAAGAAATCTAACTGTAGGTCGGACTGTCATTACTTCGACCTTTGGTTGAACCAAATGGACAATAGAAGTAGTTAGCATCTCATCTTGCTAATATCATAGATATTAGATCGATGACAGCTTACTATACATTTCATTCTGACTACTCTCTTGGGATCCGACCTACAGCCTTTGGCCTTTGGTTGGACCAAAGGGACAACTCGATCAAAGGGAAAACTAGAATCCTAACTATTTCGAAAAAATAGTAAGGTCTCATTTTCGACGAGATGCTTTCGGAATAGTGAGGTCTATTCAATTTAATATTTATGATATTAGCAAAATGAGATACCTTTGAAATAGTCAGAGTGAAATGTATATTTTGAGAAAAATAAATGTATGCGCATAATTAAACTAATGTGGCTCTTATCCATTGGGCTTATATAAGCACAAGTCTGCGAATATTAATGATTGGTTACGCTATTCACATAAAAACGAGTGAGCGGAAGCACTAATGAATAATTTCGCATGAAACATAAAGCATTCGACGGATGTTCGACTCTAATCATGCCGCTAGAGATAACACCTGATGCGCAATATAAGCTTCAATTCATTTATAATTGAATTTATTTTTAAGTTGATCTAATTTTTGCATTTTTGTCAATGAGTTCTATATGAATAAAAATAGATTTTTTGAGTTTATTTTGTTTTTTGGTATTAATTTTTGAAACGTATTTATATCTCATATCTCAGATTTTATATATTATCTTTTATATTTTATGTTTTATATATGAGCAAAATAATCTATACATAGATGTCTGAAATAATCTATACATAGATCTTTTATCAAAAATCTGAGCGAAATGTGAGGTGCACAGGGTTACACCAAATGGGTTTGTTTCGAATAAGCACGTATATAATACGATGCTAATATATAGACTATAAATGAACTTCAAAGAACACATATTATTTATCTCTTGTTTATATTAAAGATATGTTATCGATGTGAAATCTATAGACTCATTGAATTTATGTACCAAACGCCAAAAGATTGAATTGGTATAAACCGAGACAAAATGCATTTAGCATTTTGTCGTTATGTCTGTCTTAATGAAAACTGAGATGAAAACTAAGATGAAAACTGAGAGGAAAAAAATCTCAGATTTCCCTAACTATACATTTCACTCTGACTGTCCGAAATAAAAAGGTTTGAGTGTGATCTTACTACTCTAATCGCTCTTCAGAGCGAGAAAACCCAAGTCTGACTTACGGCCTTTGGTTCGAGTTTTCTCTTAGGTCGATCGAAAGGATTCGAGTCAGACCTTTGGTCTGACCAAAAGCCATAGGTGGAACCGTCACTACCCCGAAGACATCTCATATATCTAATATATACATGTATGCATTAGCGAGGTGAGACTGTCACTACTCCGAAAAAGTAGTTAGCTAAAGGATTGGGCGTGTAATGACCTCAGACCAAAGGCCCTAGAGTTGGATCCCAAAGGAGGAGTTAGCTAAAAGTACGACTATACCGAAGAAAAAACTCGGATGCCAAACCTTAACGAGTCAGAATAAAATATATTTCATTACTCACATCGAAAATGTGAGATAAATTTTTAAAATTATATGCTTTTGGAGTAGTGAGTCGAAGGGTGCATATGTGTTCTTGTATAGACTCCGAAATTTATTAGGCGCATAATGTTTTAATTGATGAAAATAGACAAAAACAACATTTATTAAAAAAAAATATTTATAATTTATTATGAAATTACTCAATAATTGCGAAAAATTTTAATTTAATACTATACTAATTTTTATGATTAGTATAATTTCAGATAAAATCCTATTTTTTCATATATATCCGTTTTTATTCAGATGGGTTTGTATAAATATAAGATTAGACTTTCAATTTTTAATTATTAATTTTTATGCCTACAATTCAACAATTAATTCGATCTGCTAGAAAGAAAATCACTAATAAGCCAAAAGCTCCGGCTTTAAAATCTTGTCCTCAAAGACGTGGAATTTGTTTACGAGTTTATACAGTGACTCCAAAAAAACCAAACTCGGCATTAAGAAAAGTTGCTCGTGTACGTTTAACTTCTGGATTTGAAGTGACAGCTTACATTCCAGGAATTGGACATAATTTGCAAGAACATGCTGTTGTTTTAGTTAGAGGTGGAAGAGTTAAAGATTTACCAGGTGTTAGATATCATATCGTTCGTGGTACTTTAGATACTGCTGGAGTAAAAGGTCGTGTTCAAGGACGATCAAAATATGGTGTTAAATTAGGTGCCGCACAATCGACTGGTAAAAAATAAATTCAGTATGGGTGTTGTGTATAGCGCAATGCATAGATGTTTTTCGTCTATTTTAATTTTTAGGCATTTTCTGCTTGGCTAATTATACATTTCACTCTGACTATTTCAAAGGAATTTCATCTCGTTCATATAAAAGATATGAAATCGATGATATTCTTTTGATCTAAGTTTAATTATGTGCTTTATAAAAGCCGTTAAACTCGTCTGCACTTATAACAATCATCATAACAGTCAAATGTTTTTGGTTTTAATATCTGTCGCCAAAAGCGCAAAATTAAACTCAGATATAAATTTATGTTTCTCATATCGAAGAGATGAACCGCACTTTACATCTCGTTCATATTGAAGATATGAACGAAAGGCACAAAAATGCATTTATGTATACACTAGGTAACGGTATATGCTCTTTTCATATATAACAACTGAGATATACATTTTGTATTGAGAATTCATTGGATTTATATAGCTTTATTTTGGTTTTTATTTAAAATCCATGTTTCATTGAAATAAGATTATGTTTATTATGCGCCTCATGCGTGCTCATATTATATCCCATCGATACGTGAATTTTCCTAAAACCTTTAATTGAAATCAAGCGACCAATAATTATGAGTCTTATTGACGCGTCGAATATATTTTCGTTCGGCACAGAATATATCATAAAAAAGGTCGCAATTTCAAATAAGCTAGATGAATCAGCGAAATTGAAAAAAAATACTGAAACTCTGACGCGAGTAAAACAAAAGCAATTAAAAAATAAATACGAAATTCTCTTTTTATAGATATGAAAAACATAGATAAAGATCATAAATAATGCCTCATTCGACATTTTATTAAGAGATGGTCGAATTTATTAGTTGATTCCATTTATTATTCAAGCATTTTTAAAAGATGCATAAAAATAAAAAAAATGTTATAATAAATTTATATAAATTAGGGGATATGGCGGAATGGTAGACGCTACGGACTTAAAAAAGCGTATATAAATAAGTGACTATTTATATAAAAACATTTTTTAGTAAACGAGAGTACTAAACATAAATGTTTTTATTGAGCTTTTTTAAAGAAATTTAAAAAATGCATGCTCTCAAAGTCAGGAAAACTTTAAATTCTATTACACATACTTTTGTAATTTAAATCTGAATGTGTTGATTAACTTAAAACGAAAAATGTTTTAATATGCTCAGAATAAATGATTTATTTGGTATGAAATGTTAGAGAATAGGCAATCCTGAGCCAAATTGAGTTTGTCGTTCGCAAACGAACTTCACTCACTAGGTGCAGAGACTCGACGAGAGCTATCTCGAATGAGATAAAGAGAGAGTCCATTCTTCACATCTAAAGTTTGAAAATCCGTTGATCTTTTCGATCGTGAGGGTTCAAGTCCCTCTATCCCCACTTTAATACGCTCTCGTCGCATTTTTAATAGCGCGGTATATTTATTAACGAGGGGTTCTCGGGTCTGGTAGATTCAGAGAAAAATTCCCTGCAACCTATTCGAGCGACTCGAAACAACGATAAATGACCAGAAATAAAATTGATTTGCCGGTATTGAGGGTTTTTCGGCTCGAAATATTAATGAGATTACAGAAAAAAGCATATTGTTTGACAACAGCGCGTCGACCGTAAAATAGCCACTCGAGTTTCATTTTTCATGTTATTTTTAAAATCACATTTCTTACACAATCTTTAGATTGTGTAGATTACAATCGAAGATTGTAATCAAATTTAATTTATAAAATTTTAAAAATAATACAAGTTTATGGAAAACACGACGGATTTATATAATAACATTAATATCACAGCGAAATTGATATTTAAATGACGATTTAGAAATAACAACGCTATGAAAACTTTTTGACTGTTTTATATATATCGTATAGCGACGCATTATTACATAAAATAGAAGTGAGATTATCAAAAAAACATAATATTTGTCAGCTCATAAAATAAAAATATATGACGCCTTATAATAATGCTGACGACAAAAATGGTGAAATGATTGGGCGCTTTATTTGTGCGTCGTTTGATTTTCATATAAATCTGAGCAAAGATATGATTTTTTGATTATAAAATCTTGCCAGTAAATTTTCAATTAATAAAATTTTAAATACGACATTTTTTATGGTAGAACCTTTATTATCTGGAATCGTGTTAGGATTAGTACCAGTAACTATCGCAGGTTTATTTGTAACAGCATATCTTCAATATCGTCGCGGAGATCAAGCGACTTGGTAATAAAATACTTTTTTATTTATAGATCTCATAATCAGGCCGAATAAATAAGAAGTTTAGAAATTAATTATGTGCGTGTATGAATGACATATATGTTTTATATGCCTCATATTTTAGATATGAGGCATATAAAACATATATGTCATTCATACACGCCCGTTGTGTATCATTATCCGCTTTTTATCTCTCTTCCTATGCTGTTATGTGCGACAGATATTAAACTTTTTGTTTTATTGGATAATTTAATACCCACCCAATGCATTTGTTTTGTATTTTTATATACATTATTTAAAAACAAAACATATGTTTGTATTTTTCAAAACGTTTAATTCATTTCAAATGCTATTAGGTGCATAATACTATTTTTAAAAAAAGGAATTTAAAAATAGCATATTTTAGGGCAGTTTTTGTTTATTGAATTCATTGAGTTCGTAAAAATCAAGTTGCTCTGCAATTTTATGATTTTAATAGTAGTTTGTATTTATAAATACAGATTATTATGTCAATTTTGAAATTTAGAATATTTGATATTTTTAACGATTACTGTAACTGTTTAGTGTTTATTTTTATCAGTAATTTATAAGGCGTTTAATACTTTTTCATAATATATAATCAGACTTACTTACCGTTTTTAATGTCAGCAAGATACTGACATTAAAACAAACAAATCCATAAAATACAAAATACTCCCTAACTAGTTAAAAATATAGCTTGAAAATAATACAGCTAACACAAAAATTAATAATAGTCCCCAATAAAGACTAGTACGATTTAATTCAACAACTTGTTTATTGGGATTAGGTCTAGCCATAAGAAATAAAGATGAAATTATCTAGGTCTAGTCAATAATTAAAAAATTCATTATGTCGAATTATTTTTTATTTACTACATCCAGCCTAGTAGAAAATTTTTTTGACTGATTAATTAATGAAAAATTCAATTGATTTTAATTACGAACAAATAAGCGAGAGCTTTAAAAAAATTTATTCTGCACCGCGCGCCAATAAGACGCATTATATATTTTTATTTGATAAGCTCGTCTCATCATATTACGATGTAGAGTTAATGTGTGTTTATTTTTGATTAAAATAGCGCTACGCTTGGTTTAATTCAAAATAAAAATTAATTGAAGTTTCAAAAAGACGCATGATAAATTTATTTAGTTTGTATAAAAAACCAAAAGTAAAGTATATAAGCGCATTAAATTTGATATTATTTGCTTTATGCCTCACGCATTGGGCATACAGACCAAAGAGTGCATACATGCTTTTCTAACACAATCTTTAGATTGTGTAGATTACAATCGAAGATTGTAATCATAGACGCGCATAATATCTGAGCCCGTTGGATTCGTATTGAAGCATATTCTTAGAGACACATACAAACGAACTGTCTCTAACATTTTGTTCAGTTTGATTAATTTGAATGTGAAAAATTGAAAAAAGACGAAAACACACTCATTATTAAAATAAATAATATCGCTTTTGTTTAAAAAAATAAATATTTAAAATCTATTCGAAATAAAAGAAATAAAGTGCGTTTTCCTTTTGACTTTTGGTTCGAACTGCTCCGCAGACTGCTCCGCAGACTGCTCCGCAGACTGCTCCGCAGACTGCTCCGCAGACCAAAGGATTGGATGTGTAATGAACTCACACCAAAGGGAGAACTCATATCAAAGGCTAATCTATTATCGTTGAATAAATTGCATTGCTGTGATAGAACCTAAAAAGAAAATAGTCGGAACAGCTAAAGCATGAATAGCTAACCAACGTACAGTAAAAATCGGATAAGTAATAACTTCAGCTGATTTTCTTGTAGTCATAATAAAAACGTATATGTACAGAATTAGTTTTTAAGTAGGGATAATGCACCTAATACATAATACCAAAATGAATATATTACAATTAGTCACGTTATGCTTGTATTAATAATATAGGCAAAATTAATTAATAAACCCTAGAACCAGACGTGCATTGTTAAAAACATCGGATTGTATTCTATTGCACATTTCATATGAGATCAATGAATTTTGCGATTGAATTTCCGAAAACAAGCTACAAACCTCGATATGTGGACCTTTACAGGTGGTTAAGTCTTTGATAATAATTAAACAAAAAAATCGAATATTTTTTGTGGATTTTTTAGTGCGAACGATCCACAGTATTATTCACCTTACAAGCTTTTGTTTAAAATTATTTTTCTTACACAATCTTTAGATTGTGTAGATTACAATCTTCGATTGTAATCATTTTTTATAATTAGATATATCTAATAAATTAGTTTTTAATCAAACAAATCCATTCTACTTTTGTCCGTGGTAAAAGACGGTGTTAAATAACCTTTAACCGCAAACTTGTATTAAATAAAATGGGTCTATTTTAAAATAGACCCATTTTATTTAATACAAGTCATAATTATATTATAAATAAATGATTCTAAGCTTTTTAAATTTATTTTCGATCTTTATGATTAAACTATAATACATACGACTATATGCGAGACATCTATGCATTTAATGCGAGTTTTGTGAGTTACTTTATGTTAAGTGTTACTGCAAAATCGAACACATTTTTCACTTCAATTTAAGCCAGCAAACAAAAAGGCCACACACTTATTCTGTACTATGAAGTGAAATATTAAATATCATATTGACTTGAATATTTTTCGTATATTGCTGAGACAATTAAATGATTTCATAATTATTAAGACATTTATTTCATTGGTCTAAAGAATTTTTTTCTGATTGATGTTATCTGATATTTTTATAACCCCGAATGACGATTAAGTTTATTACAACGAGTATTTTTATGCGAATAGAACCGTTTTTTGGTAGATTCTATTTTCATGTCAAAAAATTCCAGCCAATTGAAATTTGTTACATAGAAATGTAATCGACGACCTAATTGTTTTTAAAAATACATTTAGATAGTTCAATAATTTGAAAATGAAAATAAAATGATCCGTTATAAACACTAAAATAAAGATAAACATCTTTAATAATTATAACATAGAAAATTCAAAATAATAAGTATTTTTACGCAATTCTGAATTTATTCGCTACATTATATATTCGACCGCGCGATAAATTCGAATAAATAAATTGACCTTTGGTTTGAGTTTTTGAAATGTAGGTCTCATATCTTATAGATGAGCAAAATCATCTATGTATGTATCTTTCATATCGAAAATATGAGGCATAAATCACATTTTCGAGGTGAGAGCATATACACGGTTGAGGATATACGGGCCTTTCATATGGGAAACAAAATCTAAAGATACATACGTATATACGCTTATAATAAAGCGATGTTTAAATTATGTTATTATGCGCATCTTGAATTTTTTGCAAAAAATTCAATAAAAACCCTAAATCACTATTTTTCACGATTTTTTGTCATACATTTAAAAAATTTTTACAAAATTCTATAAATAGTTTTATCGATTTGTGTCTTTGAATTTTATTGTTATATTTAGAGATTCACATCTAAAATAAGATTACGACTTTGTGAGTAAAAGATAGAATTATTATGCAACTTTCGCTAGGATCTGTAATATTTATAAATTTACGCTTCGATGATGAAAATATTAAAAGACATTTAAATCACACCAAATTATCAATCTAGTATTCTATTAGCGTAAAGTCAAACGACAGTTCAACAGGTGTCAGCAAGTGAGGCGAATAAAAAATCAATTCATTAGTATATTACTGTTTATATTAGTATATTATTGTTTATAAAAGTATAGACTCGTATTAAAAAATCATCTCCAACCTATGTTTACTCAATTATGTCGATGATTTTTTTAGTTTTACTATAAAATAAAAAAATGTGCACTATTTATCTATTTTAGTTTTGTTATATATGGTAAAAATGAATAAAAAATTCACGATAAAAATGTGAAATATTACTTAACGTGGTATTTTTTAAGTAAAACAAAAAACACGGTTTATAAACTTGATTTTTTATTTGCATTTACGAATCAAATAAAAAAATTTCACTAAAATTTCATAATATTCGTTTTATTCTTTTCAAATAAACTTTTTTTTTAAGAGAGAAACGATTTTAGTTGGCATATACAAAACGCGTAATGAATTTAAATTTTATTCGTTCAATATTCTTTTTGTTTTTGGTATGAACTTTTGTTTCGGCCTTTAGTGTGAATAATTGAGTTATATATTATGCGCATGCATATGAAATTTCATATGATGTATGTATAATTATAAATTATGAGCATGCATTTATATTTCTCGAACTACTTCAAACGAATTCGACCGTCGACAGTTGGACCCAAAAGGATATCATAGTCGATTAAACCTTACTACTTTAACTATTCCAAAGGCATCCGAGCCTTGCCTTTGGCATTGGGCGTGTAATACTATACATTTCATTCTGACTACTTCTTCGAAGTAGTGACGGTCCGATCTATGATCGGATCCCTTCGAAACAGTGAGGTATATATATGTTTTATGTTTACAGGTCGAATTCCTTCAGAGTAGTGACGGTGTCATCTCGCTAATGGATATATATTAAATCAATGGTATGAATCAAAGATTGATACCAACACAATCTAAAGACTGTGTTAGAGATGCTAACTACTTCTTCGAAGTAGTGATGGTCCGAGCTATGGCATTTGGTCAGACCAAAGGTCTGACTCGGATGCCTTCGGAATAATGACAATTCGACCTATGGTTTTTGGTCTGAGTTGTCTGTCCCTTTGGTCTTTGGTCAAACCAAAGGATTGGGCGTTTAATAAACGCCAACAAAAGGCCAAAGGTTTGACTCGAATCCCTTTGGTCTTCGGTCGACCGAAAGATTGGGCGTGTAATAGACTCCAACTAAAGAGACAACAATACTAAAGGCCGTAAGTCAGACTTTCTCGTTCCAAGGAGCTATTAGAATAATAAAATAAAAACCAAACATTAAAGGAAAAACAAACATACTGCGTAGAAACGATAAAAATAATTAAAAAATAATTGACGAAATTCATAACAATAAAAAATTAAAATAAAAAATGAAATTTTATTTATGTTTATGCCGCGTAATCAAAAAATAATATACTCTTCAAATGACAATTCATCGTTATTTTATTCCAGATTTCGTCGAAATTCAAAGACAAAGTTTTTTTAATTTGTTAGAAAAAGGTATTCAAGAAGAATTTTCGAAAAGAAACCCCATTACATCTATGAAAAAAGATTTAGAATTATTTTTTTATCCTGAATATTATAAATTAACACGTCCGTCATTGAGTCTTCAACAAGCTATATTGAAAAATCGAACGTATTCGTCAAGATTATATGTTCCTGTTCAATTAACAGACTTTAAACGAAAAACTATTTGCTTGAAATGGGTATTAATGGCGAATTTACCGTTAATGACGAAACGAGGTAATTTTTTAATTAACGGTGCCGCTCGTGTAATTGTGAATCAAATCGTCCGAAGTCCTGGGGTTTATTTTCAAGAAAAATTACATGAAGTATATACTAATAAATGGAGCGATAAACCAGATTTAGTAGTTAAAAGATATTATGCTGATTTAATTTGTTTGAGAGGAACATGGTTGAGACTGGAAATCGATAAAGATAAATTAATTTGGGCCCAAATGAAAAAAGGCCCTAAAATTCCGGTGTTATGGCTTTTAATTGCAATGGGGCTCAGTGAGAGAATGATTTTTAGCTGTGTGAATTTTTCGCACCGTTTATTAGATAATTTTAAAATCAAAAAACAACAAACGTCTTCAAAAAATAAAAAACAATATGCTTATGTGCAATATCCGCCTCAAGCGTGGAAACAACTTTATTATTTAATGAATTCGAGTAAAGGTCGTCTTCCAAAAAATGCTTCTGAACAAGGACGACGTTGGCTATTTAAAAAATTCATGAATCCGAGAACTTATGATTTAGGAAAACACGGTCGTTTAGCTTTGAATAAAAAATTAAATTTGACGTTATCATCCTTTCAAACTACTTTAACTGCTCAAGATTTACTTTCTATTACTGATTATATAATTAAAGTAGAAAAAGGATTTTATCCAATCGACGACATTGATCATTTAAAAAACAGAAGAGTTCGTTGTTCTGGAGATTTAATTCAAACTCAATTAGCACTCGGATTACTTAGATTAGAAAAAATCATTCGAGAAAAACTCAATAAAAATACAAATACACCACATTTAAATTTCATTCTCAATGCACGACCCATCAATGGCGCACTAAAAGAGTTTTTCGGATCTAATCCTTTATCGCAATTTATGGATCAAATAAATCCATTAGCAGAAATCACTCATAAACGTCGATTAAGTTCTTTAGGAATTGGTGGAGTTACTCGCGATACAGCGACTTTAGCTATAAGAGGAATTCATCCATCACATTATGGACGTATTTGTCCGATCGAAACTCCTGAAGGTAAAAATACGGGTTTAGTGAATTCTTTAACTACCTATGCTAGAGTGAATTTACAAGGACTGATCGAAACGCCCTTTTATAAAGTTTATAAAGGTCAAGTTCAAAAAAATATAGGAATGATTTATTTGACGGCAGATCAAGAAGAAAAAACAACTGTTGCTGCTGCTGACGTTTCTGTTTCTCCTTTAGGTTTTTTACCTATCAAACAAATTCCTTCGAGATTAGGAAAAGAATTTACTACCATTTCCAGAAATAAAGTATCTTATATAGGCGTTTCTCCTGTACAAATGATTTCTGTAGCGACTTCCTTAATTCCATTTTTAGAGCACGATGATGCTAACCGAGCTTTGATGGGGTCTAACATGCAAAGACAAGCCGTTCCTTTAATTCGAGCTGAGAGACCTTTAGTCGGAACTGGTTTAGAAGCACGTGCTGTCAGTGATTCAGGCCACGCATTAATCGCTAAATCTAGTGGTTATGTTGCTTATGCCAGCGGTTCTAAAATCGTGATTTATACATTTGTCTCTGAATAAAGTGCGTAGAATAAAGTACGTAATTAAATACCCAATGCTTAAATTATATATTTGTTTCTGCATTGGATTTTTGTTTTTTTCGAATAAAGTATTTAATTAAAGATATATTAGCCGCTTGTTTTTCGGTCGACCGCCTTATTTATACATATCAATAACAAATTAATCTGCGAACTGATTTTCGGAGTGCTTTTAAACCAGAATACTCGTGTTCGTTTCAACGGTTAGTATGACTTTCAGTATGCGCTTTCTAAAAGCAAATGAAATACTTATTATAACCAAACCTAATGGCATTTGGTCTAAATTTTCCAAGTGTTTATAAAAACCAAACCCATATGATAAAAAAAATAAAAACAATAAAAGATATAGATGTTATATATATGTGTGTTTTGGTATTACACGCCCAATGAGTTTAATTATGGGCATGTATTTATGTCTCGCTTACATCGATTTCATATCGAAGGTATATAGATGATTTGTATCGATATGACATAAATGAAAAATCAATGCGAGACATTTCTGCATTTTCACATCGATCTCATATTGAAGGCACATTTTCAATTCGCAAATATGTTTCGCATATTTCACATCGAAAATGTCAGAGATACGTGCGTTTATGGTTTTCATAAACGCCTAAGAATACTCATGTGCCTATTGACTTTTAAAACTCGAATTAACAACGACCAAAAAAAAGATACGAATTAAAAAATTTGTTTATTATATACTGCAGTTTCGAACCACATTTTTTGAGATGATATACTTTGAATTTCATAGCTCATACGAAAAAAACGAAAATTCCAGTTATTGAGTTTGACCTATAAGCTCGATATCTAAAAATTAAGCAGAATTAAAAAAAATCAAGAGCTAAAGGAAAGACTAAAATCAAAACTAAAAATGTTTTTCAACAATAAACAAATATTTTTTATTTTACTGCTTTTATCTTATTTGTGGTATTTTTAACATAAAATGCTTAATTCCGTGTTTTATCACGCATTTTTTAAAAAACTTTTATTGTTATTTTGTTTATAATGGGCTTTGTTTTTAATCTGTATTGCTATGCATAGATGTTTTTTATTAAGAACGTCGGGTATAACAACCCAATTATTAAGTCCATAATTGAATGACATAATATTTATGTTTATATATATGTTTCATATCTTCGATGTGAAATATGTTTCACATCTATACGGATTAAATATTTACTTTTAATATGAAGTCAAGATGAAGAAGCTTATATGTCTCCGTTTGATTTGCCGCCCATATCAAATCGATGCGGATCATTTGTATTTTTTCGATATGAGATCCATGTGAGAGAGACATAAATGAACGAAGGTATTCAAAGCCAACGATTTTGTAAGGCGCGTAATTAAAATCTGACCAAAGGCGATAGTCAATCAAATCCAAGCAAATTGGTTTCTGATATAAGTTTAGGTTGAAATTATACAAAATCGCTGCCAAGCAGAACGCTGAGTGTGTGTAAATAAAAATTAAAATAAAATAAAATAAGAGACGTATGCATATAAAAGCATATATCTATGTCTCTCAGATGCATCTAATTAAACTTAAAACAAAAATCAAAGGTTTCTCATCTTCGATGAGACGTTACTACTTTAATGACCCTAATTACTCTGTTGGGATTCGAGTCAGACCTTTGGTCTGACCAAAGACCATACATAGGTCGAACCGTCACTATTCCGAAGGCATCCGATCATAAATTGGACCTTACTACTTCTTCGAAGTAATTAAAATAGTTAAAGTAGTAACGTTTTATCGAAGAACATTTGTTTTAAGGTCGAATCCTAATTATTCTTTCGGGATTAAGGTTTTTCCTTTGGTTTAATATTCCGAAGGAATAGTAAGCTTCGATACCATTCCGGAGGAATAGTATTACACGCCCAATGAGTAGTTAACGAAAAGGAGAACTATATTAAAAGTTCTAAAGTTGGACTAACTATTATTTTGCAATAGTAAAGTTCGAGTCTGATCAGAGATCAAACTAAAAGCCGTAGGTCGAATCGCTTTTCGTACATTTTACTCTTCATAGTCTTCTAACCCGAAGTATGAGGGATCCCATCTTTGATGGTATCAATCTTTGATTGATACCTACACAATCTAAAGATTGTGTTAGAGACCTTACTACTCTGACCTTTGGTTGGAGTTCTTCCTTTGGTCGAACCAAAGGGATTCGACCATAGGTCGAACCGTCACTACTCTAACTACTCCGAAGGAGTAGTAAGGTCTCATCGAAGATGAGATCCCAAAGGAGTAGTATTACACGCCCAATGCCAAAGGGACAACAAGAGTAGTATTAAACGCCCAATGGAAAGTATGAGAGGGAAGAATGAGGGTGAACAGTGATCGAAATGAAATATATAGTAAGATCTCATCGATCTAATATATTCATATATGCATTAGCGAGATGGTATCAATCAAAGATTGTCTGCTCCGTTTATACCCTTCATACCCTTCATACCCTTCATACCCGAAGTATGAGGGGGAAGTATGAGGGGGAAGAATGAGGGATCTCATCTTTGATGGTATCAATCTTTGATTGATACCTACACAATCTAAAGATTGTGTTAGAGACCTTACTACTCTTTCAGAGTAGTATTAAACGCCCAATGGGAAGTATGAGGGCAGTAACCTACACAATCTTTAGATTGTGTTAGAGATGCTTTTGGAGTAATTAGTCGAAAAGTACACAGTAGTTTTCGTTAATATAACCTAATAAAAACATTTGTTTTGTATCAAATATATTTACTATTGCTATAAAGTAGCGATATTTTTTGTTCTTTTATGTCAGATACTCAAAAATTGCATTTTTTACAAATAAAAATAACCAATAATTTGTCAAAATTAAATTTTTGCCATTATGATATTTATTAATTTTATAAATTTATGGTTTTTCATCCCGTTAAATATTCATTGCAAAAATATCAACGTTCTAATCAAGATACTTGTTTAGTTCAGAGACCAGCAGTGGTGGAAGGTGATTGGGTAGAAAAAGGTGATTTATTAGCGGATTGTTCCGCTAGCTCAGCGGGAGAACTTTCTCTCGGACAGAACATTTTTATTGCTTATATGCCTTGGGAAGGTTATAATTATGAAGATGCTATATTGATCAGTGAAAGGTTAGTTTACGACGATATTTATACTTCGATTCATATCGAAACTTATGAAATTGAAACTCGTATGACGAAATACGGTATAGAACAAATCACTAAAAACATTCCTGACATTTCAAAAACAGAAATTGATCATTTAGATAAAAATGGCATCGCTAAATTAGGTAGTTGGGTCACCGAAGGAGATATTTTAGTGGGTAAAATAACTCCTACAAATAAAAAATATCAATCTGCTTATCAAAAATTACTTTATACCGTTTTAGAAAAAGAACTTTTGCCTGCTCGCGAAAGTTGTTTACGTGCACCAAAAGGATTTAAAGCTAAAGTCATAGATGTTCAAATTTATAATGCGGATAATAAAAAAAAATCACGTGAAAATCAAAACGGCGCTTATAATGCACATAAATCATTTCGGAAAAAACAATTTAAAGGGCCAGAGTGGGTCCGTGTATATTTAGCTGAAAAAAGAAAAATTCAAGTAGGTGACAAAATGTCAGGTCGCCATGGAAATAAAGGAATAGTTTCTCAAATTTTACCTAGACAAGATATGCCTTATTTACCTGACGGAACTCCCCTTGATATGGTATTGAATCCTTTAGGAGTACCTTCTCGAATGAATGTGGGCCAAATTTACGAATGTTTATTAGGTTTAGCAGCTCTTTATTTAGGAACTCGCATAAAAGTGACCCCTTTCGACGAAATTTATGGCCCAGAAGCTTCTAGAAGCTTAACTTACTCGAAACTTTATGAAGCTAGACAGAAAACAAAAAAAAACTGGCTTTTTAATCCAACTAGCCCAGGAAAAATCAAAATTTTTGATGGTCGAACTGGCGATTGTTTTGATCAAGCAGTGACCGTAGGCATTGCATACATGTTGAAATTAGTCCATTTAGTCGACGATAAAATTCACATGAGAGCTACAGGGCCATATTCTTTAGTGACTCAACAACCTTTAAGAGGTCGTTCGAAAGCGGGAGGACAAAGAGTCGGTGAAATGGAAGTTTGGGCATTAGAAGGTTATGGTGCTGCGTTTACTTTATTAGAAATGTTGACTATAAAATCTGATGATATGACAGGTCGAATGACTTTATGGTCAAATATTATTCTTAATAACGAGATTTATATTGGAACTCCAGAATCGTTTAAAGTTTTAGTTTGTGAATTACAAGCTTTATGTTTAGATATTGGGCTTTTTCGTTTAGATCAAAAAGGCCTTTTAACTCGAATTGAACACTTGATGAAATTACCTTAAACAAATATTATGCGCATAATAATTTTGGTAAAACAAAAAATACAATTCTTATCAGAAAATTATACGGAATTTTATTTTGCGTTTATTTCTATGTCACATTATTTTTGCGGAGATTTTTAAATCTGTTTTTTTTTGTTATAATGTTTGCAAAAATGAATAAATGCAATAAAAATTGATTGAAAAAATTATAAAAAAGAATTTTTAAATTACTAGACACTTAATATATTTATACATATTTTTTTTTAATTAGCTATAATAATTATAAAAATTCGAAGTATTTCTAAAATTAATCAATAGAGTATCATATTTTAGAGATTTGAGATTTTGATCTCTGATGTGATGTTTTAAATGTTTCTGCTTTAATGCAGATTCATAAGGCATTTAATCGATAAAACAATCGAAATAGGTATGATTTTCTGCTAAAAGCCGACACGAATTATGCATAATGTATTTGAGACGTGTTTTTTCAGATCAGCTTGATAAATAATCGCAAAAGCTCAGCCAAAAAACAAAATTATTTCGAACTTGTAATTAATTTTATATAATAAAACAAAATTCTAAGAGAAGCTGTAAGAAGAGAAATTTTTCATATACAGTTTTGTAGCCGAGTCAATTTTAATAAAATAGAACTCTTTTATCAGGCCTGTTTTTAACAATCGGCCATTCAATGTAAAAGTATACGTATTGACTTAGGTTAACCGACCAAGACGTTTTAATCTATCACCGATGTTAATCTCTACTAGAGTTAGAATTTGTGTCAATCCTTCAACAGGAAAAGTCGAAGCAAGTTTTGTAAGACTCTAAAGTTTGTTTCGATTTAGGAAAAAGTAAAAAGCAATTGCCAATTTATAATAAATTGGATAAATATAAGCACTATATTTTTAGTGATTAAAAATGCTAAATTACTTTTAAGTACTCAATTTTTAGTCAGCATGATTCAAAAAAGCTTTCTTTAAATACATTGTTTTGTATACTTTATTTTTATATGGCCAGTTTTTTATAAGGGAATTAATAAACCCTATTTTATTTCTGTGCATTAAGCACAGAAATAAATAAATGAAACTTTTATTTTATGTCTGTGAATTTTTTGTATATAATATAGGAATAAATGTGAAATAAAATCATTGACATAAACATTTGTGTGCCTATTGTGGCGGTATTGTTTTATAATTCCATTTGCCGTGCTTTTAATTCGTCAGTTTTTATTGTTTTATTAATTGTTTTATTATACATTGAGTCATAAATATATTATATATATTTTGCGTATACGAACCTTACGCATGAGACACTTTATATTCTATTTGTCTATTTATTAGGCCTCTATAAAAAGCAACCCCTTTGATTAACTACTTCGACGGAGTAGTGAGATACACATATGTGCTGACGGTCAAATCCTTTTGGGATCTTGTCTTCAATGATATTTTACGACTTGTTTGGAATAATTAGAAAAATCTTTTAAAAATTAGAACCAAAAGTCAAAGAAATGATTCATACATGCATATGCGTAAATAACTTTCATAAGGCATAAAGTACATAATATCAAATTTACCGCTCTTAATGAAAAACATATATGCATGGTGACGGAAATTCGAACCATTAACTTTTGAGCTGAAAACAAATGTATTCAAGAATATGAATCAATACGTATTCAATATACTTGTATATTTTAATTTTGGTTTTTAGAGAGATTAAATATGTTTATTCTGCGCTTTATAAAACCAATATGAAATAATATCTTATTAAGGTATTATGTACATAGAGATTTTTTCATGTGAAAAAATAAAAGCAAAATAAAAAACAAATTTGTGTAAAATCCTGTATTTTTAACCGTATTTTTTTTGGTGTATAAGGCGCAGAATGTTTATAAAAACCAAATAAAATGTTTTCTCAAAAGAAGAACAATTATGCCTCTCCTACGGCGGGTTGGTTTTAATTATGAACATAATTAATTCATTTTTTTTATACAAAAAATTTATATAACAAAATGCAAAAATAAAACGCCATTGGTTTCTATAAAAATACATGAAATAAAATGCGTCTAAGAAACTTAAAAAGCAATAATGAAATACATGTATGACGAATTTTTAGAAATATTCAACCTAATTAGAATCTGATGACAACTCTTTCAAATGAAACATTAGTTTTTGAGTGTGAAACTGGTAATTATCATACTTTTTGTCCTATTAGTTGTGTTTCCTGGTTATACCAAAAAATCGAAGACAGTTTTTTTTTAGTGATTGGAACTAAAACTTGTGGTTATTTTTTACAAAATGCTCTTGGAGTTATGATTTTTGCTGAGCCTCGATATGCTATGGCTGAATTAGAAGAAGGAGATATTTCGGCTCAATTAAATGATTATAAAGAATTAAAACGTCTTTGTTTACAAATTAAACAAGATAGAAATCCGAGCGTAATTGTTTGGATTGGAACTTGCACGACGGAAATCATTAAAATGGATTTGGAAGGTATGGCTCCTCGATTAGAAATAGAAATTGGTTTACCTATCGTCGTTGCGCGCGCAAATGGGTTAGATTACGCCTTTACTCAAGGAGAAGATACTGTATTAGCTGCTATGGCTCAACGTTGTCCATCAGAGACGACGTCTAATAAACCATATAATGGAGATACTTTGAAAACAAATGAAGTGATTTCACAAGTGACGCCCTTAAATAAAGCGTCTGTCGTTTTATTTGGGTCATTACCTAGCACAGTTGCTACTCAACTCACACTCGAACTAAAAATGCAAGGTATTGAAGTTTCAGGTTGGCTTCCTTCACAACGTTATGCGGATTTGCCCGTGTTATCGGAAGGAACATATGTTTGTGGCGTGAATCCATTTTTAAGTCGAACAGCGACGACTTTAATGCGCCGTAGAAAATGTAAATTAATTGGTGCTCCTTTTCCTATTGGACCTGATGGAACTCGCGCTTGGGTAGAAAAAATTTGTTCTGTGTTTGGAATCCTTCCACAAGGTTTAGAAGAACGCGAATCGAAAATTTGGAACACATTAGAAGATTATTTACAATTAATTCGCGGTAAATCCGTTTTTTTCATGGGGGACAACTTATTAGAAATTTCTTTAGCTCGATTTTTAACTCGCTGTGGTATGGTTATTTATGAAATCGGAATTCCTTATATGGATAAACGATTTCAAGCAGCAGAACTAGAATTATTACAAAAAACTTGTTCTGAAATGAAAGTTCCTATGCCGCGTATCGTCGAAAAACCCGACAATTATTATCAAATTCAACGTATTCGAGAACTTCAACCAGATTTAGCTATCACTGGAATGGCACACGCAAATCCTTTGGAAGCACGAGGCATCACTACTAAATGGTCTGTAGAATTTACATTTGCACAAATTCACGGATTTGCTAATAGTCGTGAAATTTTAGAACTTGTTACGAGACCTTTACGAAGAAATCAAAGTTTAGATTCATTAGGTTGGGCTAAGTTAGTCAAATAAATAACGAATAAACAATAAAAAACACATATTTTTTCCTTTTTGTTTAAGTCTTAGAAGGTTTTGTTAATTTTTATTCGACCAATTTTAATGTGATTGATTTATTTGGCTTTTATTTTTCTGAAAGAGGCATTTTGTTTTCATATTTTCATTTATGAAATTTAATGAGAGCAGAATGCCTTAAATACTCGAAAATCAAAAAATCAAGTGCTCAGATTTGATAAATAAAAATCACAAAAAAAATTAATAGCCAAAATAAATTAAAATTTAATAAAACACCAAATAGCCAACCAATTCAATATGTTATTTTCCATTTTTTCGAGATGAAAATTTCATTGTATGTCTCTAATATTTTTCTGTGTCAAACTGGCTGTTTATAGCACCTTATGCTCCCTTATTTATAATATAAAAAGTAACGAAAACATAAATTTATTATTCGCGTATAATATGATTCACTCCAAAGTTTGAAATCAATTTTAGATAACTGTGTTATATCATTATTGTGTTACACTTTATTTTACCCAGTTGATTTGTTGACAATTTTTAGCTAAAATAAACGCAGGGAGAGATGGCTGAGTGGTCGAAAGCGACTGATTGCTAATCCGTTGTACGAGAATTTTTCGTACCGAGGGTTCGAATCCCTCTCTCTCCGAAAACATAATTAAAAACATGAAACGTGCTATATATATGGAATATTTTATTATTTTTTTAGAAAAATAATAAAATATTCAGGTTTCCTTTAAAAATCATTAATTAATAGATTTAGCATACAAAAATGATACGATAAAAAATGCTATTTTTAATGCTATGAAACGAATAGCTTCATTTAATTTGTTGTTTTCATTCATGACTCAGTCATTTGATTTTTTTTCGTCAATACTATATAATTTAGTTGGTTGTTATAATTTTATTGACGATTTTCGGGAGGAAATAAACATGAATCCAATTGTTGCTGCTGCATCTGTTATCTCTGCTGGATTAGCTGTTGGTCTTGCTGCTATTGGTCCTGGTATGGGTCAAGGTACTGCTGCTGGTTATGCTGTAGAAGGTATCGCAAGACAACCTGAAGCTGAAGGTAAAATTCGTGGTGCATTACTTTTAAGTTTTGCTTTCATGGAATCGCTAACAATTTACGGTCTAGTTGTTGCTTTAGCTCTTTTATTCGCTAACCCTTTCGCTTCTTAAGAATAGTGACTATTATTCCAAACAAATCTAATTGTAGTTATTTGGTATAGAATGCAACCCAGACCATACGTTTGGTTAAACGTATTATGTACCGAGTCGCTATAATTAGTGCCTAATTTTCGTAATATATTAGGCGCAAAGCGCCCAATATCGAAAATACGAGCAAAATGTTTTTGGTTTTTGGTCTGAGGCTATGAAAATCATCAATACATATTCATGCATTGGGTTTGTATCACATTTATGTATGCCTTTGATTTTTAGAAACTCACACCAAACGCCAAGAGCACATCGAGAAAACTCAAATTTTGAATGTTATTCGTTGGATTTGATATATAAGTTCAATGTCTAAAAATCTCATACAAAACACCAAAGATGAAATATACATGATACATTTATAATAGTCTTTAAGATGTATGTTAAATAACTCATGCATTGGCTGAAATCATACATACATGCATGTATGTATATTTTTATGACGTATCAAAATCAATATATGCACAACAATCGAAGTTTTTTCTGTAAATTATGAAACAGAGAGTAATTTTTGTTATTGGTGTTAGCATTAAACTGATCAAAATCAAATATATTCCATTTAATGTTAACGATGCATTTTTAACTAAATACTATTTTTAGTTTATTTAACAAAATATTTATTGACTTTTCCTCCCTCAAAAGGGTCTTTTATTTAGATAAGAAAAGATTTAGTTCTATAAAATTAACTAGTTATTCATGTCCATCGATTTTTAGAAATAAGATTTATAATAATTCGAAATAATAAAACGTATTAGAAAAATACTACAAAACTAGATCAATACGATTCAGTATGAGCTTAAATAAAATACAAACTTAAAGGCATTATTTCGATATATTTGTTTTGATTATGGGCCTTGCGTGTTTATCTAGTTTTTTTGGGTCTAAAAAACATAAAGATAAATGCCGCATTTTGCTCTTATTTTGATATAAGAACTGGCTATATCTCAAAACAAATATATTATCGACAAGTTATTAATAACCACAATTTTTTAGACCTATTTTAAGGGAAAGACTCTTTTGAGTCCACAAAATTCTTATTTTAATGGTTCTTATGTCTTTTGAATTTTCTTTGGTTAATCACCTTCCATTAGCAGAAGGTTTTGGTATTAATACCAATATTTTTGAAACAAATGTTATTAATTTAGCTGCAGTAGTTGCTATTGTAATTTCTTTCGTAGGTAAAAGTTTAACATCTTTATTAGAAGACCGTAAAAAAACTATCGTTAGTAATTTACAAGAAGCAAGTCAAAGAGCTGCTGAAGCTCAAGAAAAACTGGCACAAGCAAGAAATCAATTACAACTTGCTCAGAAAAAAGCTCTTCAAATTCGTGAAGAAGGTGTTTTAAAATCGACACAAGAAATCTCTAATTGTGTTTCTCAACACGAACAAAGACTTTCTTTATTAGATGACTTTAAACAAGAAACTATTCAATTTTATCAACAAAAAGCTTTCAAACAAGCTTATATGTACGTTATTTCTCGTATTATGAGTAATGTAAAAGAAAGATTAACAAAAAATTTAGATTCTACTTACCATATCGTTGTTAACAATTTTTATGTTTCTAGATTTACAGAATATAATCCATAAATAAAAATTTTTTATTTTGTCAATTTCCCCCGTAAAGGGGGAAATTTTAGATCAAAGTAAAACAATATATTTATTTTAGATATTAATAAAATTGAGATTTTTAGAATCAGCGAGAAGTGAGCGTGTGAGGCGACGAAACTCACGAGAGAAAGGCATTGCACAAACAGCATTCTACGAAACTCAGCAGACAAAAGGCATTGCACAAACAGCACGAGAGAAAGCGGATGAGAGAAACGGCATTCCACAGACACGATCCACAGACACGATCCACAGACACGATCCACAGATACGACCCACAAACACGACGAGAGAAAGCAGCTGAGAGAAAGCGGACGAGGGAAGTGAATCTACGCCCTTTAAATGCCAGACAAGCGACTATGAACCCAGCGACTAAGAATCCAGTGAGAACGAATCCAACGACTAAGAATCCAGTGAGAACGAACCGAATATGTGTATGTGAGACGCCCCGAATGTGTATCCACGCTCTCCAAGGAAGCGACTACGAATCCAGTGAATACGATCGAATACAATACGAAAAAAAAAGAGCATATGAAAAACAACGTATGGCAAAAACTGAATAGAAGAAACCAATGTATAAAACACATACATGCATTCAGAGACATAGATGAGTAGATATATAGATGCGTAGATATATAGATATATAGCTGTATAGATGTATAAATGTATGATTGTCTCTATCAAACAAATGTGAAAGAGATGTCCCTAATTGCGCCATTTGGTATCATATATCCGAGACATATGGATGCATCATATATATGTATATATATCTTCTCAGATCGAAGATATGAGATATGCCTCAGATCGAAGATATGAGATATGCCTCAGATCGAAGATATGAGATATGCCTCAGATCGAAGATATATTTTGAAAATATATTGGAGCGATATATATGCATGAACGTGCTCATATCTTCGAGATGAGATATCCATTAATAGCCCAATGTCAATAATAGACCAAATGAGGAACCAATCCAATATCTATGAATTTAATTATGCACATGCATATATGTTTCTCTAACTACTCCTTTGGAATTCGAGTCTTGCCTTTGGCATTGGGCGTGTAATACTATACATATCATTCTGACTACTTCGAAGAAGTAGTGACGGTCCGATCTATGATCGGATCCCTTCGGAGTAGTCAGAGTGAAATGTATAGTATTACACGCCCAATGCCAAAGGCACAACTATACCAAAGGCCGTCAGGCATCTCGTGTTGCTAATATCTATGATATTAGATCGATGACACCGTCACTACTCTATCTATACATTTCATTCTGACTATTCCGAAGGGATGTCATCTCGCTAATGCATATATGTATATATTAGATATATGGTATCAATCTTTGATTGTCTGCACTGCACTGCACTGCCCTCTAACACAATCTTTAGATTGTGTTAGAGGGCAGACTGCACTGCTTCGTAGATCGCAGACCGCAGTAACCTACACAATCTTTAGATTGTGTCAGAGACCGTCACTACTCCGAAGGGATTCGACCCCAGGTCGAAGCTTACTATTCCGGAGGGATCTCATTTTTGATGAGACCTGACTACTTCGACCTTTGGTTGGAGTCTGCGGTCTGCGATCTGCGGTCTACGAAGTAGTGCAGTCTGCTCCGCAGTGCAGTGCAGCTCATTACACGCCCAATCCTTTGGTCTGCGAAGCAGTCTGCGAAGCAGTCTGCGAAGCAGTCTGCGAAGCAGTCTGCGAAGCAGTCTGCGAAGCAGTCTGCGAAGCAGTCTGCGAAGCAGTCTGCGAAGCAGTCTGCGAAGCAGTCTGCGAAGCAGTCTGCGAAGCAGTCTGCGAAGCAGTCTGCGAAAGCAGTCTGCGAAGCAGTCTGCGAAGCAGTCTGCGAAGCAGTCTGCGAAGCAGTCTGCGAAGCAGTCTGCGAAGCAGTCTGCGAAGCAGTCTGCGAAGCAGTCTGCGAAGCAGTCTGCGAAGCAGTCTGCGAAGCAGTCTGCGGTCTACGAAGTAGTGCAGTTCGAACCAAAGGCCAAAGGGGGACAACAGGAATAGTATTACACGCCCAATGCCATTTGTTTTTATTAGGATTGGGCGTGTAATGAACTCCAACCAAAGGTCGGAATAGTGACGGTTCGACCTATGGTCGAATCCCTTCGGTAGATACATTTCATTCTGACCGAAGGGATTCGAGCAGAGGACATATATGTACCTCACTACTCCTTTGGAGTACATTACACGCCCAATGCCAAAGGGATTTCGTCGTGATGCGTGTGTTAATGAAAACTGAGACCGAAGGCCATTCGCTTTATAGGTGAGTCTCAGATCAGAGACATGCATATATGCTTTTCTAACACAATCTTTAGATTGTGTAGATTACAATCGAAGATTGTAATCATAGAAACGCATTCTAGACTATACCTATATATGTTTTTAGTAGGACGGAATTCGAATCCATCCTACCACTGAAAAATCAATAAACGTATTATCCGCCTATATTAGGAAGAATTAAGCGTTTACTGAAGGAGCTTCAACAGAAGCTAAGTCAAGAGGGAAGTTGTGAGCGTTACGTTCGTGCATTACTTCCCAGTAAAAAGCTCTGAATTTCTTTAGAGTTTGGACTATGTCATTAAGCTTTTCGTTGATTTTGCACTTTTTTAATTGAATATTGTTGTGCTATTTATTATTTACTTTTGCGTCATATATTTGATATTTATATTTTTTATTTGAAAAGCTTATTGGGCGCTAATTATTGAAATAATTAAAGGATTATTGTTGGATCTCACCTTTTAGTCTCTGAACGTATCAAACTTTTGAAAAGAGTTTGTAGACTCATTTTATTCCTGTTTGATTTCGCTGCAAGTTGTCATTTTATATTCTTAAAAACAATCGAAGATTTTGTTTTGAAAGAAGTCTTTAATCTGAAATTTATTTCAGACATAGATTAGATTTCTTGCAATTCACCCAATTTTTAAATCTATATTTCTATAGATTGGTACAGAAGTATAGAAATTCGTAGACAGCAATGTCTATGGATTTCTATCTATTGCTATTTATACCTAAGTTAGCACGGTTGATGATGTCAGCCCAAGTGTTTAGTACACGACCTTGTGAGTCTACTACTGATTGGTTGAAGTTGAATCCGTTTAAGTTGAATGCCATAGTTGATAAACCTAAAGCAGTGAACCAGATACCAACAACTGGCCAAGCAGCTAAGAAGAAGTGTAATGAACGAGAGTTGTTGAAAGAAGCGTATTGGAAGATTAGACGACCGAAGTAACCGTGAGCAGCTACAATGTTATAAGTTTCTTCTTCTTGTCCGAATTTGTAACCTTCGTTAGCAGATTCGTTTTCTGTAGTTTCACGGATTAGAGATGAAGTTACTAATGAACCGTGCATAGCAGAGAATAATGAACCACCAAATACACCAGCAACACCTAACATGTGGAATGGGTGCATAAGGATGTTCATCTGTTATGTATAGGCTTTTTATCCTATACTCTCCAAAACGTTCGCAAAAATGCTTGGAGTGTCGGACTATATCATCAAAATCACGTGGAATCATCTTCGCTCACTAATTGATGTTCACTCACGAAAATCGCCTCACTGATAGATGCTTTTTCGTCAGATGTCAATTGCGAATAAAGAGTCTCACGTAATTGAGCCATGCGCTCGTGGAGTCTCTTGATCCTTTCTGGATCGTACACTCTAGTCTCTGAACCGTCGTCAGATTCCTCTGACGATTGGCTGCTGATTGTCGTCTCGATTGATTGCGATTGCGGTATATGTACTGATGTCGTATGAGATAAGTCAGAAGAATCGTATAGATTCTCTATATTGTCACTCGTTTCGGCTTTGATTTTGCGTACAGGACGAGCAACTGCCTTAGAAAAAACTCTGTGCCTAAATTCTGGGTTCGACAATATATAATCTAAAAATTGCATGAATTGATCGATGGTATTTGGAGTTCTATAATGCCAAATACTATGAAATTCTTTGTGAATTTCACGATCTAAAAGCACAGAATTGTCTGCATCATACATGATAGATGGAAAATGGCTCATCGAATACAAGTGATGCACAGCTAAATTGAGCGGTCTCGTACCAGTGATGGCACATTTATAATCTCCTAGTTGCTGAGCTTTTTTTCGCCACAAATCATAATTAATAGAATCGCGCGGATCCTTCGCTCTTGGTTTAGTTGCCCAAACCTGTTTCATAGAAATAGACAGCTTTTGTCTGGATTCTTCTGAAAAAACACGATGTTGCAATTTTTGCGACACACGTTGTTTGCCGCAACAAGGCAAACCCGTCCTTGCTCGTAAATAATTATGATAAGTTGTCTCTATTGGCTCTGCATCGGCACTAGAATGTGCATTACAACGAATTTTCAATAAAGCTTCGCGTTCTGACCTGATTTGATTTTGTGTATATGACTCCGCAGACTGCAAAGCAGACCGCAGTTCGCCATTTAAAATCGTTTCGTCGCTGAACACTTGATATTCACCATATTCGATCACATGTCCCAGTTGTTTAGCTTTGAGTTCTACGGCTTTATGTTTTTGTATCGCGTAACTGATTGGAAGTTTATAGGGCATGTTTGTTTTTTAATTTTAATGAAAATTTATATTATTATAACAACCACTTACTAATATATTCTATTTTTATTTGCGAATCAATAACATGTTAAGCTCAACATGACATTCTTTGACTCATATCATTCTATATGACTACATACGACTACTGAACTTGTGTTAAAGTCGTATACCGAATCGAATTTGTTTAATGACGCTTTCCAGCAATTCACATGGTTTATTGAGCACTACATCTGATGTGGTTAATGTGTGGTTAATGCTCAGCTTGGAATACGATCCTATCTGTTATGTGAGAGCTCTTTATCTCTCACTCTCCTCGTTTCCAAGGAGTGTCGGACTATATCATGAGCTCTACTGAATAGAGCTCTCGGGAACTCGTGGAAGGATTATTTCGCCTTCTAGTCTCTGAACCTTCGTCAGATTGCTCATAAAAGCAAATGACGATTGGCTGATGATTATCTTAGTGCAAATTTCAATCGAAAATTCAAATGTCGTCATTCAAATGAGTTTTAATAAGATGCCAATCGAGATCGTAATATTTGAAACAAAAATCAGCGAATTGCTCTTCGGTATTTCTGCCGAAACCATAAAGTTTGTGAAATAAGCTATGTGTTTTAAAATGGAGATAAACGCCATTTTTAGGCTCATAGCGGAGATCTGGATATATATCGAACGAGTAAAGATGATGGCAAGCAAATTGTTTCGTATTTTCTGGCAAGTTTCTGATATAACGTTTGCCAGTTATGATGCATTGAAAATGACATCTTTTACGTACGGCGGTTTTCCAAGCATAATCTAAATTGCTCGGATTTTTAAAATCTCGACCGCTCCCTCCTTTATAACTCGGGTGAAGCTCACCGACTCGACCGGTCAAAGAACCTTTTCTTTGACTCGCTTTTTCACCGATAAGTCGTCTAGTGCTCTCGCTCACGACTTTATTTTTATGAGTTTTAGAACAAACTGCTTTTTTGCATTCAGGACAACCTGTCTTTTTAGCATTTTTATATGCGTGAGCAGTGGGTTGCCAGATAAAACTACAAGTGTGACACTCGACTCGAATTAAACTATGAATATTGACATATCCTTCAGTACTTAGAATTGTATGATTTCGCTCTTTTGCGATTTGTTGTAAATCCGCTTCGGTTAATTTTCGGTTCATGGTAAAAGTTTTCCTTCATTTGTGAAATAATTTATTATATATATTATAACATAAATGGAAGTATTTTCAACATTATTCTATTTTCTATTTCTTCCCTTTTTTAGAACATTAAGTTGAATTTAAATACCGAAGCACGAAAAAACACATGCGAATCGAAATCATTCTAGTTTGATGGATGCCTATCCCTTTTCCACTCGAATCGCATTTGGCTCTTATATTTTCGATTATTTTCGAAATCTATTCGCACTTTAAATTCCCATCAATTCACCCGATTATTCGACTAGTTTTGTGAAACTAGAAGTCACGATCGTAAAATTAGATTCTCGATTTCGATTATCTAATTGTTAATTTATTTCATGAAGTTGAAAGTACCAGAGATACCTAAAGGCATACCGTCAGAGAAAGAACCTTGTCCGATAGGGTAGATTAGGAATACAGCCATTGCAGCAGCAACTGGAGCTGAGTAAGCTACAGCGATCCAAGGACGCATACCTAAACGGTAAGATAATTCCCACTCACGACCCATGTAGCAGCAAACACCTAAAAGGAAGTGGCAAACGATAAGTTGGTAAGGACCACCGTTGTATAACCACTCGTCTAAAGAAGCAGCTTCCCAAATAGGGTAGAAGTGTAAACCGATAGCGTTTGAAGTTGGGATAACAGCACCAGAGATGATGTTGTTACCGTATAATAAAGAACCTGAAACTGGTTCACGGATACCATCGATGTCAACTGGAGGAGCAGCAACGAAAGCGATGATGAATACTGAAGTAGCAGTTAATAGAGTTGGGATCATGATAGTACCGAACCATCCGATGTATAGACGGTTTTCAGTAGAAGTTACCCACTCACAAAAACGAGCCCACAGGCTAGAAGCTTCACGACGTTCAAGAATTGCAGTCATAATTATTTTTTATATATTTTATTTTTAACTCTCCGAATCTCTATGAGATTAAACATGCATTTATGAAATGCTTGGTACTATAACATATACCAAAAAATAGATTTTTTTGCAAGGGGGGTCTCGTATCATAAAAAAAGTTTAGTAGGGTGTTTTTATGCGACAAATTAATAAAAAATGAATGACAAATCCATATGTCTCGAATATGCTTTTATTTTTATCATGTCGTGCGTCTTCTTTTTGACCTTATGAGAGATATAACATCTAACATATATGCATATATGCATATGCAATAAAAGCAATGAGAGACATATATGTCTCTCTATGAATGCCTTAATGAGAGACGTAACACATCTATGCATTATGTTTGCGTCAATAAGACGCATATGCTTTTATGCATATATGCTTTTTATTAAATAAAAATAAATAAGAGACATATGCATATAAAAGCATGCATATATGGCTCTCATACATATATGGCTCTCATATGCGTATGCGCATAATTAAACTCACGCCAAAGGGATCTCATCTTGCTCATATCCATGATATTAGATCGATGGTATCGATCTTCGATTGTCTGCGAAGCAGTAACCTACACAATCTTTAGATTGTGTTAGTGAGGAGCGCCTCCTGAAAAACAAAAACATTTTATAGGAACAAAAAGAAAGGCTTCTGGGCAGAAATAAAATCTTGACAAAAAAAAAATATTTGTTAAAGTATTAATCTAGGAATGTACAAAAATAACAAAAGCGAACGAATGAAATTCTCACATCGATAATGGTCTCGATCTTCGATCGATACCTACACGAGAGAAATCTCGTGTTAGTGATAAAACGTGTTATTGTTAAAAAATGTAAACATATTTTTGGAGAGTTTGATCCTGGCTCAGGATGAACGCTGGCGGTGTGCTTAACACATGCAAGTCGTACGAGGTTCGTGTGGGAGTAATTTCACGTGAACTGCAGTGGCGGACGGGTGCGTAACGCGTAAGAACTTACCTTTTGGAGGGGGATAACATTGGGAAACCGCTGCTAATACCCCATAATGCTGAGGAGCTAAACGGTGAACAACCGCCAAGAGAGAGGCTTGCGTCTGATTAGCTAGTTGGTGGAGGTAATGGCTCCCCAAGGCGACGATCAGTAGCTGGTCTGAGAGGATGATCAGCCACACTGGGACTGAGACACGGCCCAGACTCCTACGGGAGGCAGCAGTGAGGAATTTTCCGCAATGGGCGAAAGCCTGACGGAGCAATACCGCGTGAAGGAAGAAGGCCCGTGGGTCGTAAACTTCTTTTCTCAGAGAAGAAGATCTGACGGTATCTGAGGAATAAGCGCCGGCTAAGTCTGTGCCAGCAGCCGCGGTAATACAGACGGCGCAAGCGTTATCCGGAATGATTGGGCGTAAAGCGTCTGTAGGTGGTTTCCGAAGTCTACTGTCAAATCCCAGGGCTCAACCTTGGACAGGCAGTGGAGAACTCGGAGGCTAGAGTACGGTAGGGGTAGAGGGAATTCCCGGTGAAGCAGTGAAATGCACAGAGATCGGGAAGAACACCAGTGGCGAAGGCGCTCTACTAGGCCGTGACTGACACTGAGAGACGATAGCTAGGGGAGCGAATAGGATTAGATACCCTAGTAGTCCTAGCCGTAAACGATGGATACTAAGTGCTGTCAAAAACAGTGCTGTAGCTAACGCGTTAAGTATCCCGCCTGGGGAGTATGCTCGCAAGAGTGAAACTCAAAGGAATTGACGGGGATCCGCACAAGCAGTGGATTATGCGGTTTAATTCGATGCAACGCGAAGAACCTTACCAGGGATTGACATGCCGAGAATTCTTCAGAGATGGAGAAGTGCCTGCGAAGGAACTCGGACACAGGTGGTGCATGGCTGTCGTCAGCTCGTACCGTAAGGCGTAGAGTTAAGTCTCGCAACGAGCGCAACCCTCGTCTCTAGTTGCCATCAGGGACTCTAGAGAGACTGCCGGTGCAAGCCGGAGGAAGGAGAGGATGACGTCAAGTCAGCATGCCCCTTACGTCCTGGGCTACACGCGTAATACAATGGCCGAGACAATCGGAAGCGACCTCGCGAGAGCAAGCGAATCTGTCAAACTCGGCCTCAGTTCGGATTGCAGGCTGCAACTCGCCTGCATGAAGCCGGAATTGCTAGTAATCGCCAGTCAGCTATATGGCGGTGAATACGTTCCCGGATCTTGTACACACCGCCCGTCACACCACGGGAGCTGGTTCTGCCCTAAATCGTTACTCTAACCGCAAGGGGGAGGACGCCTAAGGCAGTGCTCGTGACCAGGGTGAAGTCGTAACAAGGTATCCCTACTGGAAGGTGGGGATGGATCACCTCCTTCATAAGGATAAGACTTTCTCGTATGTCGCTGATATCTATGATATTACATCTATACGAGGAGCGTTTTGTTACAAAACCTCATAAAGCGGTTTTGTAGGTATATACCTCGGTATATACCAATCACACATATGACGTATATATATATCTCATATCAAATGCATGCACTAGAGCCTCGCTCTAGTGCATCACGGACCATTAGCTCAGTCGGTTAGAGCGTACGCTTGATAAGCGTAAGGTCGTTGATTCAAGTTCAACATGGTCCACCAATTCTATTTCGGGTCGAAGGAGTCAAAACAGTCAGAAGGGAGTATAGCTCAGTTGGTAGAGCGTTGCCTTTGCAAGGCAAATGTCAGCGGTTCGAATCCGCTTACTTCCACCACTTTTATGACCCGAAATCTGAAGGCATAGAAAGTGGGATGAATCTCATATCTTCGATATTTCACTCACTAACACAATCTAAAGATTGTGTAGGTATCAATCTTTGATTGATACCATCTTCGATGTGAGACCGATATGTTGGATGTGAGATGTATTTTTTTTGTTATAATGTTTATGGTCAAATAAACGAAGGCTCACGGTGGAGACCTAGGGACTCAGAGACGAAGAAGGGCGCAGGTACCGGCGAAACGCTTCGGGGAGCTGGCAACAAGCTTTGATCCGGAGATTCCCGAATAGGGCAACCTCTAGAACTACCTATACAATTCATAGTTAGGAAAGAGACAACCTGGTGAACTGAAACATCTTAGTAGCCAGAGGAAAAGAAAGCAAACGCGATTCTCGTAGTAGCGGCGAGCGAAACGGGAACAGCCTAAACCAATCGATCAGGTTGGGGTAGTGGGAAGACATTTTATTCTTCATACTCTTCTAACCCTTCATACCCGAAGTATGAGGGGAAGTATGAGGGGAAGTATGATTACAATCTTTGATTGGTTACAATCTTCGATTGTAACTTACACGATCTAAAGATCGTGTTAGTCTGCGGAGCAGTAATCTACACAATCTTTAGATTGTGTTAGAGAGGGAAGAATGATAAGAAAAACGAGCTCATATGTTGCTAATATCTATGATAAATCACATATGCGCATAAAAACACGAAGCAGCTGAATCCTGCACCATAGATGGTGAAAGTCCAGTAGTGAATAACGAGTTTTTCGAAAACTGCTAAAAAGCAGTCTACAATCTACGAAGTAGTGTAGTCTGCAAAGCAGAAAGACGCGATGTCTAATCCCGAGTAGCATGGGGCACGTGGAATCCCGTGTGAATCTGCGAGGACCACCTCGTAAGGCTAAATATTCCTGAGTCACCGATAGTGAAATAGTACCGCGAGGGAAAGGTGAAAAGAACCCCCGTAGGGGAGTGAAATAGAACATGAAACCGTCAGCTGACAAGCAGTGGGAGGGTGCAGAGCCTGACCGCGTGCCTGTTGAAGAATGAGCCGGCGACTTATAGCGAGTGGCAGGGTTAAGAAGTTTCGTTCGTAGCCCAAGCGAAAGCGAGTCTGAATGGGGCGTCACGTCACTCGTTATGGACCCGAACCCGGATGATCTAACCACGACCAGGATGAAGCTTGGGTAACACCAAGTGGAGGTCCGAACCGACCGATGTTGAAAAATCGGCGGATGAGTTATGGTTAGCGGAGAAATTCCAATCGAATTCGGAGCTAGCTGGTTCTCCCCGAAATGCGTTGAGGCGCAGCGGTGACGACGAACTTCCTTGGGGTAAAGCT